ATAATAAGAAATTGAAAAGAATTGATACTTGTTTCTATACAAATTTAGAAACTCCCCCCTCTAAAACTCAAAACAAAAACGATACCTCATTCATTGAAAAGGATTGATCCAAAAAATTTATCATCAATATTATATGAAACAAACAACTCCAAAAACACGAGCAAAGTCTGCTCGTAAAACAGAGACACCTAACCTATTAAAAGCTGGGGATGTTTTAACTTTACACATCACAGCTGTTGGAGCTAAAAATACAGCTTTAGCAGAATTACCAAATGGGTTTACAGTGGTATTACCCGAAGGACAAGTTGGAGATCATGTACGTTGCAAAATTTCAAAAGTCATCACAGGTGCTGTTAAATATGCAACTGCAAACGTTTTAGATTATGTAACACCAACTAGTTTAAACTTACCAGTTGGGGTAGGCCAACGTATTACAGGAACGGTATCAAAAGCAGGACCGAAAAACTCAGGCTTAATTACCTTAGAGAATAATTTCACAGTAATTGTACCGAACGCAGCAAATCATGTGAATGATAATGTTTCTGTAATTATCACTCGTGTTAAAGCTACTTACGCTTTTGGTACATTATTAGAATCACGTGGGCTTCAAGCAAAAGCTTCAATTTTAAAAGAACAAGCGTCATTCCAATTACAAGCTGGTACAAAATTCCAAATTGAAATCCCAAGTACGGTAAAAACATACAATAACTATTTTGTATTTCAGTTTAAAGGCAGTGTACTATTCTTACGTCAAGGTCTAGGTGTTCAACCTGGTGATAAAGTATTAATGAAACTAACAAAAACGGATTCACGTTTTGTAGTGGGTCAAATTTTAAAAATTTCTCCTTTATCAAGCCAACAACAAAAAGCTATGATTCAGTCAGAAGTGCGTACAATGATCCAAACAGGTTTACATTTTGGTAAGAAAACAGTACGTTGTCATGCCAATATGCGTCCTTATTTATGGATCCGTAAAAAAGGGAAGAACGCAGATCGTCCGTTTGTAAAACGTGGTCGTCATACAATTAACGTTTTACGTACACGTCGTTGTTTACACCACTCATTAATGCAACTAGCTAAATACGCAGCAAAAGGTAAAACATTCTTATTTGTTGGAACGAAAAAATCAGCAGCAAGCCTGATTGCAAAAACAAGTTTATTAACACAAACATCTTTCTACGTAAATACACGTTGGTTAGGTGGGATGTTAACAAACTGGAAAACAATTTTAAAATCAATTGCTCAAATCCGTCCGATTTTAAAAGAAAAACAACGTTTAATTCGTACTTTACTAGAAAAACGTCACCAAATTAAAGAACGTTTAATTTTTAAAGTAAATTTATTACGCGAGCGTAGTCGTCAATTAGTAACAAAAGGTCAGTTATTAATGACAAAACTAGCAAAATCACAAGCAGCTTCAAATCACCAAGATTTAATCCAAACAAGTAAAGCTTTAATCCTAAAACGTCAGCAATTATTAGCGCGTACACAAGAGTTAGTAAAAAACTACACAGCACTAACGCAACAAAGTCACAAAATTGCTGAGCAAACTACTTTATTACGTCAAAAAGGGCAGAAACTAGTAGAACAAAAACAAACTTATTAACACAGCACCAATACTATCAACACAAATTCCAAGAATTCCAACAATTAGCTCGTATTGCTACGCAACTAGTTGAGCTTGAAACACAAAACACTCAAGATGGCAATGAGGTATGGACATTATCATACAACCAATTTGCACAAGTAGCAAAAGAAAGTTGGGGTGTACCAAACCCATCACCAGAAGTGTTAAACGCTATGATTAATGCAATGAAAACACGCTATGACATTTTTAATAGTAATACTTTATTTGCCTCAACAGCAAAAAGTGGTGGTAAAGCTATTGTGATGAGTAAATTAGTTCACAAATTTGTAACATTCTTACCATTCTTAGCGAAATCTATGGAAATCACACAAGAACGTTTATTAACAATCCAAACAACATTAAAAAACATTCAAGCGGAATTACAAACAGTGAAAGCTGACTTTACTAAATTTGAAAATTTAAATGGAGAAGTAACGTCACAATTAACTTTAATTAAAAGTAAACTATTAAGTGAACAAGAAACTTTACGTGTTTTAAAACTAAAATTACGTCGTTTAGCAGCTGAGCAACGTTTACTTCAATTCTTACCGCGTTTACGTTCACTACCAACATTAAGTCAAAACTCAAAAATGGTAGAGACAATTCAAGTATTAATGCGTAAGTTTGTAGACCCACGTTTAACATACTCAATGGATACGGTTTATGATCAACGTCTTCGTTTAACATCGAAAAAAATGGCAGCTTTACGTAAACACAAATGGCAACGTTTAGAGACATATTTTGGTGGTGTAACAAAAATGGCAAAAATGGGCCGTAAACAAATTTCAAACAACGTAGCTATTATTATCGGACAACAAGAAGAACTAAATACAGTTCGTGAATGTCAGAAATTAGGTATTAAAATGTTTACAATTGTAGACACAAACTCAAACCCACGTCTATCGGATCACGTGATTCCAGCAAACGATGATTCACGTAATACAATGAAATATATTTTAGGTGAAATGCTAACATACATCCGTTTAGCACAAAAATTACGTCAAAAAGTGGCAAAACGTCAACCAGTACGTTTAACTTTTGCAAAAACGGCATAACTTTTGACTTTTTTTAGGCATTCTTTTATCATTCCCACTATAATATAAAAATAAGCCCAAGAACTTAATTACTCCCTCTGTAAACTTTGTTTATAGGGTGGAGTTCCTCTTTTCTGTTTTTCTTTCTTAATAAATTTCATTTTCGGTACTTTGAATTTGCCAAGACTGTTTCGATTTTACGACCGATAACAGATCCGAAGCAAATGGGCAAAATAACAATTTTTAACATTAACTTTACGTTGCATGGAAAATATGGAAACCACAGAAGACTTAAAAAACCCACGTGCTCAACGTCGTAAACAGAAAAAGCTTGTAGATATTGAGGGCATTATTACTCATAACTTATCCAACGGGAAATTTCGTGTACGTCTAGAAAACGGGGTTCAAGTCATTGGTCATCTATCGGGTAAAATCCGACAAAACCGCATTAAAATCGTAGTAGGTGATCGCGTAACAGTTGAGTTAAGTCCTTACGATTTAACAAAGGGACGAATTACTTACCGTCACCGTTAATTTATATCTTTATTTCTGAAAAGTTTCTACTTTTGTCAGACTGTTGATAACTTCCTTTCAACTGGAATTTATCTTTTTAAAAGAGCAATTAAGTAATCAAATTCATGTTTTTCATACTTATGGGTTTACCTTGGTATCGTGTCCACACTGTTGTTATTAACGACCCTGGACGTTTAATTTCTGTTCACCTAATGCACACAGCTTTAGTAGCTGGTTGGGCTGGTTCAATGACGCTTTTTGAAATTGCTGTTTTTGACCCATCTGACCCGGTATTAAACCCAATGTGGCGTCAAGGGATGTTCGTTCTACCATTCATGACACGTTTAGGCGTAACACAATCATGGGGTGGTTGGACTATTACTGGAGAAACAGCTTCTAACCCAGGTATCTGGAGTTACGAAGGTGTTGCTGCTTCACACATTGTACTATCAGGTTTACTATTCCTAGCTTCAGTATGGCACTGGACTTACTGGGACTTAGAATTGTTCCGCGATCCTCGTACAGGTAAAACAGCACTAGACCTTCCAAAAATTTTTGGTATTCACTTATTCTTATCAGGATTACTATGTTTTGGTTTTGGAGCATTCCATGTAACAGGTTTATTTGGACCAGGGATTTGGGTTTCTGACCCATACGGTTTAACAGGAAGTGTTCAAGCAGTAGCTCCTTCTTGGGGTTCAGATGGGTTTGACCCATACAACCCAGGTGGGATTGCGGCACACCACATTGCAGCGGGAATTTTAGGTGTTTTAGCTGGTTTATTCCACTTATGTGTACGTCCGTCAATTCGTCTATACTTTGGTCTATCAATGGGTAGTATTGAATCAGTACTATCAAGTAGTATTGCTGCAGTTTTCTGGTCAGCTTTCGTAGTTGCTGGAACAATGTGGTATGGTTCAGCGGCAACGCCGATTGAGCTATTTGGCCCAACTCGTTATCAGTGGGACCAAGGATTCTTCCAACAAGAAATCCAAAAACGTGTACAAACTAGCGTTGCAGAAGGTGCTTCTGTAGCACAAGCTTGGTCAAAAATTCCTGAGAAATTAGCTTTCTATGACTACATCGGAAACAACCCTGCTAAAGGTGGTTTATTCCGTACAGGAGCTATGAACAGTGGTGATGGTATTGCTGTAGGTTGGTTAGGCCACGCAGTATTTAAAGATAATGAAGGTCGTGACTTATACGTACGTCGTATGCCAACATTCTTTGAAACATTCCCAGTTCTTCTAATTGATAAAGATGGTGTTGTACGTGCTGACGTTCCATTCCGTCGTGCTGAATCAAAATACAGTATTGAACAGGTTGGAGTTTCTGTAACATTCTATGGTGGTGAGTTAGATGGTTTAACATTTAACGACCCAGCAACAGTTAAAAAATATGCTCGTAAAGCTCAACTTGGAGAAATTTTTGAATTCGATCGTTCAACACTACAATCTGATGGTGTATTCCGTAGTAGCCCACGTGGTTGGTTTACATTTGGTCACGTATGCTTTGCTTTACTGTTCTTCTTTGGACACATTTGGCATGGTGCACGTACAATCTTCCGTGATGTATTCGCAGGGATTGATGACGACTTAAACGAACAATTAGAATTCGGTAAATACAAGAAACTTGGTGACACAAGTTCTGTACGTGAAGCATTCTAATCTACAGTTTGTCAGTTTTAGTTTTTGGACATCCTTTAGCCCATTTGGGTTTGGGGTCCAAATCTAAATCGATTACCTTTTACGCAAAATGAACTGTGAGTTCATTTTTGCGTACGAACTGTTTCAGTTTGTCAGATTTTTAGGAGATCAATTTCATTTTTTGAAAATTTGGTTTTCCGTCTTATTAACAATTTATCCTCTCTTTATTTCATTATGGAAGCTTTAGTTTACACATTTTTATTAATTGGGACTTTAGGAATTATTTTCTTCGCGATTTTCTTCCGAGAACCACCACGTATGCTTAAATAACTCATTGAACATGAGTATTTAACTCGTTATGATTGAAAGACTCTTTAGAGTCTTTCGATCATTCTATTTTAAGGATTTGGGGGTTTAACCCAAATTCTTAACTCTTTTAAACACGACACTTATTAGTCTTCGTGTTCTTCAAACGGATCTCTTAGCTTTTTAGACGGTGGTCCAAAACTCACATAAGCAGAATACCCTGTGGCACTTAATAATAAAAACCACAAGAAAAAGGTAAAAAAGAAAGCAGGGCTATCCATAAACTGATCTTTGATCATGACTTTTTAGACATACAACGATTGACATCGAGGAGTCTAATAACAGTTGAAGTCTCTCCTTCATACTGATTCTTTATTATACAGAACCTTTCTTGATTTGAAAACTCAAACAGGTTTTAAGGTTCTGACACACATCACTTCTGCTTCTGTTCAGAAGATTGTTGACTGATTTTTTTCATTTTTACAGCAAGTAAACATACTGACTTCATTTTACCCGAAGACATATGGCTACAGGAACTTCTTCAAAAGCAAAAGCTTCATCAGGCTCATTAGAACCCGGAATTGTAACTCCGCTAGGTACTTTATTACGACCACTAAACTCTGAAGCTGGTAAAGTATTACCAGGTTGGGGAACAACAGTGTTAATGGGTGTTTTCATCCTTCTTTTCGCTGTCTTTTTAGTAATCATTTTAGAAATTTACAACAGCTCACTTCTATTAGAAGATGTGACAATGAGTTGGGATACTTTAGCATCGTAATTCATTACGACTCAAAATTAATCAAACTCAATTGCCTTCTGAACTGTGTTTAGAAGTGCTAAGCCTATGTGCTTTTTTCTGATTAGATAAATATTTAGTTCAAGTTGAACTTATTAAAAACAGGCAGCATCTGTCCAAATTCAGAGGTCTGCTTTTAATACTTTAAAAATTTCCAAAACAATGAAGGATCCCCATGGAATCATCAATGGCCCTAGTTCTAGCAAAATTACCAGAAGCGTATGCTCCTTTTGACCCACTTGTAGATATTTTACCGGTAATTCCGGTTTTATTCTTACTATTAGCTTTCGTTTGGCAAGCTTCAGTAAGTTTCCGTTAAGATTTCGTTTGTCTTTCTGATCGACGTAAATTTTTTCAAAAAGTGACTAGTTTTTTCAATAAAACTAGTCATTGATTGCCTTAAATTTTATGACATTACCTCTTCAAAAGTAATCTCACAGAGTCAGTTAACACCAAGGGTCCTCGAGGGGCTGATTAACAGCTCCATCAAGGACAGAAGCCTTCCTTCTAGGAGGAAAGTTCGACTCAATCGAAAACTTTACGTTTCTGATGTTGAGGCATCTGAGTTAGGTAGATCTGCCTGAACCGATTCAGTTTTTAAAACAGATTTTGCTAAAAAAAGGGCACGCGTAGCTTGTTTTTCGATTTTTTGTTTCCAAACATTTTTGCGTAAGTTTTTCTTAGATTTTGACATACGTTTTTGTTAACCTAAATCCGTTGAAAGATTCGGCTTCAAAACTGTGTAAAACTGCTTTCCAATTTCACAGCTTTTTTCACTCTCTCAAGTGGTTATCTTATTTTGGAAGTTGCGTCATAAACTCCATAAAAGCTTGTGGGTCACAAATTAAAAGTTGAGCCACCACTTTACGGTTTAGTAGGATTGATGAACGTTTCATTAAATGAATAAATTCACTATAGTTCATACCATAATGACGAATTCCTGCATTAATACGCGCAATCCAAAGACGACGAAAATCGCGTTTCTTTTGACGACGGCCTACGTAAGCATAACGTAATGCTTTCATTTTTTGTTGGTTTGCTGTACGGAATAGTGTTGATGCAGAACCACGAAAGCCTTTTGTTAATGCTAACACTTTTTTGTGTCGTTTACGTGACACGTTGCCTCTTTTTACTCGAGTCATAATTCAAAAATAAGATAAGAATTTAAGGGGTACCAACTTTCAGAGTTCATAATTGACTCTCTAGATTAAAGCGAAACTTTAAGCACGATAGCGGTGAAAGAACTGTGTTTCCTTAGGGGGGGTATTAAGTTTTGCATAAGTTTGGGCAGTGAAAGCAAGCATTCAAGTGCCATTTTAGAGGATATGATATGTTGTAAACGTCCTTTTAGAAAGAGCAAAGGTCTGAGGGTTGTGTGCAGGGGGTTGTATAACTGTAAGGTTTTTCGTTATAATACAGATTAACAAATTCCCTCGGACAGATTTTTAAAGGATCGACAAGATGTTTATGAACATTTTTTACAAAATGGTTCCACAAACTGAAACTAAAGCAGGTGCTGGCTTCAAAGCTGGTGTTAAAGACTACCGTTTAACTTACTACACTCCAGAGTATGTTGTAAAAGAAACTGATATTTTAGCAGCATTCCGTATGACTCCACAACCAGGTGTTCCACCTGAAGAATGTGGTGCAGCGGTAGCAGCTGAATCATCAACAGGTACTTGGACAACTGTATGGACAGATGGTTTAACTAGTTTAGACCGTTACAAAGGTCGTTGTTACGACATCGAACCTGTAGCTGGTGAAGACAACCAATACATCGCATACGTAGCATACCCTATCGACTTATTTGAAGAAGGATCAGTTACTAACTTATTCACTTCAATCGTAGGTAACGTATTTGGATTCAAAGCGTTACGTGCTCTACGTCTAGAAGACTTACGTATCCCACCTGCTTACATCAAAACATTCCAAGGACCTCCACACGGGATCCAAGTTGAACGTGACAAACTAAACAAATACGGTCGTGGTCTATTAGGTTGTACTATTAAACCAAAACTAGGTTTATCAGCTAAAAACTACGGACGTGCTGTTTACGAATGTTTACGTGGTGGTCTAGACTTCACAAAAGATGACGAAAACGTTAACTCTCAACCATTCATGCGTTGGCGTGACCGTTTCCTATTCGTTGCTGAAGCTATCTACAAATCTCAAGCTGAAACAGGTGAGATCAAAGGACACTACCTAAACGCAACTGCAGGTACTTGTGAAGAAATGCTAAAACGTGCTGCTTGTGCTAAAGAATTCGGTGTACCGATCATTATGCACGACTACCTAACAGGTGGTTTCACAGCTAACACTTCATTAGCTCACTACTGTCGTGACCACGGTCTTCTATTACACATTCACCGTGCAATGCACGCGGTAATTGACCGTCAACGTAACCACGGTATTCACTTCCGTGTTCTAGCTAAAACTCTACGTATGTCTGGTGGTGACCACTTACACTCTGGTACTGTAGTAGGTAAACTAGAAGGTGAACGTGAAGTTACTTTAGGTTTCGTAGACCTAATGCGTGATGACTACATCGAAAAAGACCGTAGCCGTGGTATTTACTTCACTCAAGACTGGGCTTCTATGGGTGGTGTTATGCCAGTTGCTTCTGGTGGTATTCACGTATGGCACATGCCAGCTCTAGTTGAAATCTTCGGTGATGACGCATGTCTTCAATTCGGTGGTGGTACTCTAGGACACCCTTGGGGTAACGCTCCTGGTGCTGTTGCTAACCGTGTTGCTTTAGAAGCTTGTACTCAAGCTCGTAACGAAGGTCGTGACTTAGCTCGCGAAGGTGGTGATGTTATCCGTTCTGCATGTAAATGGAGTCCTGAACTAGCTGCTGCTTGTGAGGTTTGGAAAGAAATTAAATTCGAATTCGAAACTATTGACACTCTATAATCGAGTTCATTGTTTGATCGCTTTCTTTCTTTTTAATTAAAGTTTAAGAGGTTCGAAAGAACCTCTTAATCTTTGCTTGTTTTCAATCAGAATTTGTACGTGACTTGTCTGTTCACAATTTCCGGAGTATAATACTCATACTCCAATGAAATCCTTTGTGCAGGTTCAATGGTTCTTTTTACTTCCAAATATGGAAGGGTCGATGCCCGAGTGGTTAATGGGGACGGATTGTAAATCCGTTGGCTACGCCTACGTCAGTTCAAATCTGACTCGACCCAATTTGCTGAAATCTGCTCACAGGTTTCCAAAATTGTTTTCAATTCAGTTCTGCTCCAAGACGAGAGTTTTTTCCCTTCGGGGACAATTAACCAATTGCCCATCTTTTGGGAAAGGTTTACAGAGGCTTAAGACACTACCAAGCGATGTTCACATTTTGGTATTCTTTTTTATTATTTTATTTAAATTTTCTAATTATGGCACGAGTAATGCGTAAAGGAAGTGGAACCCGCGTAAAACGTAATATGTATCGCGGTATTATTTATATTCAATCAGGCTACCACAACACTATCTTAACAGTAACAAATATTCGAGGAGATGTTAGTTGTTGGAGTTCAGCAGGAGCTTGTGGATTTCGTGGAAAACGTAAATCCACAAGTTTTGCAGCGAAAAAAGCAGCCGAAGTGGTAGCAAAAAAAGCTATTGATTTTGGGATGGAAGAAGCTAAAATTTTAGTATCAGGTCCTGGTCAAGGACGTGAAAGCGCTATTCGTGAGTTTTTCAAATCTGGTATTAAAGTGAGTGTTATTCGTGAAAAAACAGGAATTCCACATAATGGTTGTCGTCCACCGAAAAAACGTCGTGTTTAATCCTTTTTTGGCAAATGCTAAACTACTTGTCCAGAAAAGCAAAAGCCTCTTTCAAAGACTTGTCTTTCCCACAGCATGTATGCTAACATAATATCTAAGTAAAAAAGCTGAGTCGCGAATTTTCATTCAAGACTCGTCTTTGGGATTGTAGTTCAATTGGTTAGAGCACCGCCCTGTCACGGCGGAAGTTGCGGGTTCGAGTCCCGTCAGTCCCGTATGTCTATTTTCTATTTTGGTTCAATTTCAAGGTGTTGAGTTGATGATTATATTTTATTTTTCTATTATGGCACGTCGTCCAATTAAAAAACGTACTTTATTACCAGACCCGATTTATAATAGCATTTCAGTTCACATGTTAGTGAATCGTGTGATGAAAGAGGGCAAAAAAGCTTTAGCTTATAAAATTGTGTATGAGACCTTAAAACAATTAGGGGATGCTAAACAGCAAAACCCAGTAGAGATTTTTGAGATGGCTCTAAAAAATGTGATGCCCGAGGTAGAGGTAAAACCAAAACGTCGTGCAGGTGCAGTACAAATGGTTCCTAAAGTCTTAACTTCCACAGAACGTGGTCAAGCAATGGCCTTATCATGGGTTTTAGATGCTTGTCGTAAAAAATCAAGTCAAAGTATGGTGACGCGTTTAAAATCAGAAATTTTAGATGCTTACGATAATAAAGGCGCAGCGATTAAGAAAAAAGAAGAATTACACAAAATGGCCGCAAGTAATGCTATGTATGCAAAACGTCCACAGTTCATTTTAAACTTATTAAGCGGACAAGGTGCTTAATTCTTCACAAACTGTTTATGTGATTATGCATAGTCAGTTTTTACGTCTCAGTCTTTAATTTTTCTCTTTTGGTTAAATGTTTTATCTCTTTATTTTATGAGTTTACAAATTTCAATTTTAACGCCAGAACGCCCATTCTTTAGTGGTGAAGCGGAAGAAATTATTTTACCTACAGAAACTGGCGAAATGGGTGTGTTAAACAACCACGCACCAATTATTACTGGATTAGATGTAGGAGCTATGTTAATCCGTACAAAAGATCAGTGGAATTCAGTAGCATTAATGGGTGGTTTTGCTGTGGTTAAAAAAAACCAAGTGACTATTCTAGCAAACGAAGCTGAAGCTGCAGAATCAATTAATGCGGATGAAGCACAAGCAGCTTTTGAAGAAGCGAAAGCAAACTTAGAAAAAGCAGAGGGTGCAAAACAAAAAGTGGAAGCTAACTTCGCTTTCAAACGTGCAAAAGCACGTTTCCAAGTGGTAAAAGTAGTGAACAAACGAGCTTAATTGCAAAGAACCTTATAATCTCGAGAGATATCTCTCGAGATTATAAATGCTGGGTTGATTGGCTTAGTTGCGTTTTCCTAGCCTCTTTGATATTATAAAGTTATATCTTAAAAAACTTTCTAGGAAAGGTGGCAGAGTGGTCGAATGCTCTGGTTTTGAAAACCAGCGTGGCTGTATGGTCACCGAGGGTTCGAATCCCTCCCTTTCCGAATTCTGCTAAGTTCAGTAAGATATATGGTTGGAATTCCTCTGTAATAGTATAGATTATAAATATTTTACTCTCTTATGAAATTAGCTTATTGGATGTATGCCGGACCGGCTCATATTGGAACTTTACGTGTAGCCAGTTCTTTTAAAAATGTTCATGCCATTATGCATGCTCCTCTAGGGGATGACTATTTTAATGTAATGCGTTCTATGTTAGAGCGTGAACGTGATTTTACCCCAGTAACCACAAGTGTGGTGGACCGACACGTTTTAAGTCGTGGGTCCCAAGAAAAAGTATCAAACTTAATTACACGCAAAGATAAAGAAGAACAACCCGATTTAATTGTATTAACACCAACGTGTACTTCTAGTCTTTTACAAGAAGATTTAGCCAATTTTGTGAAACGTGCCTCGGAAGAAACATCAGCCGATGTTTTATTAGCGGATGTGAATCACTATCGAATTAACGAGCTACAAGCAGCTGACCGAACACTCGAACAGATTGTCCGTTTTATTATGGAAAAAGAAATGAAAAAGGGATATTCACCTGAAAAATCATTACGACCTTCTGTAAATATTATTGGACCTTTTACCTTAGGCTTTCACAATCACCATGATTGTCGTGAATTAAAACGATTATTTACGGATTTAAACATTGAAGTCAATCAAATGATTCCAGAAGGAGCTTCCGTTTATGATTTAAAAGACCTACGTAAAGCTTGGGTAAACATTGTGCCTTATCGTGAAGTTGGCGTTATGACAGCCCAGTATTTACATGAGCAGTTTGCTATGCCTTATGTGGATGTGATTCCTATGGGAGTCTCTGAAACTGAAAAATTCATTCGTCAATTAACAAAAGCTTTTACAGAAGTGTATGGGTCTGATCGTTTAATGGCTGAAACAGAAGCTTTCCAGCAGGAAAAAGAATTAGAGTTTGAAGCTTATATTGCTCAACAAAAACAATACTTATCTCAATCTTCGTGGTTTGCACGATCAATTGACTGTCAAAACTTAACTGGGAAAAAAGTGGTGGTTTTTGGAGATGCCACACATGCTGCTGGAATGACCAAACTTTTAAGTCGTGAAATGGGAATTGATGTGGTATGTGCTGGTACATATTGTAAGCATGATGCTGACTGGTTCCGTGATCAAGTAAAAGGCTTTACGCAACAAGTTTTAATTACAGATGACCATACTCAAGTTGGAGAAGTTATTGCTGAATTAGCCCCGTCGGCTATTTTTGGAACACAAATGGAACGTCACGTAGGAAAACGTTTAGGCATTCCATGTGGTGTAATTTCAGCGCCTGTTCACATTCAAAACTATCCGCTGGCTTTTAAACCGTTTTTAGGCTATGAGGGCAGTAATCAAATTGCTGATTTAGTTTATAACTCATTTAGTTTAGGTATGGAAGACCATTTACTTGAGATTTTTGGGGGACATGACACTAAAGAAATTATCCAAGTTGAGGGAGCTCAAGCAAGTGGCATTCGTTGGAATGAGGAAGCCAGTGGTGAATTAGCTAAAATCCCAGGATTTGTGCGTGGTCGAGTAAAAACCAATACTGAAAAATTTGCGACAAGTCGTCAAATTTCAGAAATCACGCTGGAAGTGTTATTTGCGGCTAAAGAATCTTTAGGAGCTTAACTTTTTAATAGACAAGCCTTATGTTATGCTAAGTTTAACAGACCATTTTATGCTTTTTTAATCCTAAAACTTTCCGATTTAACACTCATCATGAATTTTGAAATCGTTCTACAACTTGGAAGCTTACTTTTAGTAGTAGCAGCTGGACCATTAGTGGTAATTTTACTATCAGCAAAAGGTGGTAACCTATAATTAAAGCCTTGCTTTAATTTTTGGGATGCCTGTGCGGGGTTTTAGGTTGGTGCCCAATCTTTGGATTGAGTCTTCCGACCTTTTAACCATGCACAAGCGTCCTTTTATGGAAGTAACTCGAAGGCGGCTCTCTTGCAAAACAATTAAAAGTGCATATAATAGAATCATTCAAGAATAGTGTTTCCTCACTTCCGAGGGTTAATAACTCAATGGTAGAGTACTCGGCTTTTAACCGATTTGTTCTAGGTTCGAGTCCTAGTTAACCCAATTCTCAACACAGATCTCATATACTTTTTAGCCTTTACGGCTTTAACTTTCTACACAAACGTAAGCCATGTGCAGTGTGAATTGCACGCATGGATTTTTTGAGAGGCTAATTCAATCGAATTAACTTTATCGAACTATGTACTTCCACGGAGCTCGTTTTTCAAACTATGAAGCTTGGCTAAGTGACCCAATTCACATTAAACCAAGTGCTCAAGTTGTTTGGCCAGTTGTTGGACAAGAAATTTTAAACGGCGACGTAGGTGGCGGATTCCAAGGGATTCAAATCACATCAGGCTTCTTCCAATTATGGCGTGCAAGCGGTATTACAAGTGAACTTCAATTATATACAACAGCAATTGGAGGTTTAGTAATGGCGGCAGCAATGTTCTTTGCTGGTTGGTTCCACTACCACAAAGCAGCTCCTAAACTAGAATGGTTCCAAAACGTGGAATCAATGTTAAACCACCACTTAGCTGGTTTACTAGGTTTAGGAAGTCTAGCTTGGGCTGGTCACCAAATTCACGTATCATTACCAGTAAACAAATTATTAGATGCTGGTGTAGATCCTAAAGAAATTCCGTTACCACACGAATTTTTATTAAACCGCCAATTAATGGCAGATTTATACCCAAGCTTTGCTAAAGGATTAGCTCCATTCTTCACATTACAATGGGGAGAATACAGCGATTTCCTAACATTTAAAGGTGGCTTAAACCCTGTTACAGGTGGTTTATGGTTAAGTGACACTGCTCACCACCACTTAGCAATTGCTGTCTTATTCTTAGTTGCGGGACACATGTACCGTACAAACTGGGGTATCGGACACAGCTTAAAAGAGATCTTAGAAGCACACCGTGGACCATTCACAGGTGAAGGACACGTAGGCTTATACGAAATCTTAACAACATCATGGCACGCTCAATTAGCTATTAACTTAGCTCTATTTGGTTCGCTATCGATTATTGTAGCTCACCACATGTACTCAATGCCGCCATACCCATACCTAGCAACAGACTATGGGACACAGCTATCTCTATTTACACACCACACATGGATTGGTGGTTTCTGTATTGTAGGGGCTGGGGCACACGCAGCGATTTTCATGGTACGTGATTACGATCCGACAAATAACTACAACAACCTATTAGATCGTGTAATTCGTCACCGTGACGCAATTATTTCACACTTAAACTGGGTATGTATTTTCTTAGGCTTCCACAGTTTTGGATTATACATTCACAACGATACAATGAGTGCTTTAGGTCGTCCACAAGACATGTTCTCAGATACAGCGATTCAATTACAACCTGTATTTGCACAATGGATTCAAAACACACACTATTTAGCACCAGGTTTAACAGCACCAAACGCTTTAGCAGCAACAAGTGCAACTTGGGGTGGTGATTTAGTGGCTGTAGGTGGTAAAGTAGCAATGATGCCAATTCCTTTAGGAACATCAGACTTCTTAGTTCACCACATTCACGCTTTCACAATTCACGTAACAGTGTTAATTCTACTAAAAGGTGTGCTATTTGCCCGTAGTTCACGTCTAATCCCAGATAAAGCAAACTTAGGTTTCCGTTTCCCTTGTGACGGTCCAGGTCGTGGAGGAACTTGTCAAGTTTCTGCATGGGACCACGTATTCTTAGGTCTATTCTGGATGTACAACTCATTATCAATCGCAATTTTCCACTTTAGCTGGAAAATGCAATCTGATGTTTGGGGTTCAGTAAGTGACTCAGGAGTATCACACATTACAGGTGGTAACTTCGCTCAAAGTGCAAACACAATTAACGGGTGGTTACGTGACTTCTTATGGGCACAAAGCTCACAAGTTATTCAATCATACGGTTCTGCATTATCAGCATACGGTTTAATGTTCTTAGGAGCACACTTCGTATGGGCATTCAGTTTAATGTTCTTATTCAGTGGTCGTGGCTACTGGCAAGAATTAATTGAATCAATTGTATGGGCACACTCAAAACTAAAAGTTGCTCCTTCAATTCAACCTCGTGCTTTAAGTATTACTCAAGGTCGTGCTGTAGGTGTAGCACACTACCTATTAGGTGGTATTGCCACAACTTGGTCATTCTTCTTAGCGCGTATTATCGCGGTAGGATAAGGATTTTGAGTTCTTTAATTAGGCTTTAATCTTTCGAATTTGCGTTCTTTTGAGGCCTTGTGCCTCATTAGAACCCGAATTCGCTTCTATAAATAAAATTTACTGCGGATAGATTTTCATAGGTCTTGAACTTCTAGTGAACACCTGATAAAATTCTATATACCTGAAGTTGACCTATGCACTTTGTGTATGCAAGTCTTCTCTTTCAGTTATTTAAATGGCGGGCGTAGCCAAGTGGTAAGGCAGTGGCTTGTGGCGCCACCATTCGCGGGTTCGATCCCCGTCGTTCGCCCAATGATTTTTCCGGATATCCTTAATCTTCTTTCGAGCATTGACCCTTTTTTTCTTATGTCACACGTTGTTAAAATTTACGATACTTGTATTGGATGCACTCAGTGTGTTCGTGCTTGTCCTTTAGATGTTTTAGAAATGGTACCTTGGGATGGCTGTAAAGCTGCTCAAATGGCTTCAGCGCCGCGTACAGAAGACTGTGTTGGTTGCAAACGTTGTGAAACAGCATGCCCAACAGATTTCTTAAGTGTACGTGTTTATTTAGGTTCTGAAACAACACGTAGTATGGGCTTAGCTTACTAAGTTGAACATCAAATCTTTTTAGCTTTAATTGTGTTTGTTTTTTCCCGCTTTTCGTATTTTTGTGATGACTGATAGGACTTGAATCCGTCAGAGTCTAGCCAAAAATCTTATCTCTTTTTATTTGAAACCATGCTTACAGTTGCGAGTTACGTTGGATTATTAATCGGCGCATTAGCTTTTACATTAAGTTTATACTTTGGTCTATTACGTGTTGCTAAACTGATCTAAGTATCTGATTTGATGAAAAGTGAGTCTTTCAGACTCACTTTGACATCGACTCGACTTGTGGTTTGTCTCAAAAGCGTTTATAATAAGAAATATAAATCAAGAGACTATCTAACACTTGTTTCCGGAGTCATCACTTGTTTTTGATTCCTTAGTAGCTCAGCGGTAGAGCGGTCGGCTGTTAACCGATAGGTCGTAGGTTCAAGTCCTACCTGGGGAGTTTTGGAAGACTCATGAGTCTTCATCGTTCTCATCGTTTCGGTGAGAAGTTTAGCAGGGTAGAGCAGTCTGGTAGCTCGTGGGGCTCATAACCCCAAGGTCGCAGGTTCAAATCCTGCCTCTGCAAAAGTTTCTTGACTTCTGGAAAAAGTTAAGCTCTTGTGTGTTTGTGAAGATTTATTTTAACGCTATGATGAACTCTAATAAATCTTTTGAAGAACAACGCAATGACTATTGCGATTGGTAGCTCGTACCAGGAACAACGTACTTGGTTTGATAATGTAGATGACTGGCTTCGTCAAGACCGTTTCGTTTTCGTAGGTTGGTCTGGCCTATTATTACTTCCGTGTGCATATTTTGCTTTAGGTGGATGGTTAACAGGAACAACATTTGTTACTTCTTGGTACACTCACGGCCTAGCAACTTCTTACTTAGAAGGTTGTAACTTCTTAACAGCAGCAGTATCAACACCAGCAAACAGTATGGCTCACTCTCTGTTATTCTTATGGGGTCCTGAAGCACAAGGTGATTTCACTCGTTGGTGTCAACTTGGTGGTTTATGGACATTCGTAGCACTTCACGGTGCTTTTGGTCTAATTGGTTTCATGTTACGTCAGTTTGAAATTGCACGTTCTGTAAACTTACGTCCATACAACGCAATCGCGTTCTCAGCTCCTATTGCTGTTTTCGTATCTGTATTCCTAATTTACCCGTTAGGACAATCTGGTTGGTTCTTTGCGCCAAGTTTTGGTGTAGCTGCAATCTTCCGTTTCATCCTATTCTTCCAAGGATTCCACAACTGGACTCTAAACCCATTCCACATGATGGGTGTAGCAGGTGTTCTAGGTGGTGCATTATTATGTGCTATTCACGGAGCAACAGTTGAAAACACTCTTTTCGAAGATGGTGACGGTGCAAACACATTCCGTGCATTCAACCCAACACAGGCTGAAGAAACTTACAGTATGGTTACTGCAAACCGTTTCTGGTCACAAATCTTTGGTGTAGCTTTCTCTAACAAACGTTGGTTACACTTCTTTATGTTATTCGTTCCAGTTACTGGTTTATGGATGTCAGCAATCGGTGTAGTAGGTTTAGCTCTAAACTTACGTGCATATGACTTCGTTTCTCAAGAGATTCGTGCTGCTGAAGACCCAGAATTTGAAACTTTCTACACTAAAAACATCTTATTAAACGAAGGTATTCGTGCATGGATGGCTGCTCAAGACCAACCACACGAACGTTTAGTATTCCCTGAAGAAGTATTACCTCGTGGTAACGCTCTATAATCTTGAAATGTAGACTGTTTATTTAACACCTCTAATCTGCTTTAAAGCAGATTAGGAGTTATTTTTTTTGCAAAGACTTCTACAAACTCTGCTTTTACGGTACACTATAGTCATATCTTTCATAGTGATGTTTACACACACCACTCTTTGATATTCTTTCACGATCTCTTATTGTCAATTCATAAACTTTTAACGACTCATTAGGGAGCCGGATGCATTGCAAGGTGCATGTCCGATTCTGACGGAGACCTTTCAACAGAAAGCTCTACCCACCGAAGCCTGGTCATTTCTCTCGTACATTAGCAAAAGGTCCAAACACAACAACTTGGATTTGGAACCTTCACGCAGATGCGCACGATTTCGACAGTCACACAAGTGATTTAGAAGAAATCTCACGTAAAGTGTTTAGTGCACACTTCGGACAATTAGGTGTTATCTTTATTTGGTTAAGTGGGTGTGACACAACAGGGATTTTGTAAGCTTTCTGGCAGAAACCATTTAGGCACTACAAGGTGTCTCTATGAAACGTTTCACCCATAAGTGTGAAAGCGATGTTTAGCTTTAGTGAACAAAAAACAGATGAGGAATGTAGTTGATCCACTTCAAGCTGCACTCAATGCAATTAGAGCCTTCTGTCTTTTGAAAGAGCTTGACTCCTTTTATATGCTGCAAAATTTAATGTGGAAACTTAATGATTAAGTCCGTCACAAAGGACCCTTGATAGCAAGCCTGTCACTGACCTCATTCATTAAGGTAGGATGTTCAAAGAGATCATTCCGAACTGAAAGTCATTAGAAGTCTATGACATTCGGAATTTTTAGATGGAAACTAGTCAGGTCATGATTGACCCTTTCGACTTTGAACACGTTTGTGCTATCTATTTTATTTGATTTCGTACGCATTTTGGCAGTCTGGTCCCTTCATGTGCATGTCACGGCAAGGTGCTACAGAACTCCCAAAACAAGAGAGTGTCGTTTTCTTTAAACGATCTTGACGATACCGGAAAGAATTCTTGACCTCACTTAATAAGTGAGATGTTAACAAGAGTGTTATCGGGTCCTTGTTTTGTTCTTTGAAAAATTATTTTGATTCAGAATTCATGTCAAATACTGGAACAACTGGGCGTATCCCACTATGGCTTATTGGAACACTAGTAGGAACTGCTGCGATTGGTTTATTATCGATTTTCTTCTACGGGGCATACGTTGGTTTAGGTTCTTCTCTATAAGAAACCGCCACTGCCTATAAGTTTGGCACGATCTTGAGAACGTCCCTCTAGCTAGTTAAATAGCGTTAAGGTGTGTCGGTTCCCAACGATTTTGAGTAGGTCGATTAATGACTTGGGTGATGAGCAATTATCACAAAATGAACATAGGGTTGGCTCCTTGAACCAACACTTCGTGTTCATTTTGCAACTGAAGGAATACATTAACAATCACAAATGACGGAATTTATTGTGAATCCATTCGCAGAACTTGCTGAAGTTTCAGTAGGAAAACATTTTTATTGGGAAGTTGCTGGTTTTCAATTACACGGACAAGTTTTACTTGTTTCGTGGGTTGTATTAGCGATTATTGCAGTTTTATCCTTTTTAGGAAATAGTAACTTAAAATCGACTCCAGACGGTTTTCAAAACTTCACAGAACTTGTAACAGAGTTTATTCGTGATTTAGCGAAAACACAGATTGGGGAAGAAGAATATTTAGCATGGGTACCTTACTTAGGAACTGTGTTCTTATTCATCTTAGTATCAAACTGGTCAGGAGCGCTATTACCATGGCGTTTAATCGAATTACCAAGTGGTGAATTAGCTGCCCCTACAAACGACATTAACACAACAGTAGCTTTAGCTTTATTAACATCAATCTCATATTTCTACGCTGGAATTAAGAAAAAAGGCTTAGGTTACTTTAAACGTTATGTTGAACCAGCAGCGTTCTTATTACCTATTAACGTTTTAGAAGACTTTACAAAGCCGTTATCATTAAGTTTCCGTCTTTTCGGGAACATTTTAGCGGATGAACTTGTTGTAGGTGTATTAGTGGCTCTAGTGCCTCTATTCATCCCAATCCCAATTATGTTATTAGGGGTATTTACAAGTGCCATCCAGGCCCTTGTATTCTCAACATTAGCAGGAGCTTACATTGGAGAAGCGGTGGAAGATCACCACTAATCTAAGCCCTTGTCTCAAAAGAGCAGGATTTATTCCTGCTCTTCGTAGTATTTATTGCGCGTGGTTTTCGAGCTTTTTATTTTAAGAAAGTTTAACTAGCGTTTTTCATTTTGTCTTGACTTCTATGAAAGATTTTACAACATATCTCTCAACAGCTCCTGTAGTTGCTCTAGGGTGGTTTACAGTGACAGCTGCTCTTTTAATTGAAATTAATCGTTTCTTCCCAGATCCATTAGTTTTCAGTTTTTAATCCTTAATTTTACAGGCAAAGAAAGGAAATTCTTTTCTTTGCCTAAACTTTGATAAATGTGCGACTTTTACCCACAGCGAAAAGTAATCTGGGTCTTTAAACCTTCAATGCTCTTCCGCACCATCTTTTTTGATAAGGTTATGCCTACTATTCAACAATTAATTAAATCCGCTCGTGAAAAAGTTGGGAAAAAACCCAAAGCACCTGCTTTAAAATCATGTCCACAACGTCGTGGAATTTGTTTACGTGTTTACACTGTAACACCGAAAAAACCAAACTCGGCTTTACGTAAAGTAGCGCGTGTACGATTAACATCGGGCTTTGAGGTAACTGCTTATATTCCAGGAATTGGGCACAACCTTCAAGAACACGCAGTTGTATTAGTGCGTGGAGGCCGTGTGAAAGATCTTCCAGGGGTACGTTATCACATTGTGCGTGGGGCTTTAGATACAGCCGGCGTAAAAGTGCGTGCTCAAGGGCGTTCAAAATATGGTGTAAAATTAGCAGCTGTAAAAACAGGCTCTAAATAAACGATCCATTTTCTTTAACTGAGCAATCGACGTTAAATTCAACGATTGCTCAATGTTTTAAAATCCCGTCACAGGGAAAGGTTTACCAAGTTGCTTGGTCACCACGACGATATTGTAAGTATGCTGTTACAAATAAACCAGCAATTGTTACTGGTACTAGACCTAATACAATTCCAGATAATAGAGGTTCAACCATAATAAAAGTTCGAATCAAAAAAGTTTTTTACAAAGGGAATTCAGACAAATAAGCTACACATCCGTTTTCTAATACATAAGAAAAACGTGGACTTATGGACTTATCCAATTGAAGGAAAGCCAACACATTTTATGTTTAAATATTTAAAACTAAACTCACTTCTATTTCTTAATGGGGATAGAGGGACTTGAACCCTCACGACCGTCAAAAGTCAACGGATTTTAAGTCCGTAGCGTCTACCATTCCGCCATATCCCCTTTCAATCTTTGGTTTGGATCTTATGTTGTAAATTATAACACGAAGAAGTCTCAAATAACAAGTAAACCCCCTGAAAAAGGGACTGGGCTCCTAAAGTCCCAGTTTTTAAAAGTAACACAAAACAACGGAAGCTGAACATACAAGAAGCAAATGAATCTTTGCAGCACTTTGTCGCAAAAACAAAAGACTCGTGGTTGGAGAATTCAGCGCATAAAAAGTATCCTTCTGATTACCAGAAGGCCTTTGCTTTTTCACCCATCCTTTTCAGAATAAAAATTCTTTTTTCCTGTTTGACGATGGAGTTTGGGTTAATCTGAAGTTGAAATAGACAACTGAGAAACTCTAAAAGAGAGAGATGGCCTAAATCAATGAATTACAGTGTCTTCGTCAGATTCGGTTTCAAAGCTACCTAAAAAGGCTTTTCAATTTGATAGCTTTTCTTAGAAAATGGCAGGAACTCGGGTAGTTCCAAAGGGTTACGAAGGGTACCCAGCCTTCGCTTGTCCCTTCTGGAGGATACAATGAGCCTAGTTTAAGCGAAAAAACGCCAAAACACTAGAAAAACCCCCGAGTTCCAATGCCAATAACTTTAATATTACGGTAATCGCATCAAATGATTCACTGGAGTTAGCTCAGTTGACTTCGTTGGGTCTTTTAAGCGATATAAACCAATATCTAGACATAAAGCCTGTAATTCACAGACTACAACTTTGAACGATTCTGGTGTGCCAATGTAAATTTCTTGGTGCGTTAAAATATTAGACCACAGTGTCATTCGCCCAGTTAGGTCATCGGATTTTAAAGTTAACATCTCTAGTAATGTAAACGCTGACCCATAACCTTCTAAAGCCCAAACTTCCATTTCTCCTAGTCGTTGACCCCCGTAATTTGAGCGACCTCGTAGAGGTTGTTGGGTTACTAAGGAATAAGGACCTGTAGATCGAGCATGGATTTTATCGTCTACTAAGTGTACCAACTTGAGAATATAAGCAATACCTACTGTCACTGGTTGATCAAATAGATCCCCTGTACGACCATCAAATAAACGCACTTTCCCAGGATAATTTGGATTAAATAACCAAGGTTTTTGACATTCTCGACTTGCTTCTTCTAATTTACTGAAAGTAATAGTACGGGATGCTTCAGGCCCATAAAGTTCATCAAACGTTTGAACTTTGATGCGCTCCATTAAATAATGAGAAGCTAATCCTAATAAACACTCATAAATTTGGCCGACATTCATACGTGAAGGAACCCCTAACGGGTTTAATAACATATCAATAGGAGTCCCATCTGGTAAATAAGGCATATCTTGTCGTGGCAAAATTTGTGACACAATTCCTTTATTTCCGTGACGACCTGCCATTTTATCCCCGACTTGCAGTTTACGTTTATCGGCTAAGTATAAATGTACAGTTTGAGGACTTGAGGTTTCAGGATCCACTTGAAGAATTCGGATATCGATCACTTTGGCACGTAAGCCACGAGCCGTGCGTAAAGAACTATCACGATTGGTTGGTAGCTCTTTTTCTAATAAAGTGTAAAGTAAGCGTTGATAAGGGGATTGAAAATGCTGTTGAATGGGAGTTACTTTGCCCACTAAAATATCGCCTTCTTCAACCCACGAGCCTAATTTAATAATACCGAACTCATCTAATCGTTCTGATTCGCGATGAGATAACTCTGGAATGTTTGCTGTAATTTGCTCCATACCAAAAGGAGTCGGTTGTGTCTCAATTTCATAACGTTCAATGTGTAAAGACGTATACACATCATCAAACACCAAACGTTCATTAATCAAAATAGCATCTTCATAGTTATAACCTTCCCAAGGTAAGTAAGCAATGAAAATGTTTTGCCCTAAGGATAATTCTCCATGGACACTGGCTGAAGAATCAGCTAATAAGTCGCCACTCTCTACCCAATCCCCCTCAAATACGGCAGGTCGTTGCACCCGAAAAGTGTCTTGATTGGAACGTTGAAAGCGTTCTAAAGAGTAAGTAATCATAAAATAGCACAAACGATTTATAGAATAAGTAACAGACAACGTGTTTGTATTCTGTTACTTTGATAAGTTTCCAAACCATTTAGGCTTGAAATACAACAAAGAGATGTCTGCAAGAGACGCTAGCTTATGTATCCATAGTATAACCTTCAATGGTAGAACCACTGACATACATAATATAAGATGCTTTCTCGCTTAACATTAAATGACCTGAATCACTCATTACCCGAGCTTCTAACCCCGTCCCGACAAGGGGACGTGTAGGTCGAATTAATGGGACAGCTTGACGTTGCATGTTAGATCCCATTAAAGCACGGTTTGCATCATCATGTTCTAAAAAGGGAATCAGTGATGTGGCTACCGAAATCATTTGAATTGGTGATACGCCCGCATATTTTAGTAATGGGCGTAAAGCTAATGTAAAATTCGGTCCAGAGCGTGTAGGGATAGGTTGTTTAGGTAAAAACCCTAACTGGCTACATTCTAAATCAGGTGTGGCTGCTTGAATGCTTTCTTCCTGCTCTGCTGTTAAATAGACCAAGCCTTCGTCTTTCAATACAAATCCTTTATAGGCTTTATAAAACGGACTTTCTAAAAGTCCTTGAAGACTTACACGTCCATACGTCGTAACTGAGTTAACTAATCCAGTATTTTTACCTTCTGGGGTTTCGATCGGGCATAAACGGCCATAATGAGAAGGGTGAATCCCACGTACTGCTAAAGTAGCCGTATCTCGTGAAACACCTCCTAACCCTAACGATGTCAAACGTCTTTTATGTGTTAACTCCGCTAATGGGTTTAATTGGTCCATTAATTGGGATAGGGGGTTTGTGCCAAAAAATTCTTTAAAAGACCCATCGATGGCGTTGGAATTCACTAAGGATTCAAGTTCGACATTTTGATCCGAGGATGGGGTACTTAATTTTAAGCGAATGTTATTTTCAAGTCGTAATAATCCTAGGTTTAGTTGAACTTGAATAAGCTCACCTGCTGTTCGTACCCGTTTATTTTTTAAGTGGTCAATGTCATCGGTTTGAGCATCCCCATTCTGTAGTTGAAATAAACGATCAGTGGCAGCTAGTAAATCTTGTACCATTAATGTGGTTTGCATAGGATCAACATTAATGTTCAATTTCTGGTTTAATGCAAAACGTCCTTGTAGTCCAAGATCATAGGTACGTGGATTCATAAATTTCTTAAAAATCCATTTACGTCCAAGCTCGGCCGCTAACTTTGGATCGGAGTTAGTGGTCAAATTTAAGGCATAACTTAGTTGACACCACGCATCTGGAGGAGTCGAAATAGGTGTCATAAATTTGAGTTCGTCTTCAGTCATTGTTTTATTGGATGTGACTCCCGGTAAGAATTGCTGCTCTAATTTTTTTAGTTGATAAGAAAATTTCAAAGCCGAGTTCGAAGATCGTCCATATTGAGTAAATAAACTAAAGAGTAACCTGTCTGTTAATCCGAAAGCTAATAAAATCCAAAAAAAAGGCACTTTGGGGCCTTGCTTTAAACGAGCCCATAAAATGGACTCTTTGTCTAATTCAATACGTAACCAAGTTCCCTTTAAACAAATAATATCTGCATAATAACGCTGAGCGGTAAACTCTGGTTTTGTAGCAGCTTTATCCGAATGAGTTTCGTATTGACTTTCACGGAAATAAATTCCTGGACTACGAATCAATTGATTGACCACAATTCGAGGAGATCCGTTTAATAAAAAATGCCCACGATTCGTCATTAAAGGTAAATGGGCTAAAAGCATCCATTTGATTTGAATCGTTTTTCGACGACGATCTGTATATTGCACAGGCATCCATAATTTAGACACATAGCTCTTTTGATGAAATAATGTTTCTTCTAAAGAGCAACTTGGCATTTCAAACTGATAGAATTCTGGATAAAAAGTAATTTCTACATCATTATCTGTACTGGTAATAGGATTACGCTTTTGAAATTCATGCAGAATCCCATTTTCTAAAAAGTTGAAAAAACCACGACGTTGAATTTCCAAAAAGTCTGGCATAAAAAACTGGTCACGATTCGGCTGTTGTTTGCCAAAAACCGAAGCGGACTTAGGAGTTGGGACATTGGCTGTCTCATCTTGTAAAGGGGCTGTTAAAACCATAAGTACTTCATTGGGATTTAAAATTTTGCTCCTGTCTCTAGGACTCAAGCAAAAAAACTATGCAAATTGCATCTTTTTAAGCATCATATGTTAAGAAATTTATGGCTGTTTGACAGTAAGAGTTAAAAATTGAGTGTTTTTTTTAGAACTATGATATACTAGTTGTATATCTTTGAAAAAGACTCTTGAGTTTTACTCAAGTTGCGATACCAAGGTTTTAGAGGTTTTTAGTCTAGAACAAAAGCAATCTCCATTAACCTTCCTTTACGTTACTCTGTTTCTTCCACCCTCAAGGGTCCATTTCTATGGTTATAGAGTACGTTTGTTCAAAACATCTCTGGATATTGGAAAATCATCAAAGCTACTCTAATAGGGCTCGATTTTTCCATTAATGTCTCTGATCTCAAAAGAGCCATTAACACCACTGACATTAGCAATGAGCATTTCCATTTTTTATGACTACACGAAAATCAGCTGAAGCGATTACTTATCCTATTTTTACAGTTCGTTGGTTATCGATCCATGCTCTAGCGGTTCCTACTATCTTTTTCTTAGGAGCAATTACAGCAATGCAATTTATTCAACGTTAAGTTTTTCAGGTATCGGTTCACTTTTTTGAACCCGTTACTGAAGTCGACTTTCTGTTGGCTAAAACCACAGGCTCCCTCAGGTTTTTTATCTGAGTTGTGGGCAGATTCATAGGTAAAAGAAATTAAAAAAGGCTAAACAATGAGTGTTAGACCTTGAAACTCTTTTTGATTTTTATGGCTAGACCAAATCCAAATAAACAAGTCGTAGAACTAAACCGTACAAGTCTTTACTGGGGATTATTATTAATTTTCGTCCTAGCAGTTCTATTCTCAAGCTACATTTTCAACTAGTTTGATCCATCTACCCGAGTGTTTGACCCAAGTCACCTCGAATGCGACAGAACAGAAGAGTCTTCCTATTTTTGGATGCCTATGCTTTGTTCTGATGTTATCCATTTCTAATGTTTTTTCATAAATTGGTTCGTCCAATCTGGAACATCAAGCTGAATTTGGTAAAAATTCAGCCTTGTCTGTGTTCTTAATTTGCTGGTTTTCAAAAGTGTTTCCTCACTCACGTGTTGTGTTCTTCAATGAACCCCCAACGTTAATTTAGGAGAGCTTTTTATTAAAAAAAAGAACTAACTTTCCGTTCTTAAACTTACCCTACTCGTGTCTTATACTTTATCTTTTATGAAATCAACAGCAGTTCGCTCAATGCGAACATATGCTGTATTACCAACGCAAGCGGAACCTCTTCCTTTAGCCTTTAATATGGAATGCGAAACTGGGAACTATCATACTTTCTGTCCGATTAGTTGTGTGTCATGGTTGTATCAAAAAATCGAAGACAGTTTCTTTTTAGTAATTGGAACCAAAACATGTGGGTATTTTTTACAAAATGCTTTAGGGGTTATGATTTTTGCAGAACCTCGTTATGCTATGGCTGAACTAGAAGAAAGTGATATTTCAGCTCAATTAAATGACTATAAAGAGTTAAAACGTTTATGTTTACAAATTAAAGAAGATCGTCAACCGAGTGTTCTTGTTTGGATTGGCACATGTACAACAGAAATTATCAAAATGGACTTAGAAGGAATGGCCCCGAAAATTGAACAAGAATTAGGCATTCCAATTGTAGTCGCTCGTGCTAATGGACTAGACTACGCTTTTACTCAAGGAGAAGACACTGTTTTAGCTGCTATGGCTTTACGTTGTCCAACGGAAGTACCGCCCAGCCCCACAGATGAAACAAACCAAGTGACGACTCGTCCAAAATTAGTTTTATTTGGTTCGTTACCGAATTCAGTGGTTAAAGAGCTTACAATGGAATTAGCCAAATATGACATTGAAGTTTCTGGGTGGTTACCAGGACCACGTTATGGCGATCTTCCAACTCTAGGAGAAAATGTGTACGTGTGTTCAGTCAACCCTTTTTTAAGTCGAACGGCAACAACATTAATTCGACGTCAAAAATGTCAGTTTATCAATGCTCCATTTCCAATTGGTCCCGACGGCACACGTGCGTGGATTGAAAAAATTTGTGAAGCTATTTCCCCTTTATCACCGACTTTACAAACTCAACTGGTAAATCGTGAAGCGCAAAGTTGGGAAGCTCTGAAACCGTTAACAGACCAAGTTCAAGGTAAATCTGTTTTCTTAATGGGAGATAACCTTTTAGAAGTGTCATTAGGTCGTTTCTTAACACGTTGTGGTATGCAAGTTTATGAGGTAGGTATTCCTTATTTAGACCGTCGTTTCCAAGAGTCAGAGTTAAGACTTTTCCAACAAACTTGTGAGCAAATGAACATGCCATTACCGCCAATTGTAGAGAAACCTGATAACTACTACCAAATTCAACGTATTCGTGAACTAGCACCTGACTTAGTGATTACTGGCATGGCCCATGCTAACCCATTAGAGGCTCGCGGTATTGCCACAAAATGGTCGGTGGAATTTACGTTTGCCCAAATTCATGGTTTTTCCAATAGTCGTACTATTTTAGAATTAATTACAAAAGCATTAACGCGTCACTCAAAGTTAGCTTTAATTGGTTAATCGACGTTTACCCCGAAGTTGTTCTTTTGACCCAACTTTGTTAGTATACATGTGATTATATTGTTAATACTTCTCTTTATTATTTATTTTTAAAACTCAGAATGAGTCACTCTGTTGCTTAACACAGAGCTGGCTCTTCAGAATGGAACACCCGCTGTCCTGTTCTTAATTAATCATTCTACCCATGGGACAAAAGATGAATCCATTAGGGTTTCGTGTAGGTATCACGAAACAACACCAAGCGCAATGGTATGCTCGTTTTCATAAACATCAGTATGCACAAAGCGTTTTAGAGGACCAAATGTTACGTTCAACATTAGCAAAATTATTACCTCAATTAATTGAAGCAAAATTTGGGACTGCTAAACAGGTTCCAAGAATCTCACACATCAAAATTGAACGTGGTTTAATTCCCTATGAAATTACAATTCAAATTCACGCTCAAGATTGCGAGTTAATTAAAGCAGCTATTGATAAACTAGATGTGAAATCAACGTTACTGCAAAAAACATTAAAAGCGCAATATGTGTTAGAAAAAGCGTCTATTAATGCTACGGATGTTTTATTATCTGCACCGTCAGAGGTGGAAAAACCACAAGCACGTGTAAAAGCAAAAGCTCCTACATTCCAACGTTCAACAACAAAGCGTTTAGCAAAACGTCAATCGTTAACAGAACGTTTCCAAGCACGTTTTTTAAACAACATGCTTTTAGTGAAAAAAGGTGGGACAATTACACGTCGTTTACAAAATTCAAAATGGAAACGTACTGCCAATGGACCTATTGGTAAAAGCTTAGTGTTACGTAAACAACCTACTCAATTAGGTTCATTAGTAACACAATCAACAGCCATGAAAAAATTTGTGAACGTTTTTGTGACGAAATTAAATCGTGATTTCCTAAATGATTTAAAAATGACATTAAACGATTGGAACGTGTTCTTAGAAAAACATAAAGAAGAACAAATCCAGAAATATGGTTATTTACGTTATGCGCCTTTAGGCTACAACCCAAAATGGAGTTTAAGTCGTTTAGAAACTCTACAAAACCAACCTTTACCGGTGTTAATTCAATTAGTAAAAGCACTTCAAACACGTGCAATGAGTCAATTAGAATTTTTACGTCGTGAATACATGGCTTTTGGGACACTTTCAAAATCACGTTCATTTGCTTACTTCCAACGTATTCGCTTTATTAAAGGATTACGTCAATGCATTGAAAAACGTCGTTTAGAACAAGTTCAATCAAGTTCTTCAAAAACAACTCGTGAAACAGATGCAGTATTTAACGCAAACCAAGCGCAATCTGAAGAAACGTTAATGAATTTCACAAAATTAGCTTTACGCCAAAAGTTAACAAACGTAACAGATGAAAACCGTAAAGTAAAATTTATTGAGCACCTACAGAATTTAGTACGTACACACCGTACTAAAAACTTAGCCCTATATTTAGGAACTTTAGCAGAGTCACGTCAATACTTACGTCAAATTCAACGTTTTACAAAGGATCACTCTGAATTCTTATTTGGTGTGCAACTTGATTCATTACAAAGTCTTCCAGAAGACAAACGTCGTGAATTTGTAGCCAACCAAGTAACAAAAACATTAGGTCAAATCTCGCGTAAAACGGAGAACGAAAAACAGTTCCAAGAAATCTTCGTACAGCAATTCCAAAAACAAAAAGCTTTAGCTCAAAGTAACCTTCAACTTCTGCCAAAAATTTCACTAAAATTCTATTCGGTGAAGCCTGACATTTTAGAAACTCAAGCTTCAGTAGTAGCCGCGTCAATTGTGGATGATTTAGAAAAACGTAAAGCATTCCGTCGTGTTATTAAACAAGCAAAAGAAACGTTAATGAAAACATCACGTGTAAAAGGGGTGAAAATTCAAGTATCAGGACGTTTAAACGGAGCAGAAATCGCGCGTTCGGAATGGGTTCGTGCTGGTCGAGTACCATTACAAACACTACGTGCTAATATTGATTATTCATACAAAACAGCACAAACATTATATGGTATTATTGGGGTAAAAGTGTGGATTTACACTGGTTACACAAAACTGAAAAAGAGTTTAGTAACGGGTTAATCCCAACTCTCCTAACCCTGTGTTCATGAATCTTCATGTACCGGGTGTCGCTGAATTCTGGTTCAATTGAACCAGAATTCAGTGTTTTCTGATTTTAAGATTTTGATATGTGCGAGCACTGTCGTTTGTTCGTGTGGCAGAATAAGTGACACCTCGCTTTTCGTTTAAAAAGTCCAAGACTTTTTCTCAGCACTTGAGTGTTTCTTTAATGTATACATAACTATCTATGCATGATTCTTCCTTATCTTTGACCAAAGATTTTTCAAAAACCCCGGTCTATTTTTGGAATGTTCCTTTTGATAAAGGACGTCTAAAAAACTTTGTAGCTTGGTTTTATAACCAATATGGCGAAGCTAAAACGGTTCAATTACTAGAACAATTAAAAAGTTTAGGTTTTCATTACGCTACCGAAGCTGGTATTTCTTTAGGGATTGATGACTTAGCTATTCCACCCAAAAAACGTGAATTATTAAATCAAGCAGAAAAACTAATTTTTGAAAAACAAATTTTCTATTCTCGAGGTGAAATTACAGCCATTGAGCGTCTTCAAAATTTAATTGAAACCTGGAACCAAACCAGTGAAACTTTAAAACAAGAAGTAATTCACAATTTTGAGCGCACCAATCGATTAAATCCTGTTTATATGATGGCATTTTCCGGAGCCCGAGGGAATTTATCCCAGGTTCGCCAATTAGTGGGGATGCGAGGCTTAATGTCGGATCCTCAAGGACAAATTATTGATTACCCTATTCGAAGTAATTTTCGTGAAGGGTTAACTTTAACTGAGTATTTAATTTCCACATATGGGGCACGAAAGGGTATTGTAGATACAGCTTTACGTACAGCTACTGCAGGTTATTTAACACGACGTTTAGTAGATGTCGCTCAACACGTGATCGTTTCGGAGTTTGACTGTAAAACAAAACGAGGTATTTATATTTTCGATTTAAAAGACGGACCTAAAACCATTTATTCTTTTGAACAACGGTTAATTGGTCGAGTGTTAGCTCGAGATATTAAAATGCCCCGCAAAAAACGCAAAATTTTAGCAAAGCGTAACCAAGAAATCTCCACAGAATTAGCCCAAAGTTTAGCGAAAGTAACTAAAAAAGCGATTGTGCGTTCGCCTTTAACTTGCCAGACTCGCAATTTAGTGTGTCAACTGTGTTATGGTTGGAGTTTAGCGACGCAAAAACTGATGTCCATCGGAGAAGCCGTTGGAGTTATTGCTGCGCAATCCATTGGTGAGCCGGGGACACAATTAACGATGCGTACTTTCCACACTGGAGGGGTATTTTCCGGAGGTGTTACCGATCAAATCTTAGCACCCATGCCAGGTTCTATTTCTTACTTAACCGCGATTCCGGGAACGTGTATTCGTACACCTCAAGGGGATATTGCTTTTTTAACGAAAACAACCGGACAATTAACTTTACAAGGCGTAAACAACGTCACTAAAATTTTCCAATTACCTCCAGCAACTCTGTTATTTGTTCGAAACGGGGAACAAGTCCAGCTGAAGCAATTACTGGCCCAATTCTCAGAAACAAGTGAGCAGCAACGCGGTGATGCCGAACAAGTAGTGTTCTCTGATATGGCAGGGCAACTGGTCTATACACATATTGATCTGTTAGAGCAGTCTTATGATAAATATGAAGACTTTTTATTAAAAAGCCGAGGATGGGGGAAAGTGTGGGTTTTATCAGCCCAATTATATCAACCACCTTTTTCTGCACAAACGTTTGGTCAATTTTTAGATTACGTAGATCCTTTCTGCCCATTAAATCAATTAAAATGGTCTGTGCCAGAAGGTTATCAATTGCAAACTCAATCTATTCTGACCGAAGCTACAACACCAAGTTTAGATCTAACGTCACAAATTGACCAATCGACAAACCACTTAACGGCACAAAATATGCTGGCTGATTTTGTAGTGACAAAAGACGAAGAGGCTTTGGGTGAACCCACTTTAGTGAATACCTTAGGTGGAGCTGATCAATATATCCAAACTCTAAACTTAAACCAGGGCTCACTTAAAGACGACATGTCATATTTACCCGATGACTTATCTTCCACAGTCGTACGTCCTGAAATGCTTGAAGTTACAAATATTTACCCGCTTCAAAACTATTTTAAAGAGGACTTTTTTGACAACTTGCCTTTGACAACTGATAAATTTAGACTTTATCAAGAATTAGCCTCTTTAGAAAAGGCCGAGTCGACACCTTTCATTGCAAAACACTCACTCAGCCAACCCGAACTTTCAAACGAATGGCAATACCTAAATACATTTTGGGACACCAAAAACCTTAAAAATGAAGAAGATGTTAACTGCGAACCAATTCAATCACTGACACAATCTATCGGAAAACCCCAATTAGAGTTCGAGGATACACTAGAACTCAACAAGCTGGGATCCCCTCTGTCTACACGTAAACTGGATTGTGAGATCCACAAACCTTTAACAAATGTGGCAGTAAAAGAGATGCGCTTTAACAATCAAGTTTATTGGAGTAAAGTCATGTCAAAACACTTCCCATTCAAAACCAATGTAACGGTTTGGCACCCTTTAATGTCAACTACTCACAATAATCAAAACTTAAATTCTTGTGGATGGTCGGGCGTTGCAACTGACCTTTTTCAGTGGACAATTGAAGGCCGTCAGATGTCTTTATCAGGAATGTTCTACCCATTAATGACACCCACGCAAGGCATTCAACAAGCGGTATCGTACTCCAAATTGGCACAATCTAAGACTAGCATCCAACCATTGGAGATTTTAAATGACTTAAAAGTTTCGTTTAGTGAGCTCCCACCGCTACAATCTCTGGATGTCAGTGACCCACTGTTTACCAAAATGAAAACGTCATCAATGCGTTTTGGGACAGCTGAACTTGCGTCTTTTACGCTGGTTTCAAGAACGCTCACTGATCAAGAAAATGTATCCGCAGTGTCATCTTCAGAAGGTTATCTTTACCTTCAAGACACTAATTTAAATGACTCCTCAAGCTCTTCCGTATCTGAAGGGTTTATTATCCCAAGTGCCTTATATTATTTACCTTCTGTCCAATTATTGAATCAATATGGGCCCATTTTAGCTAACACTTCAGTGGTGTTCACAAATGCCCAAGGACAGAAAACATCTCACTTAGGATTACAACCGGGAATTCTAGGGGTTAAGGGATTAACCCCTTCTGACACTTTACGCCCATCTTCGGTGAACTCTATGGATTTAAAAATCCCGACTCTGCGTCAAGTCTTACTGACACATACGTCTGATTTTTATGACCAATTTGAGTCACCATCGGAAACATTAAGTCAGAAACATTCAGTAGTCTTTGATTCAGTTGTATCACTGCAATTAAACCAAAAGGTAAATTTAGTGCAATGTAAAGTAGTCCCAGGGTGGGTTTTTCTTCCTCTAGGGTCTACCATTAATTTTGGCAAACGTTTACGTTTTTGTTTACCAGGTGAATTTGTAGCCCCTCAAGTTAGTGTGGATACCAGTTGTAGCTGTATTGAATGGCAAGCGTTTAAAGAATCTTGGGTAGATAACTCAACACACCCAATCTTACGACGTCCTGAAGAACAAAGCTTTAAGCCAACTGAGTGGGTCCACTCGAACTGTTCACGTTGGGAAGTTACTGTACCATCGAAAGCTACATCTTTTGGATTTATTCGTCCTGTAACTTTCCAATCTTTACTAACTGCTTCCGTTGCGGAAGATATTTTCCTTCACGAAAGTCATTCATTCATTGATTCGCCTAATTGGCAGTTATGGTCGCTATATCGATCTTCAATCGGTATCAAACAAAAACGTAGCTTAGCTAGTGCTAGCACTGAAGTAAGCACAAATTATCAATTTATGCCGACTTATAGGAGTACCGAAACTGTCACAGATTATGTGACTTCTATTGAAGAAGTTCTACGTAAATCAGTCAAGTTTAAAGGAAAAGGGATTCGTGTTAAAGGGAAACCAGAAGCTTTTCAGTCAGTAGAACAATTAAGTCAAGAATTATTGCCACTCGCCCATTTCTTAAGTTTTGGGAGTACGGGTCGATTTAGTAGCGATGTCGGGGCTTTAACTTCTATGCAGAAACCCCAAGTACTGAAACGTCAAGGACTTTTTTCTTTTGCTTCCCCCTTTATGAAATCAACATACGTATCGAATCTAGAGACATTATCAACTTTCCGTGCCAGCTTACTGGGACTGGAAGAGTCGAATCCGATTGCATGTACAATTACAGCGAGTCGTACATTAGCTTTACCTCTGTCCTTAAAAATGAGTTTAACAAAGAAGATGGCTTATTTTTTAAATCAACGCTTGTTAGCAAACAATTATTTCGAGGGTGACTTTTTCCATCTAAAAAGTGATCTAGTCCGAAATAATTCTGGGGCAAACCCTTTTGTCAAAGAGTTTCGAACAGACTCATCGACACTCCAATTACATCGTTTCCCAAGTGTGACAAACCAAATTCAGGTGTCAACTATGAACGAAATTACGGGGGTTCCACACAAATCTATTGTAGGTCAAACGAAATTTTTAAGTTCTTTTGAGGGAGAAATTCTTTCTTCGGATCGTCGTCGTCCTCCAATGATTCTTTCAAAGAACCAACATATTGTCTTAACTCAGCGAGACTTGGTAAGTTTCGCTTTAGAAATCCCGATTCAGGATAATGAGACGACAACATCCCAAACCCCCCTACTGCACAAATATGAGTCTCAATTTGCAAAATTTAATCAGCACAAAAAATTAAAGCAAAAAGTGAGTCGATGGTCTAAAGTTTATGCCGCATTTTTTGACCCGTTCCACCAAGAAGATAAAACAAAGAAAACCCCAACGATTGAAAGAGCCATTGTTTATAAAAATAAAGTGTATAAAATCCAAAACTTACAAGTTGGATTAGCTAACTTCTCTGGAACCGAGAATGTTATTCCGTATGAAGTTGGAGGTTTTGTTAATTACGGAAGCTCGGTTTCAACCAAAGCAGCCATGAGTGTATCTGGACAAATTGTGCACTTTAATGCCGGTTTATTAACAGTTCGAAAAGGGCAATGTTTCTTAGTCTCACCTGGTGGGATGGTACATATGAGTCATGAAAGTTTTGTGCAAAAGAACCAACCTATTTTAACCTTACCTTTCCAAACTTTTAAAACAGGGGATATTGTTCAAGGGATTCCTAAAGTAGAGCAGTATTTAGAAGCTCGTACGACTCAAAGTGGACGTTTTTCTGTACAAAGTTTACCTGTATTAATGCAAAGTGTTTTTGAACATTACATGATGGAATACCCACTCCAAAAGGCTGCACGTCAGACCATTTTAAAGATCCAGCAATTAATTGTGGACGGTGTTCAGCGTGTTTATCGTTCTCAAGGAGTAAGTATTGCTGAAAAACACTTAGAAGTTATTGTACGCCAAATGACACGTAAAGTTCAAATTATTTATGGCGGACAAAGTGGCTTCTTCCCGGGAGAATTAGTAGACTTAGAGTTAGTGGAAAAGTTAAATCCTTTATTAACTATTCCCATTATTTATGAACCGGTAGTGTTAGGAATTACGCGTGCGTCCCTGGAAGTCGATAGTTTCCTATCAGCAGCAAGTTTCCAACAAACGACGAAAATTTTAACTGTCTCAGCCCTTCTAAAAAAATATGATTTCTTAAAAGGCCTAAAAGAGAACCTTTTAGTTGGGAATTTAATTCCAGCCGGAACTGGCTTCCTTCAAGTTTTACCGCCATCCACCTTTTAACTTAAAACTTATCTAGGTCCTTACGAGATGAAGCCTAAGCGAGTCTTAGGCTTTTCTCGCAGGACCCTTTTTTAACATTTGACTCAGATGACAGCTCTGTTCAGACTTGTTTTTTCGTTTTGAACTCAGTAAGATAAGACTTATGAAAAACTAAATTTCGTAGCCTGCCTAACTCAATCGGTAGAGTATCAGTTTTGTAAACTGAAGGTTACCGGTTCAACTCCGGTGGTAGGCTAACTTTAATCTGAACCAACCACAAAGTCTATTAAAGCAAAAGGCTTGTCTCTCAACAAAGTTTGACAGTGATACATATTGTATATTTAAGCTCGATCTTTATTCTTATCTCATTTGCTTTTAAATCGTTTATGGTAACAACTAGATCATATTCTTGGAAGAAAACTCCAGTTGATCCAAATTTAAATTGTTTTTTACGCGTGCACAAGCAAAAAGTATTTCGTCGACCTGTTGCGTCTCTGGAAGCACCAACTGTAGAACTCTCTTCAACAGAGCAGTCTTCAACAGTTAAATCAACGTCTTGGAACACTGCCCCGTTGTCTACAAAGGCATTCGGTGTACAAACTACCAGTGAAGTCGACATTATGTCTGCAGACCAGTTAGCCTCTGTAGAAAAGTTAACCAGCAAAAGAATTTTCCTGGAGAAAATGATTCGCTATCCAACACAACTAGAGCAGGGATTAAAGATTAACCCAGAAGTAACGGGCCGTCGAGTACAGTATGATTTTTTATTAGAAGGGCTTTTCGTGGAATGGCGTACACGACGCCAAAAATTTTTAGCTCCAGATCCAGAGGATAAAGCGCCGGGTCAATCATTTTTTCCACACCAACATGACCAACCTAAATATTGGGCCTGGCCTTTTTTAGGGATTGTTGCCTTAACATCCAGTTTACCTTTAGTACGCTCAGTTAAGAAACCCTTAAGTTCTACGTTCCAGCCCTTTCAAATTGAAATTGAAGCAGAAAGCAACGGTTTTTCAACCGCTCAAGCTTTTGACACACTGTCTTATAATCCAAATGAGCTCACATCAAAGTCCAATGAACTTTTTGAACAAACGTTGCGCTTAGGACTATCTCCAACTGAGGTAGCAGTACCTTCTAACGGTGCATTCATGAAAGGCCTAACAACAACAGTTGAACATCCTATGTCAAACTTTGATTATTCAAAAATGATTTTAGACGCGTTGATCAAAAAAACTTATTGTCATTCAGCTAAATCAAAACCAGGCTATGTTTCAAATGTTCTATTTACAACAAGCGAATCTGAAAATTACTTACCTACTGATCCTGTAGATGACAATGATGTACACGAGTTCTCGGGTTCTTTAGACTATGTAAAATTAAAAGATTTGGTTTACAGCCGAAGTTTTGTATTGCCTTTTATGACTGCAAAGGAAAATTGGGGCCATCCTGTAAATCCGGTACTTTATCGTCAATGGGAAAAAGGGTTGGTTTATCGCTATATTAACCAGTGGTTGAGTACAGAAGCAGATGAAATGCGACGTTACCGAGATTCATTTGAATTTGCCTCTCGTCATGTCGAAGATAAATTACGTTTAGAAGCTTCATTTAAAGAATTAAGTCTTTTAAAACAATTTGCGACACCTATGACACTCCAAAAAATCAAAAACAAATGGAAAACAACAGCGAAGCCTTGGAAAGCTTCAATGGATTCCACACAATGGTTGAAAAGCTTGGTTTTAAATGCAGAAAGTGTTAGTACAAGACTTCTAAGCAACAAACAGCAAGAATTCGTAAAAGAAGTCCCAACAAATGTGACTTTATTAGCCCAAGATTGGCCCACTCTACCGAAACAATTTAATCGCATTTCAAAAAGCTCACATACTTACCCAGAAATTGACAACACTTCATTCTTAAAGCCGTTAGCTGACCCTCAACAAGCGTTTCACACAGCAATTGAGGTAGCTAAAGTAATTGGCATTCCAGAAGTGCTCCACGACAGATTTCTTCCCAGTCCAGGAGTACGAACACTAGGTGATCGCCTTGCAAACTGGCTGGTTAATTGGAGTTTTACGTATTCAACTAAGGATAAGGATGGCATCATTAATGATGCCACGTTTACAAATCAATTTGGGAAAGAAACAGGGCGTGAATACGCACAAACTGTAAAATGGAATCGTCCACAGATTTCTCAAAACCCTAATTACGAAGCTTTATCTACAACGAATGCCGTAAATAAAGGTGGCTTACCTGAACAATTATTCCGAGCTTACGTAAAATATGAGAGTGGCAAGAAAGTTCTAACAACCATTTCTTCTGATTTAACGCGTACATTAGAAAGAACCCAAGACCCTTTACATTTTGACTATGAGCTGACTAGCGGGAAGAAAGGGTCTAAATTCTTAAACGACGATTCTCCGACTCCAGGGGCGGTTTTAAAAACTTTTGTGTTTCGAAGTCCATCTGCAGTAGACGATACAATTGAAGCCCAAATTTTAGACTTAAAACGACGCCGTGCAGGGCGCTACAGACGAGCTGGTCTTACAAAGAAAAAACGTAGACGTATTCATCCTCGCCCAAACTGGTTACAAGAAGGCTTATCAAATCCGTTACTTAAACGACGTCATCCAAGTGTGAAAGACGGAAATAATAATACTAGGTTCACGATTCAACGATCAGGCCAGGTTCATTCCGCTCTCAACCTTCAAAATAAGCTTACTCCCAAACGAGCTAACGCGGAAATCCCTAGCTTATTCCGTCAAAAAGGTTTGAACCATAGTTTAATGACGAATCTGCCACAACTGATGGATCGCAACCTGTTTCACCTAGCCAAATGGGCAGAGCCAAAATCAACCCTTAAAAGTTGGCGCCAGTTAATGTTTGGCGACGAGTATAAACCTTATAAAAATGCAGTAAATCGAAATTTTAAACACTTACAAGAAACAAGTTTTGGTCATCCGCTAACAAGTAAGTTGGTTCAGATGCCTCAATGGTTTTGGAAAGGAAGTCGATCAGAAGCGGACATTGAAGGTCTGCGATTCAAACAACTTCCATCTGTAAATCACTTCGGGTCATTTGTAGATTTTAATTCTGATGCAACCACGTCACGCTTCCTCTTAAATGAGTTACACTCAGTAGCCCTACAAAATGCATTAATTTATCAACGATTAAATACTATGGTTTCTCTTCATCGTGATAAAATGGGGTTTATGAGAGACAAACGCCCTAACTTCTCCAACGTAAACCGGGTGCGTCTGGGGTTTTCGAAAGCCTTAGTTTGGCCAGAAGCTTGGTCCAATGTAGCTTTCACTCCTTCAAATCAAACTCAGAGTCAGTGGATTTTAAAACAAAGCCACTTATTACGTGATCCAGACTTAACAGATATTCAACGTCTTTGGAGAACTGGTAAATTACGTACTTTAAATAAAGCTGTTCGAGAAAGTACTCAAAAAAGTATTTTTCGACTGCGCCTTCCATTTGTGAGTCGCACTCAAGTGCAGCCCGTAACCGTGGAGCGCTCGTGGAAAAAGGTAAACGTGATGGATACCAAATTAAAAGTTTTTGGGTTACTGAATCATCGCACCGATCTCTACCCACGTCAATTAAAATCCCGCTTTCAGAAGAAAAAAGGTGCTTTAAATACACAAAATGTACTATTGACGCCACAGGAGCTTGAGATGCAACAGAGTATTAACTACTCTGTTCAGTTTTGGTGGGATGAAACCCAACACAAATTACTTCCTCTGGTAAATCCATTGGGTGCACAACCATGGAGTATGTTTAACGCAGCTATGGCTCCTCAACAATTAACAAGTGAGTCACAATCATTAACAATCAATTTAGTCAATAGTTCCTTAGTTCTATTACATATTGCTTTATTATCCTTTTTAATTCAGTTACCAGAAACACGAACATTTTTAAAATTTTATGTATTAGTTTTCAGTCGTGTAGCTAAAGGTTATGTATGGATGACTACAATGTGCTATTCACTACTGTTAGAATGCGTTTATGAAATCAAATTTGCTTGTCAGTGTGGCTATCTCTTAATGTTCCCATGGTATCGTGAGATGCCTTTTACGGAACATATGGTGTTAATGCACTTAGAGCGTAACAAAGATAATAGTCCAAGCAGCGAGGCTTTTACTTGGACTCGTTTTGGGTTTGGTAACGGCTTTGCTGACGAAGTACCGTCAGCAGTAGTAGACCGACTCCTGTACAAAGATGCTCTGGCTGTAGAACTGATCGAAACTTGTCTGTATCGCCATGACGTACTTACGAAAGAAGAGCACGAAAAGTATCAAGCCTCTCACGGTTATCAAGAGTATAGAGCGTCAAAACTTAAAAAATTCGGCAAACAACATCTTTCTCCAAAACATTTTACATCCCACAATGCAGGCCAGAATGGGTCGGGACCACCGTCTAATGACCCATCTGATAATGGGTCGGGATTACCATCTCCCGATCTATCTCACATTGGATCAGACGGGGATGGAACTGGAATTAGAGTACCTAAACCTGGATTAGAGGGGGTCGAACCGAAATACGACCCACCTCAAGATAGATCGGGGGCAAGGTTACAAAATGTATCCCAAAACGGAACCAAACAAACCCCAGAAAAGCAGCGAACACTAGGTGCGCCTAGTGATTATTATTCGTATAAACGACCAAATTTAACTGAATATTCGACAGAGTATCTAGGGTATGCAGAATTCCTGTTTAACCAGTGTTTAGAAACAGACACCGGATTTAAAAACATCCAGACAAGAGTTCGTCAGCTAGAAAACCTAGCCGAAAAAGGTTATGAGGTTTGGTGGGGCTATAACGTCTTTGATCCGGAAACTAGAGTAGACATTTTCAGAAGTATGTTTCCAAGTATGTCTACAGATGATGATGAGTTAGCTAATCGTCTAGTGGACGCAGAACAAAACTGGTCCGCATGGGAGTATGAAGTTGCTTACATGAAAGAACGTCAGAATCTGTATAACGCAAGGTTAGCCTTAGAGCCGGTCTCTGTAGGTCCCTTCTATCAACATACCTTAAAACAAGGCGTCTTAGTTAGAGATATTTTAGTTAGTAAACTGTCTAAGGTATTTACCAAATGGGGTCGAAGAGTCGCAGGCCTTTCTTTTGCAATTTCACGTAAATCTTATGAATTATATAACAATGTTGATACAGCACTGATCACGGCGCGTGAAGTAACGTTAAAATTTATGGAAGAACCAGCGGAGAATACCATGACAGTCTTTAATGAGTATTTCTTTACTTATTTTATGGCTGATATTTTAAGTCATCGAATCGATGAAGTGGAAACATGGAACACCGTTATGGTAGAAGGGTATACTCGACAATTGAATGCCTTTGGGCCCTTAGGTAGTTTAGTGCAACGTCGTTTACATCGAGTCTTCGATGATTTCTATATTGCTTTTACAAGACCAGATATGGATTTATTACTACGTCACCAAAAATCGTTAATCTTTTGGGATATGTGGGGAGCTTTACTAATTCGCGCGGTTGCACGTTATGAATTAAGTCTGGCTGATTTCATGTCAACCAAAGAAGAACAAGAAAAACTATTAGAATGTTTAATTACAGAATCCGATTGGAGTTGGACACAACAATCTTTAATTCAGTTCCAACCTTTATTTGACTTATTAAATGTCGGCAATCGTAATTGGAAAGCATTTACTGTACCTTCAGCCGCACAATACGTAGGCGACCCACCACCTTTACAGGCAGTCTTTGAATCTCATATTGAGGTCATTCCACCTAAAGAGTTAAAAAACCTGGAAGCCTTTGAAAGTCTTAACCCAGCGGATTTACTATATGCAAACAATCACGCTATTTCTTTCGATGACTTAAGTCAACATTGGGGCGCTCAACAAACAAAAATGTACCACTCTCGCTTAAGCACTCTAGGGGTTGAATATCACCCAGCATGGGGTCTAAAAGCAGTCCCACAAGTGACCCAATACGTTGGGATCCATACACAGTTAGGTGGCATTATCAAAGACAATTTACTGACAACCTTTACGCAAACTCCTTCAAAAAACGCTTTAATTGTCGGTCCTCCAGGACCTGAAGTGACGAGTTTAGTTCGAGCATTAGTAGGGGAATTAGAATTAAAATTTATTTGCGATAGTGCGCGTCGTTATACGACGGTGATTAAGAATGTTGCGATTGGTGTTCGACACCTTAAAGAAGTTTTCTATTCTATTTCTGTGGAAGCTCCATGCTTATTTGTACTAGAAGATATTCACTTGGTTGGACAACGTCGTGAACTTTTAATTGCAGAAGATGAAGAACTCTATTTACTAGAAAGAAACCAGGTTACTGATGTAACCGATCCTCACGAACAAGATTATATTGTCGATAAATTTGAAGGGCACAGTCTGTTACTTTATGAAAAACCATATAGAGGTGATTATTCATTCTTAATTGCTACAAACTGTTTTGCTTATGATTACTTTTCCGAACCGCCGACGTCACGTTTACGTCACGCAGGACGCTTTACAGAGTCTCATTATAAGCTACCAGCGATTGAGCATGAACTTGTCAAACTCCGTGGGTTAGAAAACCTTTCGAATGCCCAAGCTTATTCTCCAGGACTAACCGTAACCAGTGAGATGGAAGCGCGTAAACCCATCAAAGAGGTAAAAGCAGCCCCCAATTCACCATTAACCGTAGCCATTGAAAAGAATAAAAAAGCATTCCGACCAAGACGTATTGTAAAAAATATGCCTTTAGAAGGTATTTCTTGGGATATGTGGATGTTATTATCCAGATATGATTACTCCATCCGAAGTAAAGTGGCATTATTAGCCGTTTTAACAGAAGATGCTTTAGGGGAAATTACAGATACCATTACTGACTTACTAGTTATGATGGATACTGTTCGAGCAACACGAGGTCTTGTTATGTTTGCCACAACGCACTCACCAACCTCGTTAGACCCAGCTTTACGTCGTCCTGGCCGACTCGATGAAACTCTGCAACTTCCTTTATATAGTAGTGTGATGACTCGTTGGCAACTTTTAAAACTGCGTCTTAAAGCAGTTGACCGACTGCAAGAGTTAGCACCTTATGCTACCCTAACTCGTAATTTAGCAAACTATGAAGTTCTGGAGTTCGCATTGAAAACAACACTGTCTCTACTGCCGAGAAAGGTAAGTTTCCAAAACAGAACAAAGCCTCCTGAAGTGAAACCGATTAATGCTTTAAAAGCAAAAATCCAGATTTCATATTTCACGGCATTTTTCCAGTCCAAAGGGTTTAATGCTTTAAAAGAACAACTGGACGGAATTATTGATGTGCCATCAGAACGCCACATGCTAGATACACAAGCTCGTCAACGTAAATTCCAGAGCCAAGTAAGTACTTTAACTTACAGCTTAGTGGGAGCGCATTTAATTCGTTGGAAAGCAAAAGTGATCACAGATGAAATGGACACAGACTTCTTAACTTATTCTGTGGACAAAGTACATCCACTGCTTACTCGACTTGAGTTTGCAAAAAACAAGGGTGATTTCGCCCTAGCTCGCATGAGAGATCCTGTGCTGCTGCGCGAGCATTACACCAATTCCCTTGCCTCACGTTTTGCGGAAACTTTCTTTACTAGTGCATTAGTAAACGCGGCATGCCCATCAAGCTTAGATAAACAGCTGGGTTCATTACAATTTACTTTCCAGTTACGTGAGAAAAACAATTATGTTCCATTAACTTTTGAGAAATTTGAATTAGCAGCAAGCCGATTTAAACCGGGTGAAAGCACCGCGATCGCCACAACCTTACCAGCTTTCCGAAATAATTTAGTCAATGTAGGGGTGCCAGCTACCCGCATGAGCTACTTTGTAAGTGCGATTGCACAAAAACGTTTGGTTTGGGCAAAAAACACAATTGTTCACCGCCTATTATATCTTCCTATGAAGCAAGCTTATGCAGAGGCCCTAGGGTTACCTGTTTATGATATTACAGATCGAGATAAGCAGTTTGAAACTCTACAAAAAGAACAGCGCGTTTTATACACTCCAGGGAATTTAACTATGAACGAGAAAATTGAACTACATAAAACTTATCGTTTATACTTAGCAGTTGCAAATCGAACTGTAGAAGACTGGCACGCGTCATATAAACCTGAAGAGTTACAGCTACTGAAACGTCACGTGTTACCATCATTAGAAGAGTTAAGTTCATTAGCTTTTGTGATGAATCATCCAACTGGAACCACTAAGTATTATCGTCAAAGTATGCATTTACGTCAGCGTTTCCATCTAATTGATGAGTGGTGGAACGGACATTTAGAAGACTTTGATGTGGAAACAGCTTTAGGTCGAGATGTTGAGACGCGTACCTTCTTCGTGGAAGCCATTGGGAATGATGTTGAAATTGATTACCCACAACCAGACAAATATTATAATGTGCGTTCACGTCGTTGGGTATCAAAAGGCGGAAATGAAACTTGGTTCTTAAAAGAGGCTAAATATAATGATACTATTGCTTACCATTATATGGTTTGTGCGTTAACACGTTGTTACGGACAATTACACACACACCGTGAATCCTTAGATCATTTAGCTTATACTTTCTTAAAAGAAGGAAGTCTTTCTGAAGTAGAAACATTCAGTCACTACACACGTTTTTATCATAGCTAAAGGATTACTATAATCGTTTAGTCGTATAAAAAGTTGTTGTAAAAAGTTTATTGGTTTGAGTGTCCTTTAAAGGACACTCAAATCGAAGTAAAAGAGGAAAAACAAAATAGCAGTGAAAAAGTCATATTAAAAAATAAAACCATGCTTTGCCCTTACCTTGGGCAGAATGTCTTTGTTTTTGATGATGTATTGCCAAGAACCAGATTTGAACTGGTGACACAAGGATTTTCAATCCTCTGCTCTACCACTGAGCTACCCCGGCGATTTGTGATAAAAGAATTATAGCGCAAATGATTGGAGAAGGCAATCCTTTGCTTTTTCTAAGTGAATAAAACCACTTTTAGGAAGCCTAAACTCCCTAAAAATGCCTAAAATCAAAGATCGTTAGATCATTAGTCTAAAGGACGCATTGATAAAGCAGGTTCGTCTAAACGATCGATACCTTTTTCAAAACCAGCAGCAGCAGCACGTGCACGACCTGCGTGCCATAGGTGTCCAATAAAGAAGAAGAACCCTAACACGAAGTGTGAACAAGCTAACCAACTACGTGGAGAAACATAGTTTACAGCGTTAATTTCTGTTGCTACACCACCTACTGAGTTTAAAGACCCTAATGGTGCGTGTGTCATGTATTCAGCAGCACGACGTTCTTGCCATGGTTGAATATCATTTTTTAATTTCGATAGGTCTAATCCGTTAGGACCACGTAATGGTTCTAACCATGGACCACGGAAATCCCAGAAACGCATTGTTTCACCACCAAAAATGATTTCACCAGTTGGTGAACGCATTAGGTATTTACCTAAACCAGTTGGACCTTGTGCAGAAGCTACGTTAGCCCCTAAACGTTGGTCACGTACTAGGAAAGTAAAAGCTTGTGATTGAGAAGCTTCTGGACCAGTTGGGCCATAGAATTCACTTGGGTAAGCTGTGTTGTTAAACCAAGACATACAACAAGCAATGAACCCCATTACAGAGATTGCAGCTAAACTGTATGATAGGTAAGCTTCACCAGACCAAACGAAAGCACGACGTGCCCATGGCCAAGGTGTAGTGAAGATGTGCCAAATACCACCGAAAAGTAGTAATGAACCAATCCAAATGTGACCACCGATGATATCTTCCATGTTATCAACAGATACGATCCATCCGTCTCCACCCCAAGGTGATTTTAGAAGGTAACCAAAAATTACACCTGCGTTTGTAGTTGGGTTTGCAATGATACGAACGTCACCTCCACCAGGAGCCCAAGTATCGTAAACACCACCAAAATACATAGCTTTAAATACTAGTAACCAAGCTCCTAGACCTAACATGATTAGGTGGTATCCTAAAATGTTAGTCATTTTTGATTTGTCTTTCCAAACGTAACCAAAGAATGGGAATGATTCTTCTAATGTTTCAGGACCAATTAATGAGTGGTAAACACCACCAAAACCTAAAACTGCAGATGAGATTAAGTGAAGAACACCTGATACAAAGTACGGGAATGTATCGATGATTTCACCACCTGGACCTACACCGTAACCTAAAGTTGCGATGTGAGGTAATAGAATTAGACCTTGTTCATACATTGGTTTTTCAGGTACGAAGTGTGCTACTTCAAATAAGTTCATAGCACCTGCCCAAAATACGATTAAACCAGCGTGTGCTACGTGAGCACCTAATAGTTTACCTGATAAGTTGATTAGACGAGCGTTTCCAGCCCACCATGCGAAACCAGTCGTTTCTTGGTCACGACCGCCTACTGTTAGTGTTCCGTTAAAGAGTGTTTCCACGGAGTAATACCCCCTAAGAGACTCTAGAAATTTTTGAGCTGATTTTGAACAGCATTTCATGTGGTAGTCACCAACTGTAAACAAAGAATCAAAGAAAAAAGATGTTACGTTATTTAAGAAACATGAATATTAGGAAGAATAAAATCAAAAGCTAGATTAAACCAGAGTGTATAACAAAGTGCTCAAAAAACCAATAAGCAGGACATTTTGTCATTTGAAAAGATTCAATCTTCAAATGACAGACAAAATAGAGATCAACAAATCCCTCTTATGGAGTATATTCTGTGAAACGTGAAACATAGAAGTTGTTTACCACAACGTGATATGTTGGGTCTAATCCTTTGTCTAAACGTTCTTTTACACGATCCATAATACGTGAAATTACATAAGTGTAAGCTTGTTTAAATGCTTTTTGTTGGTAGAAGTTTAATGTATCTGACTTAAATTCATCTAATAACGATAAACGTTCTTCATGTTGTTTAATACATGAGTTCACTTCTTGTGTTACTTTTGATGCACCTTCATCACGAATAGCTTGAGCTTTTGACTTCGCCATTTCTAATTGTGCTTTTGCTTCAGCTAATTTAGCTTTCGCTTCATTTGCACGAACTGTAGCTTCTTCCATGTTACCTAAGATTGTCTTACGACGTTCATCTAGTAATGCAGTTAAGTTGTTGCCTACAAATGAAACCACAATAGCTACTACCGCAGATAAGTTGATTACGTTTGTGTCAAAAATATTTGTGTTTAACCCAAAACCTTCTCCTAAAGGTAGAGTTGTTAAAATATCTAAATTCATAAACTTGAGAGTTTGAAAAGAGGGATTGATAGAACCAAAAATTGAGGAAAATTTGGTTACGAGATCGAAACGTTCTGAATAAACAGTCGATAAAGCTCAAAATCGGGCTTCACTCTTCAATGGAATGAACCCAAATACCCACACTAATTGGTGGACCCGGGTGGGTGAGAATCTTTCAAAGTTAATTTAGGTAATGAAGTATCTCAGAGATAACTTCTTTAAAAAAGATAAAAAGCAGAGAAAAGCCAAACGGCATCTTAGAAATTAAGATACCATTTGGTAAAGACGAACGAATTCGTCATGAGCAATCATGAGTGATCATGAATTAAGCACCTGCGAATGGGTTAGCGAATAGTAGAGCTAAAGCAACTACTAGACCGTAAATAGTTAAAGATTCCATGAAAGCGAAGCTTAATAATAAAGCACCACGGATTTTACCTTCTGCTTCAGGTTGACGAGCAATACCTTCAACAGCGTAACCAGCAGCAGTTCCTTGACCTTGGCCAGGACCGATAGCAGCTAAACCTACAGCTAAACCAGCAGAAATAACAGATGCAGCAGCAACAATTGGATTCATTTTAATTCCTCCTAAAAATAATCAATATAGTTATAACAACTCATTAAAGAGTTTATATGAAACAGCGTAGACAAACAAGTGTTTATGTTGATCGTCTCAAGTGCATGTAAAGGAAGCGGGAAAACGAATGGTTTGTTTACACTAAGACTTGCACATTTGGGAGGTTGATTGGTATATATATATGTACCAGGTAACATTCGTTGCATGTATCAAGTGGTAACACTTGCGGTGAGCTTTAAATTTTTTCTCTTTATATCTTATGACAGCAATTTTAGAACGTCGTGAAGCATCAAGCCTATGGGCTCGTTTTTGTGAGTGGGTTACTTCAACTGAAAACCGTTTATACATCGGTTGGTTCGGTGTGATCATGATCCCTACTTTATTAACAGCTACTTCTGTATTCATCATCGCATTCATTGCAGCTCCTCCAGTTGACATCGATGGTATCCGTGAACCAGTTTCAGGGTCATTACTATACGGTAACAACATCATCTCTGGTGCTGTAATCCCTACTTCAAACGCGATCGGTCTACACTTCTACCCAATCTGGGAAGCTGCTTCTTTAGACGAATGGTTATACAACGGTGGTCCTTACCAAATGATTGTATTACACTTCCTTTTAGGTGTTTGCTGCTACATGGGTCGTGAGTGGGAACTTTCATACCGTTTAGGTATGCGTCCTTGGATCGCTGTAGCTTACTCTGCACCAGTTGCAGCTGCTACTGCAGTATTCCTAATCTACCCAATCGGACAAGGTTCTTTCTCTGACGGTATGCCTCTAGGTATCTCTGGTACTTTCAACTTCATGATCGTATTCCAAGCTGAACACAACATCTTAATGCACCCATTCCACATGCTTGGTGTTGCTGGTGTATTCGGTGGTTCATTAATCTCAGCTATGCACGGTTCATTAGTAACATCTTCACTAATCCGTGAAACTACTGAAAACGAATCTGCTAACGCTGGTTACAAATTTGGACAAGAAGAAGAAACTTACAACATCGTAGCTGCTCACGGTTACTTTGGTCGTTTAATCTTCCAATACGCTTCATTCAACAACTCTCGTTCATTACACTTCTTCCTAGCTGCATGGCCTGTAGTTGGAATCTGGTTCACAGCTTTAGGTTTATCAACTATGGCTTTCAACTTAAACGGTTTCAACTTCAACCAATCAGTTGTTGACGCTAACGGACGTGTTTTAAACACATGGGCTGACATCATCAACCGTGCTAACTTAGGTATGGAAGTAATGCACGAGCGTAACGCTCACAACTTCCCTCTAGACTTAGCTTCTGTAGAAGCTCCTTCTATCAACGCTTAATTCTAGAACTTAGTTGGTCTTTTTCTGTGGTTTTCCTTTAATGGAAAATCGCAGATATCTTTCTCTTTCTCGGACTCTGTCTGTTTCTGATTTTTCAGACTCTTAATTGTGTCTCTTTAACCCCTTTTTTGTGAGTGGGTGTTTGTGACTTTTATGACTCTGTGTATGTAGTGTCTGTATGGTTAGATTGTGTGTTCCCTGTGATGTTTTGTGACGCCTATTTTTGGAAAAAGTTGACAGTGAATGAATCTTTGCTAAATTAGTTCAATAGGAATGTTCAAACACACCTCAAACCAAAACGTTTGAGAAAGAAACACACACATATAAATGTATTGGAGAGTTTGATCCTGGCTCAGGATGAACGCTGGCGGTATGCTTAACACATGCAAGTCGTACGAAGTACGATGGGGTTTACTCTATCGTATGGCAGTGGCGGACGGGTGCGTAACGCGTAAGAACTTACCTTTTGGCGAGGGACAACCGCGGGAAACTGCGGCTAATACCTCATAGAGCTGAGGAGCGAAAGGTGAAAACCACCAAAAGAGAGGCTTGCGTCTGATTAGCTAGTTGGTGAGGGTAATGGCCTCCCAAGGCGACGATCAGTAGCTGGTCTGAGAGGATGATCAGCCACACTGGAACTGAGACACGGTCCAGACTCCTACGGGAGGCAGCAGTGAGGAATTTTCCGCAATGGGCGCAAGCCTGACGGAGCAATACCGCGTGGAGGAGGAAGGCCCGTGGGTCGTAAACTCCTTTTCTCAGAGAAGAACACAATGACGGTATCTGAGGAATAAGCATCGGCTAACTCCGTGCCAGCAGCCGCGGTAATACGGAGGATGCAAGCGTTATCCGGACTGATTGGGTGTAAAGCATCTGTAGGCGGTTTTGGAAGTCTACGGTTAAATCCCAGAGCTTAACTTTGGTTCAGCCGTAGAGTACTTCAAAGCTTGAGTATGGTAGGGGTAGAGGGAACTTCTCGTGGAGCGGTGAAATGCACAGAGATGAGAAGGAACACCAGTGGCGAAAGCGCTCTACTGGGCCATGACTGACGCTGAGAGATGACAGCTGAGGGAGCGAATAGGATTAGATACCCTAGTAGTCTCAGCCGTAAACGATGGATACTAGATGTTGCCACAAGCAGTGTCGAAGCTAACGCGTTAAGTATCCCACCTGGGGAGTACGTACGCAAGTATGAAACTCAAAGGAATTGACGGGAATTGACACAAGTGGTGGATTATGTGGTTTAATTTGATGCAACGCGGAGAACCTTACCAGGGATTGACATGGTGAGAATCTTTCCGAAAGGGAAGAGTGCCCTTTGGGGAACTCACACACAGGTGGTGCATGGCTGTCGTCAGCTCGTGCCGTGAGGTGTTTGGTTAAGTCCAATAACGAGCGCAACCCTTGTTCGCTGTTAAATGTCTGCGAAGACTGCCAGTGTAAACTGGAGGAAGGAAAGGATGACGTCAAGTCAGCATGCCCCTTACGTCCTGGGCTACACACGTAATACAATGGGTGAGACAATCAGAAGCGATCTCGCGAGAGCTAGCGAATCTGTTAAACTCATCCTCAGTTCGGATTGTAGGCTGCAACTCGCCTACATGAAGCCGGAATCACTAGTAATCGCCAGTCAGCTATATGGCGGTGAATACGTTCCTCAATTTTGTACACACCGCCCGTCACACCACGAAAGTAATGATTGCCCAAAGTCGTTACCTTAACCTTTTTGGAGGGGGACGCCTACGGCAGTCGTTGTAATCAGGGTGAAGTCGTAACAAGGTATCCCTACTGGAAGGTGGGGATGGAGAACCTCCTTCATAAGGATAAAGTCAAAGACTTCGGTCTTTGCGTCAGAGCTCAGCTCTGACTGGAGGGATCTGGCGGATCCCTCCTCGATCAGGATGGTCATTCTTCTTTGGAGAATGACTGCTTCTGACTTTTCGGGGCTATTAGCTCAGTTGGTTAGAGCGTACGCTTGATAAGCGTAAGGTCACAGGTTCAAGTCCCGTATGGCCCACCAAACCGATTTTTTCCCGGGGGTATAGCTCAGTTGGTAGAGCGTTGGCTTTGCAAGCCAAATGTCAGCGGTTCGACTCCGCTTATCTCCACAGATTTGGACGTTAAGTTCGCTTAATGCACGGATCTGAAAACAATGATCAAGTAAGGTCAAAAACAGAAAGGCTGACGGTGGAGACCTAGGCACATAGAGACGATGAAAGGCGCAGATACCGGCGATACGCTTCGGGGAGCTGGCAACAAGCTTTGATCCGGAGATTCCTGAATAGGGCAACCTCTAGAACTTCTGAATGAATTCATAGTTCAGAAAGAGACAACCTGGTGAATTGAAACATCTTAGTAACCAGTGGAAAAGAAAGCAAACGCGATTCCCGTAGTAGCGGCGAGCGAACCGGGACCAGCCTAAACCCATTTTCGGATGGGGGTTGTGGGAAGACCAGAGACAAAGTCCAATCAAACAGATGAAGCAGCTGAATCCTGCACCATAGACGGTGAAAGTCCGGTAATCAACTTTGATTTTTCTTTGGGTTTAATCCCGAGTAGCATGGGGCACGTGGAATCCCGTGTGAATCTGCGAGGACCACCTCGTAAGGCTAAATACTCCTATGTGACCGATAGTGAAGTAGTACAGTGATGGAAAGGTGAAAAGAACCCCCGTAGGGGAGTGAAATAGAACATGAAACCGTCAGCTGACAAGCAGTGGGAGGAGATTGACTCTGACCTCATGCCTGTTGAAGAATGAGCCGGCGACTTATAGGATGTGGCAGGTTAAGGAGTTAGATCCGGAGCCCAAGCGAAAGCGAGTCTGAATAGGGCGTAACGTCACATCTTATGGACCCGAACCCGGGTGATCTAATCATGGCCAGAGTGAAACTTGGGTAACACTAAGTGGAGGTTCGAACCGCCCGATGTTGAAAAATCGACGGATGAGCTGTGATTAGGGGTGAAATTCCAATCGAACCCGGAGCTAGCTGGTTCTCTCCGAAATGCGTTGAGGCGCAGCGGCCACGATGAGCTATCTAGGGGTAAAGCTACTGTTTCGATACGGGCTGCGAAAGCGGTACCAAGTCGTGGCAAACTCAGAATACTAGATATAGCCTTCCGTAAGCCAGTGAGACTATGGGGGATAAGCTTCATTAGTCAAGAGGGAAACAGCCCAGATCACCAGTTAAGGCCCCAAAATGATCGCTAAGTGGAAAAGGATGTGAGAATGCTGAAACAACCAGGAGGTTTGCTTAGAAGCAGCAGCCCTTTAAAGAGTGCGTAATAGCTCACTGGTAAAGCGTTCTTGCGCCGACAATGGCCGGGACTAAGCGATCTGCCGAAGCTGTGGGATGGATTTTGAAAATCCATCGGTAGGAGAGCGTTCTGTCATGGGTGAAGTGGTTGCGTAAGCGGCTATGGACAGGACAGAAGTGAGAATGTTGGCTTGAGTAACGAAAATACTGGTGAGAATCCAGTACCCCGAAAACCTAAGGGTTCCTCCACTAGGTTCGTCCATGGGGGGTGAGTCAGGACCTAAGGCGAGGTCGAACGGCGTAGTCGATGGCAAACAGGTTAATATTCCTGTACTGATCTATATGGATCTCGAGGGACGGAGAAGGCTAAATTCGGTCTGTGTATGGAATGCAGTGGAAGCGTCCAAGGTGTTGAGAGGGAGAAGAAAAACTCACCTTGAGCTGAGGCGTGATCCCGTTCGCTGGAACTTGTTCCGGTTGGGCGCGAATGATGTCATGCTCCCAAGAAAAGCTCGTCAATCATTAACATATAGATTACCTGTACCTGAAACCGACACAGGTAGGTTGGTAGAGCATACCAAGGGGCGCGAGAGAACTCTCTCTAAGGAACTCGGCAAACTGGCCCCGTAACTTCGGAAGAAGGGGCGCCATCTTCACAGATGGTCGCAGTGACCAGGCCCAGGCGACTGTTTACCAAAAACACAGGTCTCCGCAAAGTCGTAAGACAATATATGGGGGCTGACGCCTGCCCAGTGCCGGAAGGTGAAGGAAGTTGGTTATCGGGTTTCTCGAGAAGCTGACGACCGAAGCCCCGGTGAACGGCGGCTGTAACTATGACAGTCCTAAGGTAGCGAAATTCATTGTCGAGTAAGTTTCGACCTGCACGAAAGGCGTAACGATCTGGGCGCTGTCTCAGAGAGAGGCTCGGTGAAATAGACATGTCCGTGAAGATGCGGACTACTAATACTTGGACAGAAAGACCCTATGAAGCTTGACTGGACTCTGGAATTGAGTTCGGGCTTTTCTTGCGCAGTCTAGGTGGGAGGCGTTGAAGATTTCCTTCCGGGGAAGTTGGAGCCATCAGTGAGAGACCACTCTGGGAAGGCTAGAATTCTAATGGTGTTCCTTCTATCAGGACACTTGACAGTTTCAGATTGACAGTTTATCTGGGGCGGATGCCTCATAAAAAGTAACTGAGGCGTGCAAAGGTTCCCTCAGTCTGGACGGAAATCAGACAGTGAGTGTAAAGGCAAAAGGGAGCTTGACTGCAAGACCTACAAGTCGAGCAGGAACGAAAGTTGGCCTTAGTGATCCGACGATGCCGTGTGGAAGGGTCGTCGCTCAACGGATAAAAGTTACTCTAGGGATAACAGGCTAATCTTCTCCAAGAGTTCACATCGACGAGAAGGTTTGGCACCTCGATGTCGGCTCATCACATCCTTCGGCTGCAGTAGGTCGAAAGGGTTGGGCTGTTCGCCCATTAAAGTGGTACGTGAGCTGGGTTCAGAACGTCGTGAGACAGTTCGGTCCATATCCGGTATTAGCGCAAGAGTATTGAGGGGAGCCTTCCATAGTACGAGAGGACCTGTGAAGGACATGCCTATGGTGTACCAGTTATTCTTCCAAGGGTAAACGCTGGGTAGCTACGCATGGAGTGGATAAGTGCTGAAAGCATCTAAGTACGAAGCCCACCCCAAGATGAGTACTCTCCATTAGATCGCGGGAAGACCACCCGTTGATAGGTATCAAGTGTAAGGTCTGTAAGGATTTCAGCTGAGATATACTAAAGATCGAGTGATTTTGACCTTTCAATCTCCGGAGCAACGCTCCGCTGATTCTTTGGTGCTCGATGCTCAATTGGAACCACACCAACTCCATCCCGAACTTGGTTGTGAAACGGTTGAGGGATTGACCAACTTATCGGAAGTCTGGTAGGAAAATTCAATCTAGTGCCAGGGAGATTTAAAACATCCCCTTTCTTCAATTCTAGAAGAACCCCCCCATTGTTTTCCCTTCGTGTTTGGGATACAATAAAAGCCATAATAGAAAATCCTTGAGCGTCTTTTAAAGCGCAAGGTTGGAGAGATGGCTGAGTGGTCGAAAGCGACTGATTGCTAATCCGTTGTACAAATTCTTTGTACCGAGGGTTCGAATCCCTCTCTCTCCGATATTATTTTGTTTGTATGTTCAAAAAAGCTTGACGTATTATTTTTTGAATGTTATAGTATTAATACCCTTGTCAGCCCCCCTTTCAAGATAACCCGCATAGCTCATATTCTGTCTTTTTATATAAAAGTACTGCATACATTAGGCGCGTTTAACAAAACGTAAACTAACGAGAGGCCAATTTTATAATCTAAGAATTGTTGTCACACCACATTTTATGTGGTACTTTATTTTTATTGTTTTCCGGATATCCTTAATCTTATTTCAGTCAATACCATTTGACACCTTTTTTATACCGCTAATTATTATGCTGCCCATTTTTTATGGATTCCCATTCTTCGTGGAAAAGCATCTAATTGTTACTTCTTTAACTTTTATATGTTTATGCTATCGTTTTCTTTTGAAGACGTTATCATAATAAACTCGAGATAAGTTGAAGTGACATATTGTCGCGAATTCTTTTTCTTACTAGTTTTAACAATCAAAGCAAAAGTGTGTCTAATTAGTCAATATACTGTCGAATACGAGACACTCATTCATGTGTTGTATCTTGGTTTCTGGATATCCTTTAGCGCATGGGACTGTTTGTGACGTAAAATAATTTATGCTAAGCAAAATTAGGTTACAAAACATCCCCTTTTTGACCGAGAAAACCGCAACTTATAAACCACCACCCCTTTTTTATGGTAACTATCTTATCTGCCGTTACATCCGTTAAAGATTATGTTGATGTCGTTCATGCTCTCATGTATCATGACCCGATGTGGTCAGAAGTTATGACAACATATGTCGACCCAGGCGCAATTTTAACGTATAGTCTTTTATTTTGTAAAGAGTTATTAATCAAACTTTTTACTTTTGGGTGGCTTCCTAGTTTTCCTAGTTTACCTAGTTTAATTCCGGAAGTTACACGCTCAATGTTAACGGAGTTGTCAGTGTTTGACACCCCTGCTCTTCGTTTTCCTAATATGTTTACGTTTTTAGAAACACCCATCTCGTATGGGCCTCAAAACATTGTGTTTTATAGTTTAGAGAAGTTTATTATTGGTTTATTCAATAGTTTATTTTTCTGTTTACCTACCTCGTTAGCGCATATTATTTGTATGCGCCGCTTTGTTATGCAAGGTGTCGATGCGGGTTATTTAGCCGGTCTGGGTACCATTGCCGGCAATTTAGTTTGGATTAGCTGTATCGTTTTAGGATTTCGTTGGGTTGTTATTCCATGGATCCACCTAGATGTACTACGTTATGCAGTAGGTGCAGCAATCGTTTTAAAATATTTATGGGATAGTTATAGGGACCGACGTGTTGTGTTAACTGCTGTTGATGAATACAAGGCGTTTATGTTCAACTTTGTTTTAGCGTTTTTAGAGCAAAGTATGGTTTTCCCATTTATTGGTAACTTATCTATTGGATCAGACTCTACATTAATTGAGAGTTTCCCAACAGATCACGTTGTCAGTTTCTTTTTAGTGCATTTTGCTTATTTAGGAGGTTTATTAGTTGGTAGTTTAACACTACTACAAGGAGCTTGTTGGTTCTGGGAAGAACCTGCATTTAGATTTTATATGTGGGCCATGTCTACTTTTAAAATCTCAACCTTAACTTATTACAATGTATGTAATTTCTTTTTCTTATACGTATCCATGTTTTTTGCTATGGCAAATTTAGCGTATTTTGGGACAGATTATTTACTAACCAAACCCCTAGGGTATCTGCCACAGGATCGGTTATTACGGAGTCTGGACATCGTCGTCCAGGAAACCAGCTATTTAGGTGTTAAAGCCTCGAGCCGAAATACACGAATTAATGATGGGCGTCATACCCGTCGCGAACGTTGGAAAAAGCGTCATAAAAAATTCCGTATGTTTGATTCCGCATTATATGATGACGGGATTTATGACTTATTTACCGTTGAAGATTTAAACTACGGCTTCCATAGGTTCTGGTTACGTCGAAAAATGCGTACTCACAAAGGGAATTACCGTCTTTTACCGAGCAAACGGGTAAGAAAGTATAAAGCAGACATCGCCCGCACCAAACTGGAAAATTTCATGGGACCACGTTTCGAGTTTACACGCATGTTATTTGAGAACGTGTATACGCCAACCTTCCACCAATACCAAACAAATCAACAACCGAAGAAAAAGACTTCCTCGATTGTCAAACCTTTTAATGTGTTAACCGGGAATCAGGTGATTTCCGCTTACACCACAGATAAAAAAATCCAAGTGACAGATAACTTGCGTCACAATAACTCAGCCTTACGGAAATTTGTACGAAAAGTGAAACTACGACTAAAAGGATCAGATATGGAGGATCGTGGTTCAAAAGTACTACAGTCTAAAAACCCATTATATTCAAAACGTTGGCGTCACTTATTCTCACGCATTTATCACCGTCAATTACGACGTAATACCAGCGTCATTCAATTAGAAGCACGTCAAGGTATGTTATTTGGCGAAGGAACTCATGATAAATTTGAGGCTTTAGTACCATTGTCTGATCGTGATCGTCAACTGGCACGTTATAAATCTTACATCAAACAATCAAAGACCATCAATAAATCACTTGAAGACAAATCCAATTCTCCACCAGCCGCTTCGGTAAGGGCTGTACACCCATTATCGTTCTATCTAAAACGTGAAGATGCTTTAAAACGTAAATTCGAAGCTTATGGGCCTACTGTCACTCGAGCAAATGCCTTCGGCACAAACCTTCACGTATTTAGACCATTAACACAACGTTTATTCTTTTATCCTAAATCAACAGAACGTTGGGAACGAGCTATGCAAGTAGCACGCTCAACACGAAAACGTACACGAGAGTCACGTCTCCAAGAAATCTTCATCGAGAATGAGACTAAGGAAGAAATCATTGCAGGGGTGGATAGTAAACTCGCCCGTATCCGAGAAAACCCACGTGGGCTAACGTATTCAACTGACTATTGGGCTTTAATTACCAAACGTGGTCAACGACTTCGCCATCAAATCTTCAAAGATGTCTTACAACATTGGTATTACAACCCTTATAACCGTTTCTTAGTCCAATGGGATATGGACTCGTTTATTCGTCGTCAACCACGTTCTTACTTTGTAAATAAAGAAGACCAAAAACAATTACACTTACGTCGTGTCTTATTAAATGATTATTTCCAAACTTTCCGTTGGTATGCTCGTATGGATCAATACCATACTATGAAACAACGAATTGGAGGTACAAAAAGTTTTAGCAGTCGTGTGTATAATCAACAATTCCAAGGAACTTTTAAACGAGTGCGTCATTTATTTGCGGTCACACCAACGTTAGAAACACAACCTATTTTAAAATTTGACCAGCCTTTATTTAACGAATATCCAAATACGACAAAAAACCCAGTTACAGCTCAATCTTTTATTCACGAGGAGTTAAACTATGAACCTAAGACAACTCGAGGCTTGAGTCGCGAATTATGGGACCAAACAGCTGCTGCTGTTGCCCTTGCATTAACAACTCAAGCCCCTGCTCGTAAAAACTATTTGGATGACACATTCGATGTGCATGACCCAAGCAAAACAACTCGTTTCCTTTTACGCGGTAAAAAAACTCGAGGCCTTGAAGCTTCCAGTGGTTCACGCCGTCATTTAAATGAAGCGGCTACTGCTTTAAAAATTCGAGCACGTCCTTTACCAAAATTTGACCCGCGCCCTTATGTGGATGATCTGTGGTTATCTTTATTAGAGCGTGCAGCCGATTTTATTTATGATGATGACGCTTTAAAATACGCCATCGAAGATTTCGCAGATGATACTTACGCTGACGAAATTCAACAGGAAAAAGTATTAAAACGTAAAATGGAACGTCTACAACAATGGGTTGTTTTTATGAATACGACAGACCCGAAAAACCCAGACCAAGCCAACTTACTAGGTGGCTTAACGCGTGCAAGTTCAGAGGCCATTAAAGATGCTTTATATTTCCAAAATGATATTAAGAGACAGAATGTAAATCGTCGTAAAACGCGTCCACTATATCCAGATCGTTATAACCAATTAACGACAGTGAAAAAAGTCTTAAAGCGTCGTTACCAACAACGTTTCTTAGACCAATTAAAAGCTGAGGAAAACGTCTATGAGAAAACTAAAAATGCAAACTTACTTCACTCACGAACTGGTCCTCGTGGCTGGTTAATGGACTATGTGCTGCGACCATTAAAAACGGTAGTATTAGAAGTCAATGACCGAGTAGTAGCTCCAGTGTTCTTCTTTGTGACAAAACCATTACGTGCACCAGAAGACCCTGATTTCTATTATTGGGGCAAACGTGAAGAAGCCTATGAAATCGAGTCAGATGTGGAATTAGAAATCGACCCGTTAAGACGTCGTTTCCGCCGCAAACCTGATAAACCAAACCTGCGAGGCACTTATCCATTTACGCGCAAGTTTTATGAGGAAACACGTGAGAAATATAGAAAAATCATGGAGGAAGACGTCCCTAAACAAGTTATGGCCTGGATTCCACGCCAAAAACAGGGCGAAAACGTCGAGGACTTAAAACTCGTTCGCCTTTTCGCAGAAGGCTTCCGTCGTCAACAAATTGATGACTTACGCTTCCTTTATAAAGCCATTAAGAAAGAGGCAAAAGAGGCGATGAAAGGAGACTACGAGGCTGCCACACGAGAATTTGAAGCTCAATTCAGAACTTGGCAAGAAAACCAAGAACTTTTACCTGAACGTGTACAACAAAGAAAAGACCGCGCTGAAATTGATCGAATTATTCAATTAGAACGCCGAGGTAAAATGAAGGAAGCTGATATTTTACGAATTACGCGTTCTAGACGTATTACAAATCAAAGAGAGGACGAACAACGTCTTGAAACTTTAGAGAAAAGACTAGCAGAAGGTACACTAGTTGAGCCAGAAGTTCCATTAAAAGTTGGTCGTCGAGTACGCCTTCTAGGCGATATTTTATGGTGGCCTAGAGGCGAGACTCCCCCAGAAGGTGAGACATTTGAACTGAAAGTGCCTTACACGGTATACCGTACCTGGGGTGATTTAACGGAAAAACGAGATATGTACGATCTGCGACGTGAAAAACGAGCAAAACGTTATCTTAAATGGGATCGTGAACGAAATCGTCGTGATGAGCTGGAAGAAGCTATGGAGACTACGGAAGAACCAGACACATTCTTAAACCGCATTGGCGACTTTTTCATGGGTACTGACTTGGACGAAGAGCCTTTAGGAGATGCCCTTCCACTCGACTTGGAATACCCTACAATGGGACTAGTGGATCCAAATGAAGAATATGATGAGGACCGTAATGAAGCAATGTTCGAGTTATTAGACGAGTATACACCTCTACGAGATGATCCAGAAAACAGACAAAGAGCTCGAGACATGCAAGAAAAAATCCTACGTACTCTACGTCAGAAACCAAAATTAAAGCTAGAAGATCCTTTCACACCATTAACAGACGAACCAACAGACTATGACGTCGACGAGCTTAACTGGTGGGGACAACAAAAATGGCCACTCGCTGTAGAGAACGAAGAGGGTACGTTTTTCCGTCAAATTACATCACAAACGGAATTTGAATCGATTGCTGCCGAGGCTTACCGAGAGGCAAAACGTAACCAATTACATCGTTGGTGGTGGCAGGAATTTATTCCACAAGTCCGTAACCAAAATAACGATCTGGTTTATGGCCGTCAAGATCGAGATCTTAATAAAGCCTTAAAAATGGCTGGAAATAACAACTCCCTAGAAGAACTAGGGAAAATTGAGGAACAAGATGGGCGTACTGCTCAGGTAAACCAACCACAAGCTGTAGGAGATCGAGACTATAAACCATTACAGACACCACAAGGGGCTAATACTTTAAGCGATGTTATCGCGCGAGATTATGAACCTTATGAAGCCCTACATGATGAAACACGTGAGTATCTTGGTACTCTTAAAGACCACGGCCTGTTAAATAAAGTAACTCACGAAAAATTAGAGGTATTACCAAAATTTGCAACAAATCCAAATCAATGGGTAACATCTAATCCTTCACCTTTTTATGTAGGTTGGGATGAAACAGCTCGTCAATTTATGGTAACAAACCGCTATTTATCACGTGAAGAGAGTGGATATCAAATGAATTGGAATGATAATTTCCCAATTTTTAATGGGGAGCGTTATTTATCACCTGATGCAGATGACATGCTAACTTTTAGCAAATATCCTTTCAAAGGCTTAACGGCGAACCCAACTGTCTATAACAAAGTATTATTTGCTACTTATGATGCCGACCAATTCTTTAATTTAGGATTAGATGGATTTACACCAGTCGGTTGGCGTAAATTTAAGTTCCGTTATAGTGCACCACGCGTTCAACCATTATTAGTTCATTCGGTAGAAACCTCGAATCTCTTCCGTATTTTTGATACAAAACGTCCATATGCCAACTTAGTTCAACGTTATGTAAGCCCATATCTTGCAAATGACAGTAACGGAGTTCGTCTACTTGAAAAAGCCGAACAAGGCGATGATTTATATGAGCAATTTAAAGATGTTGAATTTATTCATCAGCACCCACAAGTGCCACCATTCTTCCCACATGGTCCATTATTAAGAGATGTATTACCTGTCTACTATGTATTCTCTTTATACCAACGTTATCGTCTTCCAAAAGATCGTTATGCTGATGTTGCGGACAAAAGCGAAACAGAGGAACAAGAAGAACCGGTAGAATTTGACGAAAATGGCGACAGAGAGCCACCAGAAGTTAAAATCCCAACACTCTTCCCAGACGGTAAAATGGAAGATTTTACACTACGTAAACGTGCCCTTCCAGACCGTGGATATCATGCTAAAGATCAGCCATTAGGCGAAGACGAGTTACTTCCAACACGTAAACCTTTCTTTGGACGCCGTGGTAAAGCATCAATTCGTCCAGGAAACCTAACGGAGGCGAACTTCCCAGAACGATTACGAGAAGCGAATGAAAGCCGTGTGCGTACTTTACGTCGTCGTGTTTTACGTAAAACAGTACGTCCTCAGTTACGTTATCCGCCAACCGTAGGTGGGTTTGTATGGCCAGGAGAGGCTCTCCATCTAGAACTGGTTGATGGTACTTTAGTCCCATCGCCACAAGTTCAAGAGCAGATGAAACAGAGAGCGATCGCAGAAGGCCGCGCAGTACCAACTAATGGCGACGTTGCGCCGGAACCATTAAATTTACCATTATGGAGTCCACAAGCTAAACACTATTTTATTGACACACATAACAGAAAAGTGTTACAACGACGTCTAGAGCGTACACAAAATAAAGCGCATGCTTATCAGAAATTAAAATTCATGCGTCTTAATGCAGATCCTTTAATTATCTAATAAAAACCTGATTTTTTTAGTTTAGTTTAGGCGAATACTATAAAAATAATTGCTTTAGAGAGGGGGGATTTCCCCCCTCTTTTTTGCTTTTTTAAAGAAACCGACTTTCATGAGTAGTATGTTGTCGCAATTTTTGTTACTATATAACAAACTAGTATTTATTCCATTTTTTTAAATGGCGGTATAGCCAAGTGGTAAGGCAGAGGATTGCAAATCCTTTATTCCCCAGTTCAAATCCGGGTGCCGCCTGTTGAAGTTGCTTTTAATGATTCCGTATTGAAAGGAAGAAGGTGAAAAGAAGGAGATCTTCATTTTCAAAAATCTTCCTTTCAATCGACACTAAGTTTCGTCTTAAATTTTTTTATGTTAAGTCCAAAACGCACGACTTTCCGTCGTCATCACCGTGGGCATTTACGTGGTAAAGCTAGCCGTGGTAATACGATGGTTTTTGGGGATTATGGTCTACAAGCTTTAGAACCTTGTTGGATTACAGCCCGTCAAATTGAAGCGGGTCGACGTGTATTAACACGTTATGTACGTCGTACAGGTAAACTGTGGATTCGTATTTTCCCTGATAAACCCATCACTTTACGTCCAGCCGGAACACGTATGGGTTCTGGTAAAGGTTACCCAGAGTATTGGGTAGCGGTAGTACATCCTGGTAAAGTGATTTATGAGTTAACAGGTTTATCAGAGCCGTTAGCTAAACAAGCTTTAAAAATCGCATCTTATAAAATGCCGATTAAAACGAAATTCTTGAAAAAAGAAGACAAGTAAGAAAGTTCTCTTTCTTATAGAACTCGTTAACCGAGTTTCGGTTCCATCGAAACTTATCGTTAGAGAAAATATAACCCTTAACTTAACTTATGATTAAACCTCTTTCTTATTTAAACGTCGCTGATAATACAGGGGCGCGTCAATTAATGTGTATTCGTGTTTTAGGAGGTGGTAGACAAACTGCAGGTATTGGTGATGTGATTATTGCCGTTGTGAAAGATGCTCTACCAAATATGCCCCTAAAAAAATCGGATGTAGTACGTGCTGTAGTAGTACGTACAAGTAAAGGTGTACGTCGCGATAATGGGATGGTCTTAAAATTTGATGACAACGCTGCCGTTGTGATCAATAAAGAAGGCAACCCACGTGGTACACGTGTTTTTGGTCCGATTGCTCGTGAATTACGTGACCGTAACTTTACAAAAATCGTATCTTTAGCCCCAGAAGTAATTTAGTTCCTTTTTGGGAATGCATTGACTTCATAGTTTTTCCTTTCAAAAGCTTGCATGCAAGCGTTAGTAGAGATGTTATCCATCTCTAATCTTTTTTCTTTCTTGTTTCTTTCCTTATGACACAACGTTTAAAAACACATTATTTAAATGCCATTGTTCCAAACTTGGCAACAAAATTCCAATATAAAAATAAACACCAAGTACCTAAAATTGAAAAAATTGTGATCAACCGTGGTATTGGTGATGCGTCTCAAAATAACAAAGTGTTAGAATCTTTTTTAAACGAATTAGGTTTAATTGCTGGACAAAAAGGGATCGTAACACGTTCAAAAAAATCTATTGCTGGTTTTAAAATCCGTGAAGAAATGCCAGTGGGCATTTGTGTAACGTTACGTGGTGACCGTATGTATGGCTTTCTAGACCGTTTAATTCATTTAGCACTACCCCGTGTACGTGATTTCCAAGGGATTAGTCCAAAAAGCTTTGATAAAAACGGTAACTACAGTTTAGGTTTAGAAGAACAATTAATGTTCCCAGAAATTGATTACGATAAAATTGATCAATTACGAGGGATGGATGTATCTATTGTAACAACAGCCAAAAACCAAGAAGAAGGTTTAGCTTTATTAACGGAATTTGGATTACCATTCAAAAAAGCTTAAAGCAAAATGCTTCTAAATATTTGAACCTTAACAGGTCTTTAGCGCTTCCGAAGACTTGTGGAAAACAAGCATCTTCGACTTGATCGATTGAGAAACCCCAATAAAATTTTCCCTACCATGGTCACAGATACTATTAGTGATATGTTAACGCGTATTCGTAACGCAAGCTTAAGTCAAAATGCAACGGTGTTAGTTCCTTTAACACGAATGACACAACAAATTGCCCAAATTTTAGAAAAAGAAGGCTTTATTCAAACTTTCCAATTTTCAGAAGATGGGCGCTTTTTAAACCTACGTTTAAAATATCGTTCAAAAGAGACAGTGAAAGGCAAACGCAAAGAATCTTGTATCACAAATTTAAAACGTATTAGTAAACCAGGTTTACGCATTTATGCAAACCACAGAGAATTACCGCGCATTTTAGGCGGTGCAGGAATTACAATTATCTCGACACCCGAAGGTTTAATGACTGATCGTGAAGCACGCTCATTAAGTTTAGGAGGTGAAGTCTTATGTTCGGTATGGTAACCTCAGGGTAACCTTTGAACTTTTGTCAGAAGTGCTTTTATCTTTGGATGAGAGCCTTCTATTTACTGGAGCTTTGTCTTCTGTTATAATTGGTCGTAAGTGACATCTCAAACACCTTAGAAAGGTTAAAAAATTTCTAATGTAAACTTTTAGAGAGCAACAATAACGAACTGAGTTCCTTTTGGATCTTTTATCGAAAAGCGTTAGAGCTGATCTTCTTGACACCCAGAAATCTTAGATTTTTTGATCCCATGTTGTCATACGGTCGAAATGATTGTCTTTCAAGAAATAACTTTATATTCGAATTAATATGACTATTAGTTCACCAGAGCGCGAGGCAAAAAAAGTAAAAATTGCCGTTGACCGCAATCCAGTTGAAACGAGTTTTGAAAAATGGGCGTGCGACCTGAAAATCCGATGAGAGTTTACTTCTTTATATAATAACGAAAATGAGTCAGATGAACATGATAACCTTTTCTGTTTTTACGCTTTAAGAATTTGGAGTTCTTGCTAAAGACTCGTTACTTTATATTTATTTCTTAGCTTACACCAAACCATGTATAAGTCTCTTGCCTTTTATTACCCATCTACCTTAATCCCAAGTTTGGACACCACGACCTCGCCCAATGTGCACTTACAGCTCCAACAGTTAACAAATTGGTTAACAGATGAGCATCTGCAACACCATCAATGGTCAGGTATCATCACACGTGAATATGAAAACAGCACCTTGTATGAAGCTAAAACTGTTGTCCAGCAACAGATTCCAACTAGCTCTATTGAATCTTTTTTGTCAATTTTACATCTGTAAATGTGATTTCATCAAAGTTATTCCATTCGCAATTTACGCTATGTCAGGCACGTTCAATGTTTCCTGCCTTAGGGAAGGTTTTCCTTCGTTTACAGGGGTTTCACCTTGTGGAATGGTCAGAACTAAACGTCGTGCATTCATGGCCTTTTGAGGCTAGTTTAAAGCCCTTATTAGAACGTTTTGTGGCTTGGTGTCAGTATTCTAAAGTTTACCTATCTTTTTATGTACGGAAGGTTTGTTTACAAGAAAATGGGCAACTTAGTGAAACTTTCTCGAATCGAGTAATGTATCAGTGGTTAAAAGGCCAGCCTATTGCTTCCCAAACCAAATGGTTCAGTCAACCTTTTGTGTGCCCTACTCAAACGGATGTGCGTTGTCATTTAAATCTTGTGAAAGAATGCCTTAAACGCTTAAAAGCGGTCTCACAATCTCGTTTGATTGAGGAGCTGAATCCAATGTTTGAACATTGGGTTTCTACATGGGATTTAAGTGTGGGTTGGCAGACATTAAGTTATTGCGATGATCGACTACGTCGATTATTACAAAGATGGGCCAAAAGACGCCATCCTAATAAAGGGTGGTCATGGGTATGCCACAAATATTGGCGCGTTGGTGCCACTGCTACGAAATGTGTTTTTTGGTTACGTCTGTTGACGCATTCGGGTGACCTGCAAAAATTTGAAAATGCCTGGGTTACAGGTGTACCCTCACAATTAGTGAAATTTTTACAAGCAAAACTTAAAGAGTGTATGGATTTAGAACCTAGCCCTTTAAGTCAGTGGCAGTTTGTGTGTTTCGATTCCGACGCTACTTTACTGACTCACACTGCTTTTACTTTGAAGCAATGGCGGAAAAATCGTTCTTTTAACCATTTTCTGTTATATTAACATTTAAAATTAAAAAAAAGGGTCAACGATTAAAACTTCTCAAAATGGAGAAAGTTAGTACACAAATTATTAAGAAAAATCATACAACCGTCCACGCAATGGCTGGGCGGGCCGAAGGAGTCAAGAATGGCCGGGAAACCAGTAGAACGCCCTTTCTCAGATATTTTAACTAGTATTCGTTACTGGGTTATTCACAGTATCACAATTCCTGCTTTATTTATTGCAGGATGGCTTTTTGTTAGTACAGGTTTAGCATATGACGTTTTTGGAAGTCCTCGTCCAAACGAGTACTTTACAGAAGATCGTCAAGAAGCGCCGTTAGTTACAGATCGTTTCAACGCTTTAGACCAGGTTAAAAAACTATCTCAACAATAATTCTGTTACTTTACTTCGATTTTCTGAGGGAAATCGAAGTCTCTCGAAAGTTTTCTGTTTTTTAATGTATTCTTTGATGCGTTTCTAGAGTGTTAGAATCGACGGACAAAAGTTTTCTATTTTTTATGAATTCTACAAATGTTTTAGCTCGTGCAGTGGGTCGTCGTAAAGAAGCCACTGCCTTAGTACAGTTTATTAAAGGCACAGGTAAAGTTACGATCAATAATAAACCTGCCGAAACTTATTTACATAATAATGCTTGTTCTCTTCTAGCTATCAAAGCACCTTTTGATGTGCTTCAAAAACTAGAAGCAGAAAACGCTACATATCAAAATATCGACACTATTGTTAAAGTCGACGGTGGAGGTCTTGTAGGTCAAGCAGAAGCCATGAAATTAGCCGTGGCACGTGCAGTTTGTCAACTGGTTGAATCAACAACACAAACTCCAGAAGGTGAATTATCAACAGCACGTAAGCTCTTAAAAGATGCCGGTTATTTAACACAAGATGCTCGTGTTAAAGAACGTCGTAAATATGGTCTGAAAAAAGCTCGTAAAGCTTCTCAATACCACAAACGTTAATCTTTTATTTTAACTTTGAAGGAGATAAGGTCTCTTTCAAGGTATATGTGATCCTTGTGTTATCAAGGTTTATAAGATGAGTGTATTATTTTAAGCAGAGTTCTAAAGAGCCAAAGGCATTTAGAATAGGTTCTGTTTTCTCTGACTTTGTTCATTATTGTGTTAACCTTTTTTATGATGTCGAATCCCTCTCTTTCGTCACCGGAATCCGGTGGGCCTACAGAGGCCGCTCAAGTACGTCGTTACTTTATTATTGGAGAACGTCGTTTCAGTAATTATTGGTGGGCCTGTGTTATTTTATTAGGAGCCTTTGGGTTTTTAATGACAGGGTTTGCAAGTTATTTAGGTCATTCGATTTTAGTGTTTAACGCTAATAATGATATTAACTTTTTCCCCCAAGGACTTTTAATGTCATTTTATGGCAGTTTAGGTCTACTGTTAAGTTTATACTGGTGGTTATTAATTTTTTGGAATGTAGGTGGTGGGTTTAACGAGTTTAATAAACGCGAAGGTTTTATTCGTTTATTTCGTTGGGGCTATCCTGGAAAAAACCGTAAAATTGACCTATACTATTCTTTAAAAGATGTAGAAGCGATTCGTGTTGAATTTAAAGAAGGTTTAGATGCTCAGCGTACCATTTATTTAAAACTAAAGGGTAAACGTGAAATCCCTTTAACAGGGATTGGTCAACCTATGACGATTCGTGAAATCGAAAAACAAGCTTCTGAATTAGCCAATTTCTTACAGGTATCTTTAGAGGGGTTTTAAATGAAGCCTCTTTGGTGATGCCTAAGATCAAGTAGCGCTGCAAAAGCGCCTTGAAATAGAACCTGGGATTTTATCCAGGTTTTTTGACGTTGAAAATTAATTTGTCCCTGTGACTCCCTATGCCACGTTCACAAAGAAACGACAACTTTATTGACAAAACATTTACAGTTATTGCTGATATTTTATTAAAAGTTCTACCCACTTCACAACGTGAAAAACAAGCGTTTACGTATTACCGAGATGGCATGTCAGCCCAAGCCGAAGGAGAATATGCTGAAGCTTTACAGAACTATTACGAAGCTATGCGTTTAGAAGTAGATGCTTATGACCGAAGTTATATTTTGTATAATATTGGTTTAATTCATACCAGTAATGGTGAACACGGCCGTGCCTTAGAATATTATTATCAAGCTCTGGAACGTAATCCTTCTTTACCAAGTGCTTTAAATAATATTGCAGTAATTTATCACTATCGAGGTGAACAAGCGATTGAAAATGGTCAGTCAGAAATCTCACAACTTTTATTTGAGAAAGCAGCCGACTATTGGAAAGAAGCTATTCGTTTAGCTCCTACAAATTACATTGAAGCGCAAAACTGGTTAAAAATGACTGGTCGTTTAGCATAAGCTTTGATTAGTCATGACGGTGATTCAACCTTTCCCAAAAAATGGCCAACTCTATGGAGTGATGTGATGCCACGAAATGCAAGTCTATTAAGACAATGAAATTATCGGTATATGGTAAAGGTGGTATTGGAAAATCCACAACAAGTTGTAATATTTCAATTGCGTTAGCGAAACGTGGCCAAAAAGTTTTACAGATTGGTTGTGACCCTAAACATGACAGTACTTTTACACTAACTGGGTTCTTAATCCCAACAATCATTGATACATTACAAGCCAAAGATTATCACTATGAAGATGTCTGGGCGGAAGATGTTATTTATGAAGGCTTTGATGGCGTTCACTGTGTGGAAGCTGGAGGACCTCCTGCCGGAGCAGGGTGTGGTGGTTATGTAGTTGGTGAAACTGTGAAATTACTTAAAGAATTAAATGCCTTTTTTGAATATGATGTGATTTTATTCGATGTTTTAGGCGACGTAGTTTGTGGAGGTTTTGCCGCTCCTTTAAATTATTCTGACTATTGTTTAATTGTGACAGATAACGGCTTTGATGCTCTATTTGCCGCTAACCGTATTGTAGCGTCTGTACGTGAAAAAGCCAGAACGCACCCTCTACGTTTAGTTGGGCTAGTAGGAAACCGAACGTTAAAACGTGATTTAATTGATAAATATGTAGAAGCATGCCCAATGCCTGTTCTTGAAATGTTGCCTTTAATTGAAGATATTCGATTATCGCGTGTTCAGGGACAAACGGTTTTTGAAATGGCACAGAAGACCCCTTTCCGTGATCAAAAAGCTCAATTTCATCTGATTTGCCAACATTATCTGAACATTGCAGATCAACTGTTAACGGAACCAGAAGGCGTGATCCCACGTGAATTACCAGATAGTACTCTGTTTTCTTTACTTTCTGAGTTTTACTTCCAAAGTCAATCCAATGTTCAAGGAGCTGAAAAAGTAGACAAAACAGCTTCAACTCCAAATTTTGTGGTGTTTTAAAACATCCTGTGTGTTAAATGTTTTCGATGTGTTATCTAGCTGTCATGCTCTGATTTTCTAAAAACAATTTATTATGAAAGTACGTTCATCCGTAAAGAAAATTTGTATTAAATGCCGTTTAATCCGTCGTAATGGAACAGTAATGGTTATTTGTACAAATCCAAAACATAAACAACGTCAAGGTTAATACTGTCGACGTGGGTTCATATGTTGACCTATTGAGAAGAATTTTCTGGTTAGAAGCATTAATAATCTAGCCCTAAAAATGTGCTAATGGTTTAAGATCTCAAGTTGAACTTTGGTCACTTGAGTGTTTCCAGATGATAAAAAGGCTATCTTCCCTTGAATGAAGTTAGCTTGGCGTGTCTAAGACTTTTAGACGACCCGACACATTTCAAATTTTATGAAAAACATTCAAAAATTCTGGCTTGGACTTGTAGCGAGTACACTTCTAGCATCTCAACCAGTTCACGCTTACCCAATTTTTGCTCAGCAAAACTACGAAAGCCCTCGTGAAGCTACAGGACGTATCGTTTGTGCAAACTGCCACTTAGCTCAAAAACCAGTAGAACTAGAAGTACCTCAAGCGGTATTACCGGATACTGTATTTGAAGCGGTAATCAACATTCCTTACGACAAAGAAGTAAAACAAGTAGGTGGTAATGGGAAAAAAGGTGACTTAAACGTAGGGATGGTTTTAATTCTTCCAGAAGGATTTGAATTAGCTCCAGCTGATCGTGTTCCAGAAGAAATCAAGAAAAAAGTAGGTAACTTATACTACTCTCCATACAGCCCAGAGAAGAAAAACATTTTAGTAGTAGGCCCGGTTCCAGGTAAACAATACAGCGAAATGGTTGTACCAATTTTAGCTCCAGACCCAGCAACAAACAAAAATGTTTCTTACTTAAACTACCCAATTTACTTAGGTGGAAACCGTGGACGTGGACAAGTGTACCCAGATGGTTCAAAATCAAACAACACAGTTTACAACACTGCAGCAGCTGGTAAAGTTGTAAGCATTGCTCCAGGTCAGAAAAAAGGTAGCACTGTGGTAACAGTTCAAAAAGCTGATGGTGAATCAGTAGAGAACCTAATCCCAGCTGGACCAGAAATTCTAGTAAAAGAAGGTCAAATGGTAGTAGCGGATGAACCGTTAACAAACAACCCGAACGTAGGTGGTTTTGGTCAAAAAGATGTAGAAATCATTTTACAAAACCCAGCACGTATTCAAGGTCTATTAGCATTCTTCGTAACAGTTTTAGGAGCACAAGTTCTATTAGTTCTTAAGAAAAAACAATTCGAAAAAGTTCAACTTGCAGAGATGAACTTCTAATCGAATGAACCTTGGACATTAGCAAAAAAGTTGACGATTTTGCCATTTGAAAGACTTCTGCGGCAGTCTTTCTATGAGTTTTTTCAGTAGGTAATTCACTTACCTCTTGCATTCCTGATAGTTCTCCTCGCTTCGGTGAGTCCACTTTCAGTTTAATCTCTTCTTTGTAAAGGGTTAAAGTCAAACGCACTTTCAATTTTGATTGAAATCATGTCAGTTACTAAAAAACCTGATTTAACAGATCCAGTTTTAAAAGCGAAACTAGCTAAAGGAATGGGACACAACTACTATGGTGAACCAGCTTGGCCAAACGATCTTTTATACATCTTCCCAGTTGTAATTCTAGGAACATTTGCGTGTGTAATTGGCTTATCTGTACTGCAACCTGCAGCTATGGGTGAACCAGCAAACCCATTTGCAACACCTTTAGAAATTCTTCCTGAATGGTATTTCTACCCAGTATTCCAGTTATTACGTACAGTCCCAAACAAACTATTAGGAGTTCTTCTAATGGCAGCTGTACCTGCTGGTTTAATCACAGTACCGTTCATCGAGAACATTAACAAATTCCAAAACCCTTTCCGTCGTCCAATCGCGTCAACAGTTTTCCTAGTAGGAACTGTAGCAGCTATTTGGTTAGGAATCGGAGCTTGTTTACCAATTGACACATCGCTAACATTAGGGTTATTCTAAACAACCTATGAAGCATGAACCTTCTTTTAAGAAAGTTCACGCATGATTCTTTATGCCAAGGAGGCTGTCAAAGCCCCCCTTGGCATCTAAGGACCCATCGTCTAAAGGATAGGACAGGAACCTTCTAAGTTTCTAATGTAGGTTCAATTCCTACTGGGTTCGATAGAAACACTTCAGGGCTTTTCTTCTCTGGAGACTTTTGATATGATAAATATTATAAAAGTTTAATGCCTACTTAGCTCAGTTGGTCAGAGCATCCGTTTCATACGCGGGATGTCACTAGTTCAAATCTAGTAGTAGGCAAATCCGTGACAATTTAATTTTATAAGTTTTTTCAGAATCTAATGTTTCTGTGACTCTTCTTATGCAACCTTATACTCTATTATGTGAGGATTCAAAAATGGAGAATCCACGTAGTCTTTATGGCTGTTTTTCCCTAGGGCCGTTAAGTGCAGGGCAAAGTTTAACCATTGGGAATGCTTTACGACGCACCCTTTTGGCTGAACTGCCTGGCTTTGCTATTAGTGCTGTCGAAATTGATGGTGTCGCTCATGAATATTCTACGTTACAAGGTGTTCGTGATTCGATTTTAGATATTTTGTTAAACCTTAAAGAAGTTGTGTTAACCAGCCCAGATTTTTATATGGCTCACCAACCAGATTCCCAGGTTTTGTTAACAACAGCTGAAACCAAAAACTCTGAATGTGGGCCGTGGCAAACACCCTTGATTGGCTATTTACAAGCTCGCGGCCCTGGTGTCGTTCGAGCAGCAGATTTAAAATTACCGGTAGGTATTCAATGTGTGGATCCTGAACAATATATTACCACTTTGAGCGAAGACGGTCTGTTAAACATGAAATTTCAAATTGAGTTAGGTAAAGGCTATCGTTATGCCTCATCGAACCTTAAAGATTGGTCAGGAGCCGAAACATCTTCGTTATCTCGTATTTCCAAAGAACGTTCTTGTCTTTTATTAGATACTGTTTTTATGCCTGTTTTAAAAGTGAATTTTACCATTGAACAAGTTTCTTCAAAAACTTTGCGTCAATCAACTGAAATGTTAAAAATGGAATTATGGACAAATGGCAGTGTTCACCCACGCCAAGCTTTATATCAAGGCTTAAATCATTTAGCTTATTTATTCCAAGATCTCCAAAAATTAAAGATGTTAACAAACCCTTTAATTTAAGCTTCGTTGAAATAAACTCTGATTTTAGGGCTTTGAAGAGCCCTAAAACCAAAAAGAAAATCACCCTTCAAGGTGATTTAAGCCATCAGCAGCGAACTCATCGTAAATGCTGAATAGTTTTATATTATAAACTCGATGGTTGCGAAAAAGAAGATTCATTTTGCAACAGAGCATTTAAAAAGACTCGACCTGGCGTTGTTCGAACCCATTGATTACTTAAAACACCTTCATGGCCATAATGACGCCATGTTTTGGGACTGAATTCTTTCCAATGGCCTGTAAGTTGGATTTGTAACTCTTCAGGTTTATGTACGCCAGACTCCATTTGCACTGCGGTATCAACTTTTAACCAAATGGGTTGGTGTAAATGTAGTAATTTAGCTTGAAAGGCCTTAAGCACGTCTGCAATACTGTTAAAATAGCCCCATCCTTCTGTTTTCATTGCAGAAAACATACCAGTATGACGCATACTGCGTTCTGTAGTTAAGTAATAACAGCCTAAAACCATGTCTTGACTTGGCAGCATCATTGGTTCACCTGTTGCTGGCGAGATTAGGTTATTTCTAGAGAACATTAATTTCCAAGCTTCTGCCCGAGCTTCTACGGTTAAGGGAACATGCACAGCCATTTGGTCACCATCAAAGTCAGCGTTAAAAGCGGGACATACTAATGGGTGAATTAAAATGGCACGACCATCCACTAATTTGGGTTGGAACGCTTGAATCCCTAAACGGTGCAGAGTTGGTGCTCGGTTTAATAAAACTGGATGGTTTGTCATGACCTCTTGTAAGAGATCCCATGTCAAAGAAGGATTTGTTCGGATTAAAGTTTTGGCGCCAACCACCGTGCGAGCTAATTTATAATGCATAATACGTTTCATTAAAAAGGGTAAAAACAGTTCCAACGCCATTTCTTTGGGTAACCCGCACTCATGTAGTTTTAATTGAGGTCCTACGACAATTACGGAACGTCCGGAATAATCGACACGTTTACCCAGTAAATATTGACGAAAACGCCCTTGTTTTCCTTTTAATAATTGTTCCAAAGATTTTAGAGGTTGTCCACGCGAATTGGTTTCCGGTGTCACCCCTCCTTTCCCGTTGGCAATTAAATTATCGACGGCTTCTTGCAATAAACGCTGAGCATAACGCATCTCGAAAGATTGCGTGGTTGCTAAATCTTTTAAAAAGTAACGTAAGCGATCATTTCGATATAAAATACGTTGGTATAAACGATTTAAATCCGAAGTCGCAATTTGATTTTGCATCTTTATAATCGGACGTAGATCGGGTGGTAATACTGGTAAAATAGATAAAATAATTGAACTTGGTGAGGTGTTTTTACGTGCTAATCGGCGCAAAAATTTTAAACGACGTAATACATTATCTCGTGTTTGTTTTAAGTTTTGAAAAGATGTAATATCTGCCTTTGACGCAATCGCTTCACGACTTTTGCGGATTGCTTTGTTTACCATTGGCACTAACACTTGGTGTTGTTTCACCATTTTTTTAAGTTCAAAAGGAGTTAACTCCTTTAATAATTTATGAATCAGGCCAGCTCCAATACTTGGTTTTACTAATGTAAAATCTAAAGGACTTACTGTACGGTATGAATAAGCTAACATTTTTTGATCTTCCATAGCAATTCGAGCTAAATTGTAAGAAGCAAAGGCTTTCCAATCTTTATCACTCTCCCATCCATGTTGGAAATCCACACAGTATAAATTATTATGTAATAGTAATGTTGCTGGGGTCGGGTTTAATCCAAATTTACCTTGAGTGTTCACTTCTGGGAATTGAGTTGAAGTATGAGCTACTTTATTTTGATAAATTTGTTTTTTTGAAAGGGCCGTAAACGGTAAGCTTTGTGTTAACCCTGTCACCGATCCTTTCACAAGATCTTTCTGTGATAAATCAAACAGATGGATTAACTGATCTAAACGGCTGGAATACAGAGCATATGAAGACAGATAAGATTGACTGTCCTGTGCTTCATTAACCACACTCAATTGTTCTAAGACACTATCTACCGAAGGGGGTAACCCTTTACCAGAATCCTTTAAAGACCACTGACCCTCTAAGCGGGCACGTGTAAACTGTTCTTTAAGTAAAAGGACTAAAGTTGTTTGAAGCTCACTACACTGAGTTTGTAAAGCAACCCCAAAATCGTGAATTGCAGTGGATGTTTCATTATTTAGGTTGGAAAAATGTTCAAGATTTAACGTGTGTACATTTTGGTTAGAACGAGAACTTCGAATATGAATATCAACTAAATTCCCGTCTGGTACTAACAGTTGCATCACATAACCGCGTACAGCATGTTCAATTTGAGCAAAGGGTACAACTAGAATAGCAAGTAAGTTTTGGGCTTGTCTGACTTTGGGAGTGGGCAAAAATTTAACAAATTGGTTATAAAAAGGGTTGATCTGTGTAATGTTCGACGTTTTAATTAAAGGATTTTGCGTGAACTCAGAAATCGTTTGTTCAAACAGATGATCTGTTTGTTGAAAAACTTTGCTATAAATGTGTTGTAACAATTCATATGTCACAGAAAGTCGAAGTTGCTGTAAATAAGTGTGTTGCAGTTTTTGTTGTTTTTTACGGTGAGCTAATTGCATTCCCGTAGTGGTTAACAGAGTAGGTGTTTCATTGTGTGGCCAATATTGAGTTTGGTACTGTTGACGTTTTTCTAAGTCCACATCGTGTGTGTGATTTGTGGACTGAGTTTCTAAAGGTGTTTCATCACTGTCAGATTGCGTTAATCTATGCCAAAAATCGTAGATGGCAGAAGGAGATTGTTCAAAACCCAGTTGATGGTAGGATTTCCAATAATTTTCTAACGTCATTGATTCGGAGCAATAAAGAAAGGATTCCAATTGAGATTTCCGGAAGTCTAATAAGACCGCTAAATAACTGGGATTAGACTTGACATACCAAACATGACTCACAGGAGCTACTAACCGAATATACCCTAATTGGTAGCGACGAATCACAGCCCATGTGTACTCGACGTCACATGTTGGGCAAAACATGCGTTCTGTCGATTCAGGATCTGTTAACTTTTTAATCGGTAGCCCAGCTGGTTTATAACGCGTTCCACACGCGCACTCAAAATCCTTTAAAGGGCCAAAAATGCGTTCACAAAAAAGACCACCTTTTTGGGGTTTAAACGTTTTATAATGCAGAGTATTGGGGTTCATAACTTGACCTAAAACTTTGCCATTAGGAAGGGTTTTAGTGGACCATTTTCGAATGGTCTCTGGTGCCGCTAATCCAATGGTTACTAATTTAAATTCTTGAACTCGTGAATACCCTTTTAAAGAAGAAGATTTGGTTGACATGAAAAGAGTCAAAAGAGGGAAAACAAAAAATCTTAAGTTTACATCATGCGCGTTTTTTGGATCTGGGACGGAAGGATTCGAACCTGCGAATGGCGGTGCCAAAAACCGCTGCCTTACCACTTGGCCACGTCCCATGAACCCATCCATTTTCATAGTTCTAAAAAGTAGGTATGCTGCTATGAAAATCATTCTGACATGATCATACTTTTTAAAAGCTTAAAAGGATGGGCTTAAGCACTACTATAGCATAGTTTTGAAAAAATTCAATATTTAGTTTTGCGTTTGTGTTTTTAATCCTGATGTTTCACTATCACGAGTTTCTAGTAAACGTTGCTGTTCAGTATCGTGATAATCCCATACTTGGTTTGTCATTTCAATGATTTCATGCATTACCACATTTGTCGCGATTTCATCGGCTAAACCGTAATAAATCGACTCAATGGCTGTTAGGTAGAAGTCACGATCTAAATCTTGTAAAATTTTGTGACGTGGACGGTATGTTGATAATGAATAGATTTCAGCTACATCCAGACGAATCTTCATAATTTCTTGACTATCAATCCAAATATCTGACGCTTGACCACTTAATCCACCTTCTGGTTGGTGAATCATTACGTGACAGCCTTCTGTAATATAACGATCTCCAATGGTTCCACCAGCTAAAGCTAAAGAAGCCGCCGAAGCTGCTACTCCTAACCCTAAAGTCATTGATCCTGCTTTAATGAATTGCAGCGCGTCATGCACTGTAATTCCGTTTCCTACAGAACCCCCAAACGAGTTAATCATCATAAATACTTTTTTCGTTTCTTCTTCTAATAGCGTACGTTCTGTCTGCTTACGGAAGTAATCACGGTAATCTAAGTAAACGCCTTCATCAGACGTGTTTAAATACGCCGCTGGAGCCGATGTTGCGCGTGGGAAGAAAGTATGATCTGAGTCATAATCACGACGTAATTGGCGCTGAGTTAAGGCTCTCTCACTTAAGTGTCTGTTGCCTTGTTCAGATGAAACGCTATTTAAAAGATCACGTTCCGCAAATTTTGACATTAAGACGTTTTGTGGGTCTTTTGTTCGACGTAATTGTTCTAAACGGTTTAATAAACGATCACGCATACCTGCGTCCATATGGAAAGGTGTATAGTGTCTTGGGCGGAATCGGCTTAATAAACGGAATGGCGAATAAATTTCTAAAGGCACAGCTTCTTGAATGTACTCTGGAAAAGCCCCCGGTGGAAGGCTTTCATCTTTCGTAGGATACTTTTTAAAATACGTCAGTAATTGTTGTAATTCGCCTGAAGGACTTAACTCATATAAAAGTTTAGCATCATCATCATCCAAATAAAAACGATCCGGGTATTCTGGATAATCTAGTCCTAATAATTGCTCCATATACATGTACAGAGGTTCATTACTTCGAACGTATTTCTCCGTATCTTGGTAATATTGAAGAGTACAAGCTAACATTGTTTTTCGTTCTAAGAAATAGTTCGTATCAATGGGTAACTCTTCTTCTGAAAACATTAAATCTTCCATTACTGTCTCCAGTTGTTCTTTGGAAAAGGCTCGACCTACCCCAACATCGGGAAAGTCTTGAGTTTGCAGAGATGGGTACTCCCCGTTCCCATTGTTTTCATTTTCTTTCTTTTCCATTTCTTCAGTCCGGTCTTCCATGTGAATATTGATTAATAACCCGCAAATCTGGTTGCAAAGTTCATCATCTAAATATTGCATTAGGAACACCATTCGACGACGAAAAATAAAATTATAAATATCGGTCCATTGTGCAGGAAGTTCTTCTCCCCAACAATAAATAATACGTGGGACACCAATTGGCATAAATAGAGTTTTAAAGTAGTTTTATGTGGTGACAAACTGCCAAACCGCGCATAATTAGTTCCAAGTTCATTTAAAACAGTGTAATCTCATTCTGAATTGCCTTCGATCGGACTCGAACCGATACGCCCGAGGGCACTGGTTCCTAAAACCAGGATGTCTACCAATTTCATCACGAAGGCAAGAAGGTTTCTTTATAACTAAAGTTGCCTCTAATCACTAAAATAACATAATTGTGTTGTTTTGTCTACTCGAGACGCCTCCCCAAATTTGACAAGCAATACTTTGGAGGCAGAACTCAAGAAAGGTGTACGCTCTTAGAACTTAGTTCTGAAAGTATGACGCTAATTTAAATTGACGTGCTCCATCTTTAGTCATTAAAGAGATCACATCACGTGGTCCACAAATATAGTTTGGAATCGTTACACGGCGGTTATTGATTTGAATTTTGCCTTGAGCAATTAATTCTAAAGCAGTGGCCATTGTAGAAGCTACATTTGATTTAAATAAGATGTAAGCTAATGTACGTTCTAAACGTTTTTTATAGAAATTCATACGTGTGTAATAGTCTTGTAAGTTTTGATTTACCAGACGTAAAGATTGTTCTTTCATCGCAACTGAAATAACATCTTTGGGTTGACATAAGTAACTTGGGATCGTTACTTTTTTATTATTTACACGCATGTGTCCATGACTGATTAATTGACGAGCAGCTACAATTGTAGGTGCCATATTTAATCGGAAAACGATGTTGTCTAATCGCATTTCTAATAATTGTAACAACACTTGTCCAGTTGACCCTTTCATACGTTTTGCTGTACGTACATAACGAATTAGCTGTTTTTCAGTTAATCCGTAGTGGTAACGTAAACGTTGTTTCACTTTTAAACGAATTAGGTAGTCTGATTCTGAAGAATCAAAGGGACGGTTTTTGAATAATTTTGATAATCCGTGTTGTCCAGGTGGAATAATTTTACCTTCTAAAAAGCCTTTACCTTTAAAAGCACGGCGAAAAGGTTTTTTACGTGTTAAGCCGCGTAGTTTTCCTAAACGGCGTACAATACGTAAGCGTGGTCCAATATATCTTGACATAAAAAAGAAAATGGTTGTAACTCTGATTAATCCTGTGATCTTTTACCCCCAGGGGAATTCGAATCCCCGTTTTCTCCGTGAAAGGGAGGTGTCCTAGGCCTCTAGACGATGGGGGCTATAGAGAGCTCTAAGCTGATACCTCCCAAGTTCCATGTGCATATAATACCAAGCCAGTTAGGGCTTGTCAACACTATGAGACGACCTTGGAACCTGTATTTTCGCTAAAATCATAGCGGGTAACGCGACTCGAACGCGCGACATCCTCCTTGGCAAGGAGGTGTTCTACCAGCTGAACTATACCCGCAGTTTATGGATGAAATATTTAAGTCGAAGCTGCCGCTTTTGACAAACCACGCCCTGTAGGACTTGAACCCACGACATCAGGTTTTGGAAACCTGCGTTCTACCAACTGAACTAAGAGCGTTAAAATGAGTGGACACCTTCATTCATATTTGTCATTTAAGCATAAACCCAAAGCTGTGTCAATTAACCTAGATGTGTAACCAGCAAAGCTGGTTGTCACATCTAGAAAGTTCCAAGAGACCTTGGAAGGGTTAAAAATCAAAAGCCTCTAGAATTTATAGAGGTCCTGAAATTCCTTGTTTACGGATCATTAAGAAGTGCATTAACATAAATACTGCAGTTGCTAATGGTAAAACAAATGTGTGTAAACTGTAGAAACGTGTTAATGTTGCTTGACCTACACCTACACCACCACGTAGTAATTCTACTAACGGTGAACCTACTACTGGAATAGCTTCTGGAACTCCTGTTACAATTTTTACAGCCCAGTAACCAATTTGGTCCCATGGTAGTGAGTAACCAGTTACCCCGAAAGATACTGTACAAACTGCCATAACAACACCTGTTACCCAAGTTGCTTCACGTGGTTTTTTAAATCCACCTGTTAAGTATACACGACATACGTGTAATACCATCATTAGAACCATCATACTTGCTGACCAACGGTGAATTGAACGGATTAACCATCCAAAGTTCACATCTGTCATTAAATATTGAACCGATGCAAAAGCTTCTGCTACTGTTGGACGGTAGTAGAATGTCATAGCAAATCCTGTTGCTACTTGTACAAGGAAACAAGTAAATGTGATTCCCCCTAAACAGTAAAAAATATTTACGTGTGGTGGAACGTATTTACTTGTAATATCATCAGCGATAGATTGAATTTCTAAACGCTCTTCAAACCAGTCATAAACTTTACTCATATATTGAAGACAAACGAAAAGTTAAAATTTTTTGAGACCATTAAGCTAAATCAAAGAAAACCAAGGTTTTCTTATCTAAAATATCCACGTTCTTTGGCTACGAATGGTAGTAATCCCATAATACGTGCACTTTTAATCGTTTTAGCAATATAACGTTGTTGTTTTGCTGTTAAACGTGTTTGGCGACGTGGTAAAATTTTGCCGCCTAAACCAATATAACGTTGTAATAAACCACAGTGTTTGTAATCAATTAAACGACGGTTGTATACCGCTTTATCCACTTTATCCGCTAAAATAATAATTAATGATTTTGGTGGAATAACGGGTTTTAAAGGTTTTTGACGACGTGTGTCGTTCACACGACGTTGTTTATCTTTGCGAACTTTGACGAAAATCTGAGACACAGATAAAACCTTACGGTTCGAACGACGTGATGTTGGCGTTTCGATCTTTGGCCCACGACCTGAATATGTCCCTTGAGTTTTAGAAGGCAATACTGAATTACGCATAAAAAAAGACAAAAAATGAGAAACAGGGAAACTCAATGAAAAAAGAGGGTCAACGTCAAAGTATAATCACTTTGACGTTTCACAAGAAAGGCAGCGCTAACCGCCTTTTAAAGGGTTATTATTTTAAAGAAGCCCCTTTAGCTACAGCTTCGTTAATGTTTCCTACTAAGTAGAAAGATTGTTCTGGTAAGTCATCTAGTTCACCACTTAAGATTTTTGTAAATCCTTCGATTGATTCTGCTAAACTTACGTATTTACCAGGTGATCCTGTGAATACTTCAGCTACGAAGAATGGTTGAGATAAGAAACGTTCAATTTTACGAGCACGTGCTACTACTAAACGGTCGTCTTCTGATAACTCATCTAGACCTAAAATAGCAATAATGTCTTGTAATTCTTTGTAACGTTGTAACGTTTTTTTAACGTTTTGAGCACAACCATAGTGTTTTTCACCTAGAATCCAAGGTTGTAACATTGTTGATGTTGAATCTAACGGGTCTACCGCTGGGTAGATTCCTTTAGCTGCTAAGTTACGTGATAATACAGTTGTTGCGTCTAAGTGAGCGAACGTTGTTGCTGGAGCTGGGTCAGTTAAGTCATCCGCAGGAACATAAACAGCTTGAATTGATGTGATTGATCCATCTTTTGTTGATGTAATACGTTCTTGTAATGATCCCATTTCAGTTGCTAATGTTGGTTGGTAACCTACGGCAGAAGGCATACGACCTAATAGAGCTGATACTTCAGCACCGGCTTGTACGAAACGGAAAATGTTATCTACGAAGAATAGTACGTCTTGTTTGTTAGCATCACGGAAGTATTCCGCCATTGTTAACGCTGATAAAGCTACACGCATACGTGCTCCAGGTGGTTCGTTCATTTGTCCGTACACTAGAGCTACTTTAGAGTCTGCTAAGTTCTTTTCAACAATTACACCTGATTCTTTCATTTCTGCGTATAAGTCGTTCCCTTCACGAGTACGTTCACCTACACCAGCAAATACTGATACACCACCGTGTGCTTTAGCAATGTTGTTGATTAATTCCATAATTAGAACTGTTTTACCAACACCCGCACCACCAAATAGACCAATTTTACCACCACGACGGTAAGGAGCTAATAAGTCTACTACTTTAATTCCAGTTTCGAAGATTGATAGACGTGTGTCTAAATCTACGAATGCAGGAGCTGTACGGTGAATAGGTAGTGATTCTTGGTTTTGAACTGGACCCATGTTATCTACAGGTTCACCAAGAACGTTAAAAATACGTCCTAAAGTCGCTTTTCCTACAGGTACGCTTAACGGGTTTCCTGTGTCTAAAACTTCCATACCACGCATTAAACCATCTGTTGGGTTCATTGATACTGCACGTACACAGCTATCCCCTAATAATTGTTGAACTTCAACAGTTACACTCATTTCAGTACCCGCTGCGTTTTTCGCACGGATCGTTAAAGCGTTGTAAATGTTTGGAACATTACCTTTAGGGAATACTACGTCTAATACAGGTCCAATAACTTGAACAACACGGCCTACGTTTTTTGTTTCTAGAGATTCACTCATCGTTTTGACTCAATTAATTTTTTTATTCTTACTAACTTCGAAAAGAACGGCAGGGTCATAGACCTAACCATCCAATCATAAACACTAACTTTAAACCAAAGACTTACCTTGACCCGACTGGATTTTAGAGAACTTTGGAACTATTCTTATCATACCAAAAAACTTGGCTTATGACTAGAGACCTGATAAACAATAAACTGCGTACAATATTGATCTGCTCTCTTTTGAAAGGCTCTCTTGTTTTTTGTAACAAAAGACTCTATAATTGATCTAAACTTATTTATAGGGATGTAGCGCAGTTTGGTAGCGCATCTGCTTTGGGAGCAGGGTGTCGCAGGTTCGAATCCTGTCATCCCTAAAACATTAAAAAAGACCAATAAAAAAAAGCTCTAATTGTATTAAAATTTGATATCAGGCAGAAAAAACAGCCATGAAGCTCTATAAAGATAATAGACCCAAGAATGAAGATCAAAAGACATAAGCGGATAAAAATCTACTGATAAAAAAGAATAAAATAGGGCCCCCAAAAAAGATACAAGGAGTATGCGATTCTCTGAGAGAAATGGATTCAGGATTTAGGCCCAACCGGACTCGAACCGATGACCTATTGCTTGTAAGGCAACCACTCTACCAACTGAGTTATGGGCCTGAATTTATATAGAATAGTATATGGGGTTTTTTCTAAAAAGACAAGTTCTTCTATCAGAAAAGCTTTTATAGTTTCATTGTTTAGAGAAGAGACCTTTGATTTATGTCAGGTCTTAGACCTGACATAAATCAAAGAGTAATGTAAAGAAATTAGTCAACGATTTCTGTTACAACACCAGCTCCAACTGTACGTCCACCCTCACGGATGGCAAAACGCATGTTTTTCTCAATAGCAATTGGGTTGATTAAGTGAATTGTTGCTTCAATACGATCACCAGGCATTGCCATTTTGTTTGTGTGCTCGTCTGCCACAGCTGAAGGAGTTTTCATCTCTAAGTGTGTGAAGTCGTGAATTTTACCAGTAACGTCTGTTGTACGTACGAAGAATTGCGGTTGGTAACCAGTTAAGAATGGAGAGTGACGTCCACCTTCTTCTTTTGTTAGAACGTAAACTTGTCCTTTAAATTTAGTGTGCGGTGTAATTGAACCTGGTTTGGCTAAAACCATCCCACGTTCGATTTCCGATTTTTGTACACCACGTAATAGAACACCTACGTTATCACCAGCTTGACTTACGTCTAAAGATTTTTTAAACATTTCTAAACCTGTTACAGTTGTTTGTTTTGTGTCTTTTAGTCCTACAATCTCTAGTGTTTCTCCAACTTTTACTTCACCACGTTCTACACGGCCAGTAGCTACTGTTCCACGTCCTGTGATTGATAATACGTCTTCAACAGCTAATAAGAATGGTTTATCTGTTTGACGTTCTGGCGTTGGGATGTAAGCATCTACTTGAGCCATTAATTCGTGGATTTTGTCTACCCAAGGGTTTTCTCCTTTTTTCGTAGCTGGGTTTGCTGCTAAAGCCTCTACTGCTAATAATGCTGACCCTTTTACGATTGGGATATCATCACCCGGGAATTCGTATTTATCTAGTGTTTCACGAACCTCTAATTCTACTAACTCTAATAATTCAGCGTCGTCTACCTGGTCTTCTTTGTTTAAGAATACAACCATGTTTGGAACCCCAACTTGTTTTGCTAATAGAATGTGTTCTTTTGTTTGTGGCATTGGACCATCTGCTCCTGATACTACTAGAATTGCACCATCCATTTGAGCTGCTCCTGTAATCATGTTTTTAACATAATCGGCGTGGCCTGGACAGTCAACGTGTGCATAGTGACGGTTTTCTGTTTCGTATTCTACGTGTGCAGTGTTAATTGTAATTCCACGTGCTTTTTCTTCTGGAGCAGAGTCAATTTCGTCATATTTACGAGCTTGACCACCACCTTGAGCTGCTAAAGCCATTGTGATTGCTGCTGTTAAAGTTGTTTTACCGTGGTCAACGTGACCAATTGTACCAATATTTACGTGTGGTTTATTACGTTCAAATTTAGCGCGTGCCATATCTGAGAAAGGGGGTTAATTTTTATTTATGTAAAATCCAAATTTTCCGGGTAGTTATCGAAATTGAGCTTGAAGGGATTTGAACCCCTGACCCTGTGGTTCGTAGCCACATGCTCTAGTCCACTGAGCTACAAGCCCTCATTCATAGGATATGAGTTTCTATATATTCTTATTCTACTTAGATTCGTAGAAAAAACAAGCAACTTGCCTAAGACAAATAAAGAACGAGCTTTTTGCTTAGCTTTCCGTTCCCGGAGGGTCGCAAAAAACCAGTCTTTTATTTGTTACATCAAATCCAAAGATTTCGATTAGTCTGCTGTTTCAGTTGCAGCTGTTTTAACGTACAGAATTAAAAGGAATGATGTTGGGATTAGAATAAATAATGCAGTAGCTGTTAATCCAAAGATGTTTACTTCCATGAGGTTTGTGAGAAAAAATAAGAATTGTCAGTCAATTGATAAGTATCAATTTTAAATAGTTTTGTGGTTTCCCATCCATTGAAGATGGTGAAAAACTTACAATGAAGTCAAATGATTTAGCGGTGAAAAATGTAAACCAAACATTGGCTTACTTGCAATCCGAAAAGAACGAAGCATCGCCTTTTGAACTACACTACGAATGAGTTACAGATACCTACTGTGAATACAAGTAAAAGCCATAGGCTTAAACCTGAGAAAACAAATGATTTGTTTTCAGACCAACCATTTGGTGATGCGAAAACAACTGGAACGCCTACAAGTAAAGCAAACGATACAGCGATTAAAGCTAATAATGCAAGTTGAAGAATTGATGTCATAAGAGAAATGTCTTGCGTTGCAAGATAACAGTTTGTGAGAAAAGGTTAAAGAAATTCACTGCTCGGACTTGGACAATCCAGAAACCAGACAAGAATCAGAAAGCACCTTTTCAACTTAAGCTGGTAAATGTAACCCTTTTAGAGACTCGAGCCGCCTGAAACACACTAAAGCAATTCTCTATGTGGGCTAGTCGAGCTTCTCTAAAGATTACAATGCCCCATCTTGGGAACCATAAAAAAGCTTGGGGTTAACCACGTGTGGCAAAACCATAACTATGTAAACCTTCCCCAATTAAATTTACACCTAAAAAACAAACCCAAACAGTTAAAAAGCCAAGGGCTGCAATCATAGCTGGTTTTTTACCTTGCCACCCTTTTGTTAAACGAGTGTGTAAATAAATGGCAAAAACTAACCATGTTAACAGAGCCCATGTTTCTTTAGGGTCCCAACTCCAATAAGATCCCCACGCTTCATTGGCCCAAACAGCTCCGGATAAAATACCAATGGTTAATAATGGAAAGCCTAACCCTAAAACTCGATAACTTAAATTGTCCAGTTTTTGAGCCAACTTTACTAAATTACTGTTAGGCACATTCATGGCAGCTTCTGGAACTTGTAAGGCTAAAGCAGCATTGTTTCCTAGTTCAGCAGATGAATTCGAAACATCCATAGTCCCCGTTTGAGTAAACACGTTATCGGGAAGATTGCGAGCTAAAATTAAAAAAGCAATGGACAATAAAGAGCCCCCAATTAAAGCTGCGTAACTTAAAATCATAACTGTGACATGCATCATTAACCAATTCGATTGCAGGGCTGGTACTAAAGGACCCGCCACTTTCATTTCAGCAGGCAAACTTAAAGCGGCAAAAGCATTGGTAAATAAAGCCATTGGTGCTGTAATGGCACTTAATAGAGGTTGTTGAAAAACCATTTCGATAACAAAGTGTAAAGTGGTTAAACTCCACGATAAAAAAATTAAAGATTCATATAGATTACTTAAAGGAAAATGCCCAGAATCATACCAACGTAACACTAAAAAGCTGACTAAAGCTAGATTCGCAATTCCCATAAAGAATGAAGCGAATTTTTTATTTTGCCATACGAATCCAATCTGAATCCAATACATCAACATGCCTAAAAACAGACAAGCAAAAGCAGTATTGGCAAAAAAAGCTTCAAATGGAATAAAATTAAAAGACATTTTAATTGCTAAAGTTAAAAAAAGTGAATGGAATAAATTCACTACGAGAGCTCAGTGTCACCCGAATTGACTGAAAACTGGCTTTAAAAAGTGTAAATCGAAGCCGTGTCATAATATAAATGATTGAAACAAAAAACCAGAACTGGGTTTAGAGAAAAATTCTAAACCCATAAGAAATCAAATAAAGGCGATTCGTTTTATCCGAATTTACCAGACGTTGATGCAATTAAGAAGGCCGCATATGTAAAGATATACCCTACAGAGAAGTGAGCTAAACCAACTAAACGTGCTTGAACAATTGAAAGTGCAACTGGTTTATCACGCCACGTTACTAGGTTAGCTAGTGGTGTTTTTTCGTGAGCCCATACTAATGTTTCAATTAATTCTTGCCAGTAACCACGCCAAGAGATTAGGAACATGAAACCTGTTGCATAGATTAAGTGTCCAAATAAGAACATCCATGCCCATACAGATAAACTATTCATACCAAATGGGTTGTAACCGTTAATTAATTGTGATGAGTTTAACCATAAGTAGTCACGTAACCATCCCATTAAGTAAGTTGAAGATTCGTCAAACTGTGCTGTGTTACCTTGCCATAATGTTAGGTGTTTCCAGTGCCAGTAGAATGTTACCCATCCGATTGTGTTTAACATCCAGAATACAGCTAAGTAGAACGCGTCATATGCAGAGATATCACATGTTCCGCCACGGCCTGGACCGTCACAAGGGAAGCTGTAACCAAAATCTTTTTTATCTGGCATTAATTTAGATCCACGAGCATCTAATGCCCCTTTAACTAAAATTAATGTTGTTGTGTGTAGACCTAAAGCAATCGCGTGGTGTACTAAGAAGTCACCAGGGCCAATGTTTAGGAATAACGAGTTTTGGTTGTTGTTAATACCTTCTAACCAACCTGGTAGCCATAAGCTTTGACCAGCTGTGCTGGCAGCACTTTGACTTGAAGATAGAAGTAGATCAAAACCATATAGTGTTTTTCCTTGAGCTGCTTGAATCCATTGAGCAAATACTGGCTCAATTAAGATTTGTTTTTCTGGTGTCCCAAACGCTAACATAACATCATTGTGTACGTATAAACCTAATGTGTGGAACCCTAAGAATAAAGATACCCAACTTAAGTGAGAAATAATTGCTTCTTTGTGTTCTAACATACGTGCTAATACGTTTCCTTTGTTTGCTTCCGGATCGTAGTCACGAATAAAGAAGATTGCACCGTGAGCAAAAGCACCACACATAATGAAACCAGCAATGTATTGGTGGTGTGTATATAATGCGGCTTCTGTTGTGAAATCGGATGATAAGAAAGCGTAAGGCGGCATCGCGTACATGTGTTGAGCAACTAAAGAACAAATTGTCCCTACAGAAGCTAATGCTAGACCTAATTGGAAGTGTAATGAGTTGTTTACAGTATCAAATAAGCCTTTGTGACCTGCTCCTAGTCCACCCATTGGTGGTACATGTGCATCTAAAATAGCTTGCATACGGTGTCCAATCCCAAAGTTTGTACGGTACATGTGACCAGCAATAATGAAAATTACTGCAATCGCTAAATGGTGGTGAGCCATATCTGTTAACCATAGACTTTGTGTTTGAGGGTGGAAACCACCTAAGAACGTTAGAATAGCATCACCTGAACCTTCTGATGTCCCAAAAATGTGACTTGCTGTGTCTGGGTTTTGTGCATAAGCTGCCCAGTTACCTGTCCAGAATGGTGTTAATCCTTGTGGGTGAGGTAATACTGTTAAGAAATTATCCCAACCTACGTGTGTTCCACGAGATTCTGGAATCGCTACGTGTACTAAGTGACCTGTCCACGCTAATGAACTTACACCAAATAAACCAGATAAGTGGTGGTTTAAACGTGATTCAGCATCTTTAAACCAAGATAATGATGGTGCAAAACTTGGTTGTAAGTGAAGCCATCCTGCAAATAAGAATAAAGCAGATACTAAACCTAAGAAAACTGAACCTGTGTATAGGTCTTGATTTGTACGCATCCCAACTGTGTACCACCAGTGGTATACACCTGAAGTTGCGATGTTTACTGGACCTGAAGCTCCACCACGTGTAAAGGCTTCCACAGCTGGTTGCCCGAAGTGAGGATCCCAAATCGCGTGAGCAATTGGACGAATGTGTACTGGATCAGTTACCCATTGTTCAAAATTCCCTTGCCACGCTACGTGGAATAAGTTACCAGATGTCCATAAGAAAATAATTGCTAGTTGTCCGAAGTGAGACGCAAAAATCTTTTGGTAAAGATTTTCTTCTGTCATTCCATCATGACTTTCAAAGTCATGCGCAACTGCTAAACCAAACCAAATTCGGCGTGTTGTTGGGTCATTTGCTAGACCCTGGCTAAATTTAGGAAACAACTTTGTTGCCATAGTTTTATTACTCCTAATTTGCACTTGCAAAGCGAACTTTGTAAAAAAACTCAATGATGAATATAACTGGGTTCAAACGTAAGTGTCTGATCCAGGAATTCATAGTTTTTATAAAAATTAAAAACAGAGAGAAAACCTTTCCACAATCTATCAAAAAACTCTTTGAGGAAAATTCCTCAAAGAGAAAAACATTTCGAAGATTGAAGGTTAATGAATAAGTACTAAGCACTTATTAAAAAGTACCCAGTACTTACAAAAAACTATATATAAAACAATTCTAAGTGCCCCACAGCCTAAAAAGGTGTGAGAGCAATGCAATAGAACTAGACTCACAAAAGACACGCCCTTGTCTATAATAACGCCTTGTGAGTTTAAATCTAAAAGGTGCGGGGTGGGTTTTACCGTCTTGAAGGGTTTGTATGTATCAAAATTGGTCCTGATAACATAAAAAAGAGCTATACTCATACTTATACAACTTTTACAACTTGGATCGGACCGCTATCGAGGTTACATGAACGTAGTAAATCACCCCTTACCCACAATCCTTTTGATTATGAACTAGCCCCCGCTCATTCATTCACGCCAGAATTGGGATTTTCGATTAAACACCTAAACTATGAGCTCGTCTTTATCTATTAGAGTATGGTCCTCAAATGCATTGAACTTTCATTCTTCATACAACCCTCCTAAAGAACCTAAGTTGGGAAATATCTTGGTTCGTACTTCGGCTTTACACATTGACATGACACATTGTGTATACCAGATGCTTTACGAGGTTTAGGTAATCACTAAATTGCAAGAATCAGATGAACGTTGAAAATTAGCTTACATTTATATTTATAGTAAGCTTAGGAGAGACTGTTGGCAAGCAACAGTTTTTTATTTTTATACAAGTAATTTCACAGGATAATTTTAGCTACGACCGGTAAAAACCGCAACTGAGACTTTGTCTCCTGGTGAACAAAGCCCCTATGAATATTATAGAGTATTTGACATTTAAAAAAAAGTAAGCTACACTCTGTAGCATCTTCTAGTCAAAGTGCTACATGTAGCCCCCATCGTCTAGAGGCCTAGGACACCTCCCTTTCACGGAGAAAACGGGGATTCGAATTCCCCTGGGGGTAATAGAACAGACATTATTTATACCAGGATCCCTCACTTGAGGTCTTTTGCTTTCCGAATCTAAGTTTAGATTGATCCCCGCGAATCGAGCTACTATCCACTGAAAACCTTGTTTTCATTGATACGTAAACTTTCAATTAACTCTGGGGTTAATTCTCGCACATGTTCTCTTTTCATCTCTCTATATGGCAGTACCAAGTTTCACATTTTTTGGTTAACCCCACTTCTAAGCTAGGCTAGAAGATTCTTCTGAGATTAGAAACGCCATACGAAATACGCTTTAATTGGGAGCTTCATTTTGAAACGGTTGGTTGTTTACTCAATGGGAAATCAAACCCTCTCAATTCATTTCATAGCTTTCGTGTCTTTCTATTACTTATCTAGTAGTTATTTCAGAAGAAAAGTGTGTCAAAACTTTCACAAGTTTTTGGATTTTTCAATTCACTCTCTGCTTCATGTCAGCATCTTCTGACTATTTGACGTAATCCACAGTCACATTTTGTAAAAAATTATTGCTTTAAATTCTAAGTAGCTTTTGGTATCTTAGTTTTTAGGAAATCGATTCCACACAGCCCATACCTTATTGAAACCTAGCCTTTTTTGAGTCACAGATTCATTTTTCGTTTTTGACAGAGAAAATTATTTTGCCTATATTGTTGTTATGACTGCTTCAAACAATACTGAAAAACTTTCAACGTGGCGTTCAACGATGAAAGACCACTTTTCACCAGTAAAAATGGCAGCCGATTTGATTAAATATCCTGTTATTACGGAAAAATCATATCTAGCTATGTTCCAAAACCGTCAATACACATTTGATGTGGATTTACGATTAACAAAACCCCAAATTAAACAACTTTTTGAAACACTATTCAATGTAAACGTGGTTGGTATTAACACACACTGCCCACCACGTCAACGTGTACGTTTAGGTTCAAAAGCAGGTTATCGTGCACGTTATAAACGTGTGATTTTAACTTTAAAAGAAGGTCAAAACCTTGACTTTCAAAACTTCCAAAGTGTGTAACGAAAGAAGCCTTTCGTTATAGACTAACTCCATGCCAGCCTAAAGCCTTCATGAGTTTTCTCGAAGCATTCACGTCTTTTTGGGAATTTTCCCTAAGTTGAATGATCTTATCTTTTTATTTCCAGAGTTAATTTTATTTATTAGTTTCATTTTATGGGCATTCGTTTTCTTCAAGCGTTCACTCCTGGAACACGTAACCGTTCGGTTTCAGACTTTAGTGAACTTACTGCAAGCCAACCCGAAAAATCTTTAACACGTCGTGTTCACCGTCCAAAAGGGCGTAACAACCGAGGTGTCATTACATGTCGTCACAAAGGTGGCGGACATAAACGTCTATATCGTGATATTGATTTCCGTCGTGATAAGATTGGAATGCCAGCACGTGTGCTAACGATTGAGTACGATCCAAACCGTAACGCACGGATCGCTTTAGTGCGCTATGATGACGGGGACAAGCGTTATATTCTACAACCACGCGGTTTAAACGTTGGAGATACTGTATTATCCGATCTACAAGCGCCTATTTTAATTGGAAATGCGTTACCATTACGTCAAATCCCTTTAGGGGCTCAAATCCACAACGTAGAATTCCAACCTGGTTCTGGTGGTCAATTAGCTCGTTCAGCTGGTTCAAGTGTAGAAATTTTAGCCAAAGAAGGTAATTTTGTAACGATCCGTCTTCCATCTAAAGAAATTCGTCTGGTTTCAAAAAACTGTTGGGCAACAATTGGTCAAGTCGGAAACGTGGAAGCTTATAACATTACAATTGGGAAAGCAGGTCGAAATCGCTGGTTAGGCAAACGTCCAACTGTACGTGGTTCCGTAATGAACCCGAACGATCACCCACATGGGGGTGGTGAAGGACGTTGTCCAATTGGTCGTGCACGTCCAGTAACACCTTGGGGCCGTCCTGCTTTAGGACAATTAACGCGTCAAGCTAAAAAATACAGCTCAAACTTAATTTTACGTAAACGTAAATAAGTGACGGTGTTGCGCTTCTGTCTTCTCAACGTCTTACGTTGACATTGAGCATTAGGCAGAATTTTGTTCTGCCGCTCTTTAATTTTTGTAGAAAACATTTTGGTTTTCTAAGTTCTCTATTCTTTTTTCTCACACTCTTATGGCACGTTCGATTAAAAAAGGTCCCTTTGTTGCGGATCATTTATTAAAAAAAATTGAGAAATTGAATGTTGCGGGTCAGAAAAAAGTGATCAATACTTGGTCACGTTCTTCAACGATCCTTCCGATGATGATTGGACATACAATTTCAACTTATAATGGAAAAGAATTTATTCCTGTATTTGTGACGGATCAAATGGTTGGTCATAAATTAGGTGAATTCGCACCTACACGTACTTTTAAAGGTCACGTAAAAGCTGATAAAAAAGCTAAAGCTCGTCGTTAATTTTAAAGGCCCGCTTCACGTGATTCCACTCTGCATTCTATATACAGAATGCCTTTTTTGACAGAGAAATATCAATCAATTTTCACCTTGCACTTTTATGGCAAATAAAGCAATGATTCAACGTGAATTAAAACGTCAACGTTTAGTGATGAAGTATGCGCAAAAGCGTGCATTATTAAAAGCAGCATTAAAAACTGCTAGTTCACTAAAAGACAAATTAACAATTCAACGTCAACTACAACAATTACCACGTAACAGCGCACCCGTGCGTTTACACAATCGTTGTACAATTACAGGCCGTCCACGTGGCTATTACCGTGATTTTGGTCTATCACGTCACGTTTTACGCGAAATGGCTCACGATGGTTTACTACCAGGGGTACGTAAAGCCAGCTGGTAAACTGGTGAAGGGAATCCCGGATCCTTCTTAGCTTCACAAAGCAGAAGTCGGTCTAAAAGCCGACTTCTCTTTGCGAAGACTTGTCTTTCCTAGGCTTTTATCTTATTATAGGATCATAATCATTTGCGGATGTAGCTCAGTTGGTAGAGCGTGGTCCTTCCAAGTCCAATGTCGCGCGTTCGAATCGCGTCATCCGCTTAACCTTAATTTTCAATCATCAGCTTTTAAGCTTTTCATCTTCATGATCTCTTATGTTAATCTGTTATTTTGAGAAACTAATCTTTGTGTTGAAGGTAGCCCTAACTAAGTGGCTTTATCCCTTTAACCCCACAATAAAGTCGTTCTTTGACTTTTTCCATATCAAATAAATTATATGACTACTCGTACTCCTGAAGAATTAAGCAACTTAATTAAAGGTTTAATTGAAGAATACACACCAACTGTAAAATTAACAGACTTCGGTATTGTTTTTAACGTTGGGGATGGAATTGCCCGTATTTACGGTTTAGAAAAAGCAATGTCTGGTGAGTTACTAGAATTTGAAGACGGTTCATTAGGGATCGCTTTAAACTTAGAAGCTAACAACGTTGGAGCAGTATTATTAAGCGATGGTCTAAAAATCGCTGAAGGAAGCCGTGTACGTTGTACAGGTAAAATTGCTGAAATTCCAGTAGGTGAAGGTTACTTAGGTCGTGTTGTAGATGCTTTAGCTCGTCCAGTAGATGGTAAAGGTGCAGTAGCAACTTCAGAAAGCCGTGCAATCGAATCAGTAGCACCTGGTATTATTGCTCGTCGTTCAGTTTACGAACCACTACAAACAGGATTAATTTCGGTTGATGCTATGATTCCAATTGGACGTGGTCAACGTGAATTAATTATTGGTGACCGTCAAACAGGTAAAACAGCTATTGCTATTGACACAATCTTAAACCAAAAAGGTAAAGGAGTTATTTGTGTTTATGTAGCAATTGGACAAAAAGCTTCATCAGTAGCACAAGTATTAAACGTATTAAAAGAACGTGGTGCTTTAGATTACACAATTGTGGTTATGGCGAACGCGAACGAACCTTCTACACTACAATACTTAGCACCATATACAGGAGCTACATTAGCTGAGTACTTCATGTACACAGGTCGTGCAACTCTAACAATTTATGATGACTTATCAAAACAAGCACAAGCTTACCGTGAAATGTCATTATTATTACGTCGTCCTCCAGGACGTGAAGCTTACCCAGGTGACGTTTTCTATTTACACTCACGTTTACTAGAACGTGCAGCGAAATTAAGTGACGCTCTAGGAGAAGGAAGTATGACATCATTACCGATTGTTGAAACACAAGAAGGTGACGTTTCTGCATACATTCCAACTAACGTAATTTCAATTACAGATGGTCAGATTTTCTTATCTGCTGACTTATTCAACTCAGGAATTCGTCCAGCTATTAACGTAGGTATTTCAGTATCACGTGTAGGATCTGCAGCGCAAGTAAAAGCAATGAAACAAGTTGCTGGTAAATTAAAACTAGAATTAGCTCAGTTTGCAGAATTAGAAGCATTCTCTCAGTTTGCTTCAGACTTAGACCAAGCAACTCAAAACCAATTAGCTCGTGGTGCACGTTTACGTGAATTACTAAAACAAGCTCAAAACTCTCCATTATCAGTAGGTGACCAAGTAGCTTCAATCTACGCGGGAACTAACGGTTTATTAGATGGTGTAGCTGTTGCAGATGTTCGTGCATTTGTAGCTGGTTTACGTTCATACTTAGCATCAAACGTACCACAGTACGGTGAAATCTTAAGCAGCACTAACACGTTTACTGCAGAAGCAGAAGCGTTAGTGAAAAAAGCTGTTGCTGATTACGCAGAAGAATTCAAATCACAAGCAGCTGCTTAATTTTAGCGCTGTCTAAAACCGTAGAACGTTGTTCGTTTTACGATTTTCTTCACTTTAAGGGTATTTCTAAATCACGATAAATCAGATAAAATTTTTTAACTCGTTTTTCATGTTAACTCTGAAAATTTTTGTATACACGGTGGTAACATTCTTCGTTTCCCTTTTCATCTTCGGCTTCTTATCAAACGACCCAGCTCGTAACCCAGGAAAAGGTAACTTAGACTAAAACGTTCCATGCGGGTTCTTAATAACTCTGCAAGCAAAGGAGTCATCCTTTGCTTGCAGAGTCTCTTTTTTGTAAATTTATAAGGTTCAATCCTCATAAGTTAAAAATCATATTGAAAATGTAGAAATCTATATAAAAGTTGTTCAAAGGACATCTTGACGAAGATGGGTCCTTTCTGTTAATGTTTTTTGCCTAGTACGGGTTTTTATCCCGTCAATCTCTTATCCTTAGGATCTATGACCCCAAGGCAAGTCAAAAGGGTTGACCAACCAAAATGTCGAGTATGCAAAATGAACCTACAGAGTCAAAAGGTGGAACAAATCCTTTTTCATTTTTACAGAATTTGAGACGCTCTAATGCTGCCAAACAGCAGGTCGTATCTATTACTTACGAAGAAATTGGACTCTTTCCGCGTTCTTTTAACCGGGTGTTTGACCGTTTCTTTAAACAACTCTTCTTTGATGTCGATAATTTAGTCATTCAAGAATACCGTTTCTATCGTTATTTATTTTTGACAACGGTGCGTTGTTTAATGATTTTGTTTTTAGTACCATTCGCAGTCAATTTTATTGCGAAAAACTACTTTATTCAGCCTGTGGTTGAGTATTATTGGAACACAAATCAATCTGAAATCTTTATTAATTCTTATCAGCAAAAACAAGCTTTTAGTGAATTACACAATTTTGAAGAGAAATTGTACTTTGAGTCCTTTTTGGGATCTTCTACCTTTAATGTAGAACCTGTTGCTTTAGACACCACACTTAACAACCTTGAAGTTGAAGAAAACTTACAAGACCCAGAGATGATTCAAGCAAACCAACGTCAATTAATTCAAAAACGACTACAAAAGAAAACTCTTGAGTTAGCTCACCATTATAATGAGGAAAGTATTGAATCAGTCACAAACTTTTTTGCTGATACATTAAGTTTTAGTACTTTATTCGTGTTAATTCTGCGTTTAGAAGTTCAAATTAATATCACAAAATCTTTCTTATTAGAAGTTTTCTTTGGGTTGGATGATAGTAAAAAATCGTTGTTTATTTTATTTACGACAGACTTATTAGTAGGGTATCACTCACCGAATATTTGGGAGTTGTTCTTTCAATCCATCTTGGATCATTATGGGTTACCAGAAAACCAAACAACTATTTTCTTATTAGTTGCCACCCTACCTGTATTACTAGATGTCTTATTTAAATACTTAATTTTTAGACACTTAAACCGTGCTTCACCAGCAACGGTAGCAACATATCACGCGATGATTGAATAACAAACACGTTTGATTATGTGCTTTTGGCTTTACTCAAATACTTTTTTTATATAGAATAGTATTTAGTAAGGTCAATCTTTGCTTTATGCAGTTAGTATGTTATTTGAAAAAATGCTTCAAAAGAAAACTGGTTCTAAGAATCTGTATGTATTTTTTCAAAGTCTTAAATAGTTTCAATTGTTGAGACTTCAAAAGATCTAAAACTGAAAAACTTTATATTAATTATGTCAGCAGTTAACGAAATCATTGAAAAATTAAAAACATTATCTTTATTAGAAGCATCAGAATTAGTTTCTCAAATTGAAGAAACATTCGGTGTAGATGCATCAGCTCCAGCTGGTGGTGCTGTTATGATGGCAGCAATGCCTGCAGAAGCTGCAGCTGTTGTGGAAGAAAAAACAACGTTTGACGTTATTTTAGAAGAAATCCCAGCAGATAAAAAAGTAGCGGTTTACAAAGTTGTACGTTCAATTGCAAACATTGCCGTAAACCAAGTAAAAGAATACACAGCAACTTTACCAAAAGCTCTAAAAGAGGGTCTATCTAAAGAAGAAGCTGAAACTGCTAAACAACAGTTAGAAGAAGCAGGAGCAAAAGTTAAAATTGCTTAATGTTTTTAATCTAGGTAGTACCAACCTTTAATGGTTGGTATTACCTAATAGTTCGTGCGCCTTTCTTTCAAAAGAAAGACCCATTCAAAAAATAATACGTCAAGCTTTTTTGAACATACAAACAAAATAATATCGGAGAGAGAGGGATTCGAACCCTCGGTACAAAGAATTTGTACAACGGATTAGCAATCAGTCGCTTTCGACCACTCAGCCATCTCTCCAACCTTGCGCTTTAAAAGACGCTCAAGGATTTTCTATTATGGCTTTTATTGTATCCCAAACACGAAGGGAAAACAATGGGGGGGTTCTTCTAGAATTGAAGAAAGGGGATGTTTTAAATCTCCCTGGCACTAGATTGAATTTTCCTACCAGACTTCCGATAAGTTGGTCAATCCCTCAACCGTTTCACAACCAAGTTCGGGATGGAGTTGGTGTGGTTCCAATTGAGCATCGAGCACCAAAGAATCAGCGGAGCGTTGCTCCGGAGATTGAAAGGTCAAAATCACTCGATCTTTAGTATATCTCAGCTGAAATCCTTACAGACCTTACACTTGATACCTATCAACGGGTGGTCTTCCCGCGATCTAATGGAGAGTACTCATCTTGGGGTGGGCTTCGTACTTAGATGCTTTCAGCACTTATCCACTCCATGCGTAGCTACCCAGCGTTTACCCTTGGAAGAATAACTGGTACACCATAGGCATGTCCTTCACAGGTCCTCTCGTACTATGGAAGGCTCCCCTCAATACTCTTGCGCTAATACCGGATATGGACCGAACTGTCTCACGACGTTCTGAACCCAGCTCACGTACCACTTTAATGGGCGAACAGCCCAACCCTTTCGACCTACTGCAGCCGAAGGATGTGATGAGCCGACATCGAGGTGCCAAACCTTCTCGTCGATGTGAACTCTTGGAGAAGATTAGCCTGTTATCCCTAGAGTAACTTTTATCCGTTGAGCGACGACCCTTCCACACGGCATCGTCGGATCACTAAGGCCAACTTTCGTTCCTGCTCGACTTGTAGGTCTTGCAGTCAAGCTCCCTTTTGCCTTTACACTCACTGTCTGATTTCCGTCCAGACTGAGGGAACCTTTGCACGCCTCAGTTACTTTTTATGAGGCATCCGCCCCAGATAAACTGTCAATCTGAAACTGTCAAGTGTCCTGATAGAAGGAACACCATTAGAATTCTAGCCTTCCCAGAGTGGTCTCTCACTGATGGCTCCAACTTCCCCGGAAGGAAATCTTCAACGCCTCCCACCTAGACTGCGCAAGAAAAGCCCGAACTCAATTCCAGAGTCCAGTCAAGCTTCATAGGGTCTTTCTGTCCAAGTATTAGTAGTCCGCATCTTCACGGACATGTCTATTTCACCGAGCCTCTCTCTGAGACAGCGCCCAGATCGTTACGCCTTTCGTGCAGGTCGAAACTTACTCGACAATGAATTTCGCTACCTTAGGACTGTCATAGTTACAGCCGCCGTTCACCGGGGCTTCGGTCGTCAGCTTCTCGAGAAACCCGATAACCAACTTCCTTCACCTTCCGGCACTGGGCAGGCGTCAGCCCCCATATATTGTCTTACGACTTTGCGGAGACCTGTGTTTTTGGTAAACAGTCGCCTGGGCCTGGTCACTGCGACCATCTGTGAAGATGGCGCCCCTTCTTCCGAAGTTACGGGGCCAGTTTGCCGAGTTCCTTAGAGAGAGTTCTCTCGCGCCCCTTGGTATGCTCTACCAACCTACCTGTGTCGGTTTCAGGTACAGGTAATCTATATGTTAATGATTGACGAGCTTTTCTTGGGAGCATGACATCATTCGCGCCCAACCGGAACAAGTTCCAGCGAACGGGATCACGCCTCAGCTCAAGGTGAGTTTTTCTTCTCCCTCTCAACACCTTGGACGCTTCCACTGCATTCCATACACAGACCGAATTTAGCCTTCTCCGTCCCTCGAGATCCATATAGATCAGTACAGGAATATTAACCTGTTTGCCATCGACTACGCCGTTCGACCTCGCCTTAGGTCCTGACTCACCCCCCATGGACGAACCTAGTGGAGGAACCCTTAGGTTTTCGGGGTACTGGATTCTCACCAGTATTTTCGTTACTCAAGCCAACATTCTCACTTCTGTCCTGTCCATAGCCGCTTACGCAACCACTTCACCCATGACAGAACGCTCTCCTACCGATGGATTTTCAAAATCCATCCCACAGCTTCGGCAGATCGCTTAGTCCCGGCCATTGTCGGCGCAAGAACGCTTTACCAGTGAGCTATTACGCACTCTTTAAAGGGCTGCTGCTTCTAAGCAAACCTCCTGGTTGTTTCAGCATTCTCACATCCTTTTCCACTTAGCGATCATTTTGGGGCCTTAACTGGTGATCTGGGCTGTTTCCCTCTTGACTAATGAAGCTTATCCCCCATAGTCTCACTGGCTTACGGAAGGCTATATCTAGTATTCTGAGTTTGCCACGACTTGGTACCGCTTTCGCAGCCCGTATCGAAACAGTAGCTTTACCCCTAGATAGCTCATCGTGGCCGCTGCGCCTCAACGCATTTCGGAGAGAACCAGCTAGCTCCGGGTTCGATTGGAATTTCACCCCTAATCACAGCTCATCCGTCGATTTTTCAACATCGGGCGGTTCGAACCTCCACTTAGTGTTACCCAAGTTTCACTCTGGCCATGATTAGATCACCCGGGTTCGGGTCCATAAGATGTGACGTTACGCCCTATTCAGACTCGCTTTCGCTTGGGCTCCGGATCTAACTCCTTAACCTGCCACATCCTATAAGTCGCCGGCTCATTCTTCAACAGGCATGAGGTCAGAGTCAATCTCCTCCCACTGCTTGTCAGCTGACGGTTTCATGTTCTATTTCACTCCCCTACGGGGGTTCTTTTCACCTTTCCATCACTGTACTACTTCACTATCGGTCACATAGGAGTATTTAGCCTTACGAGGTGGTCCTCGCAGATTCACACGGGATTCCACGTGCCCCATGCTACTCGGGATTAAACCCAAAGAAAAATCAAAGTTGATTACCGGACTTTCACCGTCTATGGTGCAGGATTCAGCTGCTTCATCTGTTTGATTGGACTTTGTCTCTGGTCTTCCCACAACCCCCATCCGAAAATGGGTTTAGGCTGGTCCCGGTTCGCTCGCCGCTACTACGGGAATCGCGTTTGCTTTCTTTTCCACTGGTTACTAAGATGTTTCAATTCACCAGGTTGTCTCTTTCTGAACTATGAATTCATTCAGAAGTTCTAGAGGTTGCCCTATTCAGGAATCTCCGGATCAAAGCTTGTTGCCAGCTCCCCGAAGCGTATCGCCGGTATCTGCGCCTTTCATCGTCTCTATGTGCCTAGGTCTCCACCGTCAGCCTTTCTGTTTTTGACCTTACTTGATCATTGTTTTCAGATCCGTGCATTAAGCGAACTTAACGTCCAAATCTGTGGAGATAAGCGGAGTCGAACCGCTGACATTTGGCTTGCAAAGCCAACGCTCTACCAACTGAGCTATACCCCCGGGAAAAAATCGGTTTGGTGGGCCATACGGGACTTGAACCTGTGACCTTACGCTTATCAAGCGTACGCTCTAACCAACTGAGCTAATAGCCCCGAAAAGTCAGAAGCAGTCATTCTCCAAAGAAGAATGACCATCCTGATCGAGGAGGGATCCGCCAGATCCCTCCAGTCAGAGCTGAGCTCTGACGCAAAGACCGAAGTCTTTGACTTTATCCTTATGAAGGAGGTTCTCCATCCCCACCTTCCAGTAGGGATACCTTGTTACGACTTCACCCTGATTACAACGACTGCCGTAGGCGTCCCCCTCCAAAAAGGTTAAGGTAACGACTTTGGGCAATCATTACTTTCGTGGTGTGACGGGCGGTGTGTACAAAATTGAGGAACGTATTCACCGCCATATAGCTGACTGGCGATTACTAGTGATTCCGGCTTCATGTAGGCGAGTTGCAGCCTACAATCCGAACTGAGGATGAGTTTAACAGATTCGCTAGCTCTCGCGAGATCGCTTCTGATTGTCTCACCCATTGTATTACGTGTGTAGCCCAGGACGTAAGGGGCATGCTGACTTGACGTCATCCTTTCCTTCCTCCAGTTTACACTGGCAGTCTTCGCAGACATTTAACAGCGAACAAGGGTTGCGCTCGTTATTGGACTTAACCAAACACCTCACGGCACGAGCTGACGACAGCCATGCACCACCTGTGTGTGAGTTCCCCAAAGGGCACTCTTCCCTTTCGGAAAGATTCTCACCATGTCAATCCCTGGTAAGGTTCTCCGCGTTGCATCAAATTAAACCACATAATCCACCACTTGTGTCAATTCCCGTCAATTCCTTTGAGTTTCATACTTGCGTACGTACTCCCCAGGTGGGATACTTAACGCGTTAGCTTCGACACTGCTTGTGGCAACATCTAGTATCCATCGTTTACGGCTGAGACTACTAGGGTATCTAATCCTATTCGCTCCCTCAGCTGTCATCTCTCAGCGTCAGTCATGGCCCAGTAGAGCGCTTTCGCCACTGGTGTTCCTTCTCATCTCTGTGCATTTCACCGCTCCACGAGAAGTTCCCTCTACCCCTACCATACTCAAGCTTTGAAGTACTCTACGGCTGAACCAAAGTTAAGCTCTGGGATTTAACCGTAGACTTCCAAAACCGCCTACAGATGCTTTACACCCAATCAGTCCGGATAACGCTTGCATCCTCCGTATTACCGCGGCTGCTGGCACGGAGTTAGCCGATGCTTATTCCTCAGATACCGTCATTGTGTTCTTCTCTGAGAAAAGGAGTTTACGACCCACGGGCCTTCCTCCTCCACGCGGTATTGCTCCGTCAGGCTTGCGCCCATTGCGGAAAATTCCTCACTGCTGCCTCCCGTAGGAGTCTGGACCGTGTCTCAGTTCCAGTGTGGCTGATCATCCTCTCAGACCAGCTACTGATCGTCGCCTTGGGAGGCCATTACCCTCACCAACTAGCTAATCAGACGCAAGCCTCTCTTTTGGTGGTTTTCACCTTTCGCTCCTCAGCTCTATGAGGTATTAGCCGCAGTTTCCCGCGGTTGTCCCTCGCCAAAAGGTAAGTTCTTACGCGTTACGCACCCGTCCGCCACTGCCATACGATAGAGTAAACCCCATCGTACTTCGTACGACTTGCATGTGTTAAGCATACCGCCAGCGTTCATCCTGAGCCAGGATCAAACTCTCCAATACATTTATATGTGTGTGTTTCTTTCTCAAACGTTTTGGTTTGAGGTGTGTTTGAACATTCCTATTGAACTAATTTAGCAAAGATTCATTCACTGTCAACTTTTTCCAAAAATAGGCGTCACAAAACATCACAGGGAACACACAATCTAACCATACAGACACTACATACACAGAGTCATAAAAGTCACAAACACCCACTCACAAAAAAGGGGTTAAAGAGACACAATTAAGAGTCTGAAAAATCAGAAACAGACAGAGTCCGAGAAAGAGAAAGATATCTGCGATTTTCCATTAAAGGAAAACCACAGAAAAAGACCAACTAAGTTCTAGAATTAAGCGTTGATAGAAGGAGCTTCTACAGAAGCTAAGTCTAGAGGGAAGTTGTGAGCGTTACGCTCGTGCATTACTTCCATACCTAAGTTAGCACGGTTGATGATGTCAGCCCATGTGTTTAAAACACGTCCGTTAGCGTCAACAACTGATTGGTTGAAGTTGAAACCGTTTAAGTTGAAAGCCATAGTTGATAAACCTAAAGCTGTGAACCAGATTCCAACTACAGGCCATGCAGCTAGGAAGAAGTGTAATGAACGAGAGTTGTTGAATGAAGCGTATTGGAAGATTAAACGACCAAAGTAACCGTGAGCAGCTACGATGTTGTAAGTTTCTTCTTCTTGTCCAAATTTGTAACCAGCGTTAGCAGATTCGTTTTCAGTAGTTTCACGGATTAGTGAAGATGTTACTAATGAACCGTGCATAGCTGAGATTAATGAACCACCGAATACACCAGCAACACCAAGCATGTGGAATGGGTGCATTAAGATGTTGTGTTCAGCTTGGAATACGATCATGAAGTTGAAAGTACCAGAGATACCTAGAGGCATACCGTCAGAGAAAGAACCTTGTCCGATTGGGTAGATTAGGAATACTGCAGTAGCAGCTGCAACTGGTGCAGAGTAAGCTACAGCGATCCAAGGACGCATACCTAAACGGTATGAAAGTTCCCACTCACGACCCATGTAGCAGCAAACACCTAAAAGGAAGTGTAATACAATCATTTGGTAAGGACCACCGTTGTATAACCATTCGTCTAAAGAAGCAGCTTCCCAGATTGGGTAGAAGTGTAGACCGATCGCGTTTGAAGTAGGGATTACAGCACCAGAGATGATGTTGTTACCGTATAGTAATGACCCTGAAACTGGTTCACGGATACCATCGATGTCAACTGGAGGAGCTGCAATGAATGCGATGATGAATACAGAAGTAGCTGTTAATAAAGTAGGGATCATGATCACACCGAACCAACCGATGTATAAACGGTTTTCAGTTGAAGTAACCCACTCACAAAAACGAGCCCATAGGCTTGATGCTTCACGACGTTCTAAAATTGCTGTCATAAGATATAAAGAGAAAAAATTTAAAGCTCACCGCAAGTGTTACCACTTGATACATGCAACGAATGTTACCTGGTACATATATATATACCAATCAACCTCCCAAATGTGCAAGTCTTAGTGTAAACAAACCATTCGTTTTCCCGCTTCCTTTACATGCACTTGAGACGATCAACATAAACACTT